ATTGTCCAGAATTTCAATAAAATTTTTACTGTCAATTCAAATTTAGTATTTAAGAATACAAATAAATTAAACAGATATTTTTTACTTACTTAACAAGATGCGATAATGATAATATTGTATGGAAACAATTGTCAACCCCTGATAGTCTATTTTTTTAAACAAATCCAAAATAAACATAATTACAAGAAATATTTTTTCTATATTAGGATGAAGTTTATTATTTATGTAGTAAGTTAAATTATTTTTGATATTTAGTCAATGTGATTATATAAAGAATCAAAATATTAAAAACTCAACTTATTAAACATTTTGACAACGACAAAAAAATTAGACAAAAATTTCAAGAAAAAAATTTAAAAAACGGAGAATTATACCGTGGATAGCCAAAAAGAAAAAATATTAATAGTTGATGACGAAACAAGTATAAGAAGAATACTAGAAACTAGACTATCTATGATTGGATATGATGTAATTAGCGCCTCAGATGGGGAAGAAGCATTAGCAGCTTTCAGAAAAGAATATCCAACTTTAATTGTTTTAGATGTTATGATACCAAAGTTGGATGGATATGGAGTTTGCCAAGAACTCCGAAAAGAATCAGACGTACCAATTATAATGTTGACTGCTCTAGGTGACGTTTCAGATAGAATAACAGGATTAGAGTTGGGAGCTGATGATTATATCATTAAACCTTTTTCTCCAAAAGAACTTGAAGCAAGAATAAGGTCTGTTTTAAGAAGAATTAATAAAATTACAATCAATTCTTCTATTCCCAGCTCCGGAATTATTAATATAGGATTTTTAAAAATTGATACTAATAAAAGACAAGTATACAAAAACAATGAAAGAGTCAGATTAACAGGAATGGAGTTTAGCTTACTAGAATTATTAATTAGTAAAGCAGGAGAAGCATTCTCAAGAGGAGAAATATTGCAAGAAGTTTGGGGATACATGCCTGAAAGACACGTCGACACAAGAGTAGTAGATGTACATATATCTAGACTTAGAGCAAAACTAGAAGATGATCCTAGTAATCCTGACTTAATACTAACAGCCAGAGGAACAGGATATTTTTTTCAGAAAATAATTATAAAAGAACAAATACTTTAATATAAATATTAAATGGAAAAATATTACTGAATTTTAAATAATAAAAAATAAACTTAGAGAGCTATATAAAAATAATTATATAATAGAATAAGATTTAAAAGTCATTCATTTTATAATATTATTTAACTGAAAAGAAAAGTAAAATTTAATAAGTCTATTTTTTATTTTAGAAATTTCAAAAGCCCAAAATTATCAAAATAAAAATTGCTATAAATTACTATTAGATACTTACTTAAATAATTTGTCTCGGAGAAATTATATATGACCGTTGCAATCGGACAAGAAAAAAATCGTGGTAGATTCGATTTAATTGATGATTGGGTAAAAAGAGATCGTTTTGTATTTGTAGGATGGTCTGGACTACTTTTATTTCCCTGCTCCTATTTAGCACTAGGGGGATGGTTAACTGGAACTACTTTTGTCACTTCTTGGTACACTCACGGACTAGCAAGTTCTTATTTAGAAGGATGCAATTTTCTTACAGCAGCCGTCTCAACACCAGCTAATAGTATGGGACACTCTTTATTACTATTGTGGGGACCTGAAGCACAAGGAGATTTCACTCGTTGGTGTCAAATTGGTGGCCTATGGGCATTTATAGCTTTACATGGCTCATTTGGACTAATAGGATTTTGTTTAAGACAATTTGAAATTGCTAGACTAGTAGGAATAAGACCTTATAATGCAATTGCATTTTCAGGGCCAATTGCTGTTTTCGTATCAGTATTTCTTATGTATCCTTTAGGACAATCAAGCTGGTTCTTCGCACCTAGTTTTGGAGTTGCAGCTATTTTTAGATTCCTATTATTCTTACAAGGCTTTCATAACTGGACTTTAAACCCATTTCATATGATGGGGGTAGCAGGTATTTTAGGTGGAGCCTTACTGTCAGCAATACACGGAGCTACAGTACAAAATACTTTATTTGAAGATGGAGATGCTGCTGACACATTTAGAGCATTTACCCCTACACAATCAGAAGAAACGTATTCTATGGTCACAGCAAACCGATTCTGGTCGCAAATCTTCGGAGTAGCATTCTCTAATAAAAGATGGCTACACTTTTTCATGCTTTTCGTACCAGTAACTGGACTTTGGACTAGTGCTTTTGGGATAGTAGGATTAGCACTGAACCTAAGAGCATATGATTTCGTTTCACAAGAGCTAAGAGCAGCAGAAGATCCAGAATTTGAAACGTTCTACACAAAAAATATTTTACTAAACGAAGGTATTCGTGCATGGATGGCAGCACAAGATCAGCCTCACGAAAATTTCATATTCCCAGAGGAGGTCTTACCACGTGGAAACGCCTTATAATAATAAAAATGTCGTAGGAGGTCGAGACTTAGAATCAACAGGTTTTGCATGGTGGTCAGGAAATGCAAGACTAATAAATGTATCCGGAAAACTTTTAGGTGCTCATGTAGCACACGCCGGAATAATGGTTTTTTGGACAGGTGCAATGACTTTATTCGAAGTATCTCATTTCGTACCTGAAAAACCATTATATGAACAAGGTTTTATACTAATTCCTCATTTAGCCACATTAGGATGGGGAGTAGGACCTAGTGGAGAAATTATTAATACTTACCCATATTTTGTAGTAGGAATTGTACATTTAATATCTTCTGCGGTGCTTGGATTCGGAGGTTTATACCATTCTTTAGTTGGGCCAGACACACTAGAAGAATCTTTCCCTTTTTTTGGCTATGACTGGAGAGATAAAAATAAAATGACAACTATACTAGGAATACATTTAGTACTTCTTGGTATTGGATCTTTTCTACTAGTTATTAAAGCTCTCTTTTTTGGTGGTGTTTATGACACTTGGGCACCAGGAGGAGGAGATGTAAGAAATATAACAAACCCAACTCTTAATCCTTCCGTAGTTTTTGGATATATATTGAAGTCACCTTTCGGAGGAGATGGATGGATAGTAAGTGTAGACAATATGGAAGACATAGTTGGTGGTCACGTATGGATAGGAGTCATATGTATTGCAGGAGGAATATGGCACATATTAACAAAACCATTCGCATGGGCTAGAAGAGCATTTGTTTGGTCCGGAGAAGCATACTTGTCATATAGTCTTGGAGCTTTATCAATTATGGGTTTAACAGCATCTAATTTTGTTTGGTACAACAATACAGCATATCCTAGCGAATTTTATGGGCCTACAGGACCTGAAGCATCACAAGCCCAAGCTTTTACATTTCTTGTAAGAGATCAGAGACTCGGAGCTAATGTAGCATCAGCACAAGGACCTACGGGCTTAGGTAAATATTTAATGAGATCTCCAAGTGGAGAAATTATTTTTGGTGGAGAAACTATGCGATTTTGGGACCTAAGAGCACCTTGGGTAGAACCTTTACGAGGTCCAAACGGATTAGACTTAAACAAAATTAAAAATGATATTCAACCTTGGCAAGAACGCAGAGCAGCTGAATATATGACTCACGCACCATTAGGATCATTAAACTCAGTGGGTGGTGTAGCAACAGAAATAAACTCAGTCAACTACGTCTCTCCTCGAAGTTGGTTAACAACTTCTCATTTCTTCTTAGGATTTTTTCTATTCATTGGCCATCTATGGCATGCTGGAAGAGCAAGAGCTGCTGCAGCTGGCTTTGAGAAAGGAATTAACAGAGAAAATGAAGCCGTTTTATCAATGAGACCTTTAGATTAAACTATCTATTCATTTGATACTTATAAATTTTATCAAGTAAAATTTTTTAAAATTTTACTTGATAAAATTTATAAGTTTCTTAAAAAAATAAAATTCAAGTATAATAAATACATAAAAAAAACTTTTAATATAAATGCCACTAAATATTTATACTTTTTCTCACCCAATAATACAACTTTTAACAAACTCTATTATAAACAAAGAGCCAAACAAGTCTTTATATCAATTTAACTATCAGTATATCGGTTTATTATTAATGTATGAAATTTTACGAAATCATATAGAAACAAAAATATTATATGTAAAATATCTTAATTTTACTCAAGATTATCATTTAATAGATTCAAGAAAAAAGCTATATATATTAACAGATTTATCAAAAACATACCAAATGACTACAAAGATAAATATCTTATTACCTCAAATTAAAATTGAGCATATCGACTACCAAAATTTAGATATGTTAAACAAAACAATCAACAAATTCAACTTGAATAACAACAATAACATGTTTTTTATTTTAGAAAAAACATTAAAAAGCGAAAAGATTACGATACTTATTAAATATTTAATAAAACATACTCCACTGTCACTAAAAAACATATCCATATGTTGTACAATATGCTCTCACGAAATACTAAATAAATTAGGAAAGCTATATCCGTCACTACAAATCTATACAACAAAAATCATATATAATACAATTAAATAATAAACATGCTATTCTGTTTAACCAAATATAAAAACTAAGTAAAAAAATGATTATTACATATTCGCTGAACTTAGTATTCACATCTGTTGCTAATTTTTCTGAAATATATTTAATACTAATCTTACTCAAACTATCTTTAGCATGGTTCCCAACCGTTAATTGGTATAACGAACCCTTCTGCTCTTTAAATAGACTGACTGATCCATATCTAAGATTATTTAGGGGAACAATACCTATGATATTTGGAATGGATATGTCACCTATGCTAGGTATTATATTTTTACAATGCTTAACAGTTATTTTTAATAATATAAAAATAGAAGCTGTAATATAAAAAAATATGATATACTAAAATTAAATAATAGAATAAAAATTGTAAAAAATGCTAAAAATTAGACTAAAAAGAATAGGTAGAAAAAAAAAAGCTAGTTATAGAATCATTATAATAGACAGCCGAAAAAAAAGAGATGGAAAAGCAATAGAAGAAGTCGGTTTTTATGATCCTTTAAGCAAACAATATAAAGTAGACATAACAACGATAGAAAATAGAATAAAACAAGGAGCACAAACAACAAAAACTATAAATAATATTATAAAAAAAATTAAGTAAATCAATTTTCATAAATAAAAAAGGAGACAAAATTTGCCCAAATTTACATTTAGAATTTTATGGTTAGATAATAATGTAGCAATAGCTATTGATCATGTTTTAGGGAAAAATATTAGCCCATTAACCTCATATTTTTTTTGGCCTAGAAACGATGCATGGGAACAATTAAAAACAGAATTAGACTCAAAACCTTGGATCTCTGATAATGATAAAATAGATTTATTAAACAAAGCTACAGAAATAATTAATTTCTGGCAGGAGAAAGGAAAAAATAAATCTTTAACACAAGCAAAAGAAAAATTTCCTTATTTCATATTTGCTGGCAGTAACTAAACATTTATTTATACTACTTACACAAATTTATGTATTACAAATACCATTAAAAAATAAAATAAATCGATTATTTATGAACAAAAAAATAAAATTTAAAAAAAAAATAGACTTACTCATGATAAGTCTTGAAGCTATTGAAAGTCACAAAATAGAAAGTTTTTCAACTTATAAAACAATTCAGAATTGCTATTTCTTTTTAAAAACTTTTATAACAATCTCTCAAGGAATAACAAAATATGATAGAAACACTTCACACAATTTTCATGAAATGCTTCAATATATTTACATATTTCATTTTAGCATAAAAAATCGTTTAATACTAAAATTAGCCTCTAATATATTAAAAACAAATCAATTACCTACAAAATCTAAAGAAATTAAACAATACATCAAAAAATTCACTTATCTTTATTTTTTTAAATATAAATCCTATTATCAGTCTAGTAAATTTTTAAATTTTTTTTATTTTAATAGTATTAATGAAATAGCAATAAGTAATTTATATATACTGTATATAATTAATACATATAAATATAAACAAAGTATTTATTTTCTAATTACATATTTATACATATAAATTAAATCTAGACTAAATAAATTTATCTACTAAAATCACTATTTATTATTGACATCAACTATTATACATTCTGTAGTCAGTATCATAGAAGCAATAGAAGAAGCATTTTGTAAAGCAGAACGAGTTACTTTAGCTGGATCAATAATGCCTGCTTGATACATATCAACTAAAATGCCTTGATTAGCATTATAACCTAAAGGAAAAGAACTTTGCTTTAATTTTTCTACAATAACAGCACCATTTATTCCAGCATTTTCTGCTATTTTAATAAGAGGACATAATAATGCTTTATAAACAATTAAAGCACCAATCAGTTCTTCTCCAATTAAAGTATTTTTTGCCCATAAATGCAGGCTTTGTGCTAGATGAATATATGTAGAGCCACCTCCAGGAACAATACCTTCTTCAATAGCAGCTTTAGTGGCATTAATAGCATCTTCAAGACGAAGCTTTTTATCTTTCATCTCAGTCTCAGTCACAGCACCTACTTTAATTACAGCAACACCACTAGATAATTTAGCTAATCGTTCTTGAAGCTTTTCTTTCTCGTAACTATTAGTACTTAACTCTAATTGCTTACGAATTTGATTGCATCTTGCATTCAAAATATTCTTATCACTATCAGCAACAATCGTTGTAGAATCTTTCGAGATTTGGACTCTTCTAGCTACACCTAACTGCTCCAATGATATTTTATCAAGAGTTAAACCAGTATCTTGAGTTATTAACTGACCAGAAGTTAAGACAGCAATATCTTCTAATAATAACTTTCTTCTGTCTCCAAAAGCGGGTGCTCTAACTGCTACCACATCAACGATCCCTCTCAACTTATTAATAATCATTGTAGCTAAAGCCTCTTTTTCAACATCTTCAGCTATTATTAAAAGAGATCGTCCTGTTTTTGAAACTTGTTCCAGAATAGGCAAAAGCTCTTGCTGTATTAAAGTAATTTTTCTATCTGTTAATAATACATAGCTATTTTCTTGAACAATTTCCATTTTAGATAAATCTGTCACAAAATAAGATGAAATAAAACCTTTATCAAATTTCATTCCCTCTTTAATATCTAGATATGTACTAGTAGACTGTCCTTCTTCTAAAGAAATAATACCTTCATTTCCAACTTTTTGAATTGCTTGAGTAATCATTTCACCTATTTCTACATCATTACCAGCAGAAATTGATGCAACTTGCATTATATCTCGCGAATCAGTAACCGGACGCGAAAATTCACTAATTTTTCTAACAATAAATTTAACTGCTTTATCTATACCTTTTTTTAAAACAATAGGATTAGAACCAGCTGCAACATTTTTTAAACCTTGTTTGACAATAGCATGAGCTAATACTGTTGCTGTAGTAGTACCATCTCCTGCAACATCATTCGTTTTAGAAGCAGCTTGCCTAATTAAAGAAACTCCTGTATTTTCAATAACATCTTCTAACTCTATTTCTTTCGCTATAGTTACACCATCATTAATAATTTGAGGAGAACCAAACTTTTTTTCTAATACTACATTTCTACCTTTAGGACCTAAAGTCACAGAAACTGCTTCAGAAAGTACATCCATACCTTTTTCTAATGCTTTACGAGCATTATCATGATAAAGTATAGTTTTAGACATAAATAAATACCTTAAAGTTATGAAAAACTAAAATTTTAAAATAATTATGAAATCAACAATTAATAATATAAAATAAAAATAGCTCAATTTATATGCATTATAAAAAAAATATATTATATTTATATATATCATAGATTAATATAATGGGCTTGTAGCTCAGTGGATTAGAGCACGTGGCTACGAACCACGGTGTCGGGGGTTCGAGTCCCTCCTTGCCTGATACAAATTATAAAAATACAAAAAGACGATAAAAAATGCAAGCTCCAAGAGGAACTAAAGATATTATTCCTGAAGACATAATATTTTGGCAACATATATATAAAATAGCTAACGAAATTTTAAGCTTACATAATTATAAAGAAATTAGAACACCTTTACTCGAATATACAGAACTTTTTCAAAGAACAATTGGTCATTACACAGACATAGTAAATAAAGAAATGTATAGTTTCACAGATCAAGGAGATAGAAATATTACTTTAAGACCTGAAGGAACAGCAAGTATAGCAAGAGCATTTATAAGCAATAAACTATATGTAGCACAAAAAATTAGCAGACTATGGTACTTTGGACCCATGTTTAGATATGAAAGGCCACAAAAAGGTAGACAGAGACAATTTCATCAATTAGGAATCGAATGTCTAGGTAGTTGTAAGCCTATTGCAGATGTAGAAGTCATAAGACTCGCCATAAATATTTTACAAGAACTACAATGTAAAGAATATACATTAGAAATAAATTCCATTGGAAACATTGAAGAAAGAAATTGTTACCAAGAAAAACTTATAGAATATTTAATTAAATACAAGCAAGATTTAGACAAAGATTCACAACAAAGACTTAATACAAACCCTCTTAGAATATTAGATAGTAAAAATATAAAAACACAAGAAATTCTTAACAAAGCACCTAAATTACAACAATTTTTAAATTTAGAATCTCTTAATCATTTCAATGAAATTTGTAAACATTTAACTTATTTACAAATTCCATATAAAATAAATGAAAAACTAGTTAGAGGACTAGATTATTATAATTATACAGCATTCGAAATCAAAAGTATATCATCAAAAAATAACGATACAATTTGCGGGGGAGGTAGATACGATCAATTAATTCAACAACTAGGAGGACCTACGACACCTTCTGTTGGCTGGGCAATCGGCGTTGAAAGACTATTAATAATAGTAAAAGAAAAGATTTTAACAGAAAACAATAATAATACAATATATATTATTATTCAAAGTAAAGAAAATTATCATGAAATTTGGGATATTATAAAAATTATTGAAAAATATAAAATCAAATTTGAACTAGATCTAAGCAATAGCACTTTGAGTAAGCAAATAAAAAAAGCTTACCAACTTAATATAAAAATTTGTTTTATTATAGGAGAAGAAGAAATAAAAAATAAAAAAATTACAATCAAATGGCTAAAAAATCATACACAACAACAAATTCATTTATTTAATTTAACTAAATACTTACAATATATCAAAGAATATTTTTAAACTTGACATCAAAGGATTTATTGCTGGTACAATATAAAGTAGATCAATTGGGGTGTAGCCAAGTGGTAAGGCAGCGGACTTTGACTCCGCCATTCGCAGGTTCGAATCCTCCTACCCCAGATAGTTTATAGTAAATAATAACAGTAATAATACACTACTATTGTATAATAGATTATAAAAACTTTATTGAACAGAAAAAACAATTAAATATTTTCAAATAACAAACAACCCATAAAAATTAAGGACATGACTATGGCAGTTATTCAATTTATAGATGGAATAAACGAAACAGTTATACCAACAATTAAATTAACTAGATCTCGCGACGGTAGCACAGGAACAGCAACTTTCAGATTTCATAATCCAGATATAATACAATTAGGCATGCAAGAAAAAGGAGATATTCAAGGAATGTACTTAAAAGATGAAGAAGGAACGATAATAACAACAGATGTGAATGCAAAATTTGTTAACGGAAAACCACAAGGCATAGAATCTATTTATATAATCAAAAATCCAAGTGAATGGGATAGATTTATGCGATTCATGGAAAGATATGCAAATAATAACAACCTTTCATTTACAAAAGCTTAAAACTCTTTAGATTTTATTTTATTATTTTTTTCTAATCGCACAAACAAAAAAATGAAATTTTCATGGAAATTATTAAATCAGTTTATAGACTTAAAAAATACAAAACTTGAAGAATTTAAAGAAAAACTAACACTATGTGGAATTGAAATAGAACAAATAGAAAACAATATTGCATTAAAAGATAAGATCATTTATTTAAATATTACATCTAATCGCAAAGAAATATCATGTGTTGCGAACTTAGCTAAAGAAATTAGTATTATTTTAAATTTACCGCTTAAAATAAAATATATAAACTTACATAAAGCATATTTAAAAAATTCTCTAGAAACGATCGAACCAATAACAGAAATTAAATACTTAAAATTTTATAGCATAAATAATATAAAAAATAGTTCATCTCCTAGCTGGTTAATCAAATACTTAAAAATATCTGATATCAAACCAAGTAATTTATGGCATAATATAGAAGAATATACAAAAATAAAATGGGGATACACAATTAAAATATTGACCATAGATACATTAGAAAAAGAACTTTTAAACTTAAATATAAAAAAACACAAAGAAAAAAAACATAACCATTACCAAACAAATAGTTCTAACTTGTCACTAATACCTTATTTGAAACAACAACTATTTGATTACAATAATTGGTACCATGAATGTTATGAGAAAATATTATTGTTTGCATTAAATGAAAATAATCATTGGAGCTATTGCGATGAAAACCTATTAAATAATTACACATACGCACAACAAGACATCATAAACATAATTACTACATTTACTGGAAGTACTATAGGAAAACCTCTCGAAGAATGGAAAACAAAAATATGCATAGAATCAAACTATCATATACAAATAAGAAAAAGTAGAGTTCATAATATCTTAGGATGTACTAAATATAAAAAATTAAAATCATTACCTACAAAAGAAATCCTAACTACTCTAAATAAATTAACATTCAATCCAGTATATTATAAAAATTTAAATATAATTCAAGCTAAAGTTCCAAATAATAGAATACACGATATAACAAGAGAAATAGATGTTATAGAAGAAATAGGGCGTATTTATGGATTTAATAATTTTTTTAACAAGTTATCACTGAATAATATCAAAGGAAGAATATCTCCTTTCTATTTCCAAATAAAAAAAACAAGAACACTATTACGTAACCTAGGACTAAATGAAGTTATAAATTGTTCTTTAGTTCAAAATAATATTTATACAAACTTTGAACGAACTATTGGCTTACACAATTTTATTACAAATGAACAAAATAGTCTACGGAATAACATTATAGAAAATTTAATAAATAATTATAAATATAATATAAAACATAAAAATCCAAGAATAGAAATATTCGAAATGGGAAAAGTTTTTGAACAAGTTACAAAAAATCAAAAAACCGAAACTATGCATTTAGGTGGACTTATATATAACCCGAATTTTATAAGAACAAATTGGTCAAATAAAGCAGAAAATATAAACTGGTTTCATGCAAAAGGAATCATAGAAACATTTTTAGAACAATTAGACTGTAAAATATTTTGGAATAAAAAATTCCAAAAAAGTGATACTGTAAATCAGGCTATAAAAAATATCATCTATTTATTTCACCCCATAAAAAGAATTGGTATTTATAATCTATTAAACAAAAAATTGATTGGAATATTCGGAGAATTAAACCTAAAAGATAATGTTTCAGAAACAAATAAAAAACATGTATATATATTTGAAATTAATACAAAAGAACTTTACAAGACAATAAATGTAAAAAATAAACATTTAAAATATAACATTAAACCGTATTCGTTATATCCATCTGTAACAAGAGATATTTCATTAAAAATCAAAAAAAACCATCATCTTACAGAAATCAAAGAAATTATTTTTCAAACAAACAAAAATTTAATAAAATCGATAAATATATTTAATGAATACTACGATCAGAAATCTCGTGTGCGTTTTATTGGCTTAAGAATTACTTATCAAGCAAATAATAGAACACTTAATAGCACAGATATTAAAAACATAGACGATAGCATCAAAAATTTACTCAATTAACTAGTAAAGATAAAACAAAAAATGAGTTAAACTAGAGTAAGACGTAAGCCGGGTTTTGTTCTTCTTTGAATAAATATATTTATCATTATAAAAGTTTATACAAACAAGGGTAATTATTAATCTAGAGTCATAAAATTAACTTCATGCAGTATTAATAAATCAGTGTTTTAACTTATAGTAAATTTTAATAACACACTAATTACTTTGCTCTAATATGGGGTTTACCTAGCAAATATCTTAACAATACTTCTGGTACGCTTTTACCGCACCCTTGCACCCTTACCTAAATTTTAAGGCGGTATATTTCTGTGGCACGATCCTAATAGTTACCTACACTGAATTTTATACAGCTATATTTCTATAAAAAGAGTCCGGACTTTCCTCAGATTTGTAAAAAATCTGCAATTACCTATGCTTACTCATAAGATAACACTATTATACAACAAATATATAACTAAAGTATTTATCATACTATGAATAAAAAAAAAATTATGAAAAATAACAATGAATTTGCTAACATATTAAAAAAATATAATTATAATTTACTACCCGGAGATATAGTAGCAGGTACCATCATATATAAAGAAAAAAAAGGCTTTTTAGTCAATATAGGTGACCAAATAGCAGGTTACTTACCAAATGAAGAAATAAGAATTACAACCAATAATCAAAATACAAAACATTCCACATTAGTCAATAGAACAGTAGAATTTCTTTTAATGGCACCAAAAACCAATATTAAACAATACATATTATCAATAAAAAGATTAGAATATATAAGAGGCTGGAAACGAATAAAACAATTGCAAAAAGAAGAAATTATATTCCATACAAACTTGCATCATATAAATAAAGGTGGAATTATAACATATTTAGAAGGTATTCAAGGATTCATACCAAAATCACATATATATTTAAAAACTAAAGAAAAAAATAAATTATATAAAGATAAAATTCATATTCAATGCAAAATATTAATAATTAACGAAAAAAATAATCAACTTATATTAAGCAATAAAAGTGCCATACTCTTTATCTCTACACATAAGTTTAAATTTGGAGAAATAATATATGGAAAAGTCAAATCAATAAAACCTTATGGTTTATTTATAGATCTGTATGGAATTACAGCATTATTACACATATCAGAAATTAAATCCATAAGAATAAATAATATTCAAAGTTCTTTTAAAATCAATACTTTAACAAAAGTAAAAGTAATTAATATAGATATTAAACAAGGAAGAATATCAGTTTCTAAACGAAATATAAAATAAAAAAATTAACCCCCTCCAACAATTGTAATAATTTCAATATTATCATAATTTTTTAAAGATAAAGAAGAAAAAAGATTTTGATTAATAATTTCTTGATTATGTTCTACTAAAATAGTATTTATATTAAAATTTAAGTACAACAATAATTTTTCTAAAGACATAGAATACTGACAATTAAAAGGCTCACCATTAACAAACACTGTTATATAATTTTCCATATAAAGAATAAAACTAAAAGTAGACTCATTAAACAAAAAAGACTATAATAATAGTATATAAAATATGGCGGATGTAGCCAAGAGGTCAAGGCAATGGATTGTGGCTCCATCATACGCGGGTTCGAATCCCGTCATTCGCCCTTAAAAATTATGATAATTAATCTAAGCTCAACATCAAGCGAACAAGTTCTGTGCGATTACGAGTATTTGTTTTATTGAGTAAACGACTTATATATTTTTCAACATTTCTTAAACTGGTATTAAGATTGACAGCTATTTCTTTATTCATATAACCAGCAATAACGAGATTCAGAATATTTTTTTCTCTAGGAGTAAAATGAAGCACTTTGATAGAGTTTACAACTAAATTATCTACCTTCGATAAGGTATGAGAATGTAACAAACTCATTTGTTGAAAGATATTATTAACTATAGCGAGTAGTTCTTTGGGATTAAAAGGTTTGGTTAAATATGCATGACAACCTAAATTATAACCCTTGATTCGATCTGAAGTCATTCCCTTTGCTGTTAAAAAAATAACTGGAATATGCATAAAAACTGAATCTAACTTTAGCATTTTTATTAAATCATATCCATCCAAATTTTTCATCATAACATCTGAAATAATTAGATCAGGAGCATCTTGTCTTATAATTACTAGTGCAGAACATATACTGTCAGCAGAATGAATAAAAAAACCTTGAGAAAGTAAATATGAAGACAAAAGAATTCTTAAATTTTCATCATCATCAACTATTAATATTTTCTTAACTTGTTTCATTTATAAAGTAAAAATTATAATACAACTATGCGTAAAAAATGATTATAAAAAAATAACATGAAATGGATTAATTTTTTCTCAAACGATAATATATCATACTATACTTATAAACTAAATACAGAAGACTCTATAATAATACATAACTCTCAATCTACCAAAAATCAATCAATCATCATCTTATGCGGTAGTATTTATATAGTCAAAACTTTTGTCAATAAAGAAACCCTTCCACTTGTTATACTAAAAAAAAATAATATATTAAATTTTAACAGCCTTAAAACAAAATCTAAATACTATTATAAATTAACAGCTTTAGAAAAAACTTACATTCTAAGCTTTAAAATACCCTATGACTCACAAAACAAAAAAAAAATAAGCTATAATTTATTTATAAGTATGATGGATAGTTATAATAAAACAATATCTCAATATGAAAAAATGAACGAAGTAATGAGTCACAAATATGCAAAAAATAGAATTATCCAACTAATACTACTACTCTGTACAGAGTTTGGTATTGTAACAAAAAAACAAATACAAATCCCATTTAAAATATCTCAAAAAAGCTTAGCAACTTTGAGCCATACTCAAAAAAATAACGTTAACAAAACTATTAAATACTTATATCAAAATACACCCATTAAATATTCAAACAAAAAAAATATTTATATAAAGAATATCTATTACATCAATTATTAAATAAAAATATAAAATTTAATACCAAAGTATAGTATGTATTACTTGCTTGGCGTCCTTTTTAGATGTATTTGAATATAATGTATGTCCATAGTTTAGAATTCTATGTCATTATTTAAACTAAAAAGAAAAACTAGATTCGGATAAATCCTGAATTTCAACTGTATTAATAAAATGATAAAATTTTTGATCCTTATTATAAATCTTTTTTATCCTTTTCAATCCTTGAAACAATTGTCTTTTATTTTTTATCAGTCACTCACTAGACCTACTGCATCAATTGCTCTTAGCGGCCATCTTTCTAAACAAAGGTTCTACTAAAAAGGATTTAGTATATGGCAATCGTGTTGCAAGTTTTACTTTTGGTTTACCTAGTTCCCAATCACTTCTTTTAAAAGAAAAAGTAGCAGCTTTAATTCGAGGATATCTATGCACTATTTGTAAATCAGCTCAATTAGCTACTTTGCGTTGTATAGAAAATAAGTATAAGTTAAATGAGTTCAATTCTATTTTTTGTACTCTTAGATTAAGATTTCAATATATTAAGTTTAAAATTACACCAAGATTAAAACCAGAATATTTTTTTAAATATTTTTATATTTATCCATGTAATTCAGGCTTTTTTTTACTCTAAAAACTATAAATATTTCAGCTTTTCAAATACTTGAATGTCTCAATAAACAAAATATATCTATCAATGTTTTAAGTCAAAATTATATTCGTATATGTTTTTCTTCTGTAGATTTGGATAAATTATTTGAAACTTTTTTAGATTCAATAAAATTAATGTCTTAGGCTAAAGTATGAATAATATTATTCTAATAATTAGTGGTATATATAGTAATATTAACTTAAGTCTTTCAAAACAATATCATTTTGAATTCTATACAATTAAAAATACTTCAGAAATTAATAAAGTATGTAATGGTAGAGTTATTGTTTTAATAGTTCGCTATCCAATTTGCCTTGATGAATCTGTCATAAGAAGTTTTCCTAATTTATTGTTAATTTGTTGATCTGACCGAAGGACTGATAATATTAATATTTTAACTGCTACATCTGAAAGTGTTTTAGGTATAAATAATCCTTGCGTTTCAGCTATTTCGATAGCTGAGCATACTGTCGTATTGATGCTAGGGTTAGCGAAAAATTTGTTGCTCAATCACACGCATGTGAAAAATAATAATTACACTATCCGCAACTCAATAAATATTATAGATATAAGTGAAAAGACTATTGGAATTGTGGGTTTAGGATAAATAGCTTCTAGAGTGGCTTCAATTTATTTATTGGCTTTTTCAATGGAAGTATTAGCTTATGATTCTTATATTTCAAGTCAACAAGCAACCAATTATTATGCTAAAAAAGTTTCCTTAAATAAATTATTATAAGGTATCTGATTTTGTATCATTAGATTCTACACTTAATGAAGAAACGAATAATTCAATAGATTATGAGCAAATCTCAAAAATGAAAAGTACTTTTTTTTAATTAATACATCAAGAGGTCCTCTTATTTTTACAAAAGCTTTATCAATAGCCTTGAAAAATCAAATAATTAAAGGTGCGGCTTTAGATGTTTATGAAATTGAACCTCCAACTTCATATATTTTACCTTCTTTAAACTATGCCAATACAATATTAAATCCTCATAATGCGGGTGTTTTATTAGAGTGTGCAATAAAATTATCTAATTTATCAGATCAAAATATTATCAATGTGCTATTTTTGTCAAATTATAGTAAGAGTTTTAATTATAGTAATGAAATAATAGTTAGATTTAAATAAAAAAAATCACGAGTTTTTTGTTTAAATCAGCTCATGAGAACTATTTAGCAGATGTTTTGTTTATTTGTCTTGCATAGTTGAATAAGCCACCGACATTTACAATGTTAATTAAATAACCTAAATCATTAAATTTCATAGTCTCGGTATTATTAGGTAAGATAATTTCGTTTTTACTTTGTATTATAATTAAGATGTCGTCTGTTTTTAATTTTTTACATATTATCAATAGATTTAAAAAAACTTCCGATTATATAATAACCGGAAGTTAAAAAAATCAATGTAGGTCTATGTATAAGTCTCTTAACATATTTTATACATTTTATTGCTTTAATAAAAATCTTTTAAATATTAGACTGATATCTCTTTATATTCAATAAACTATATCATATGAATTTATTTGCGCTCTAGGCAGCTTTTTTATTCAAAAATGAGTTATAAATATAAAAAATAATTGTTATACTAAAGATATAGATAATTTCAAAATCTATAAAAAAATTCATAAATAGTCTATATAATTCATGCAACAAAGTAGTCTAAACGCATAACACGCTTCAAAATAACTTAAAAGTAAAAAATTATATGAGCAAAGTATATGACTGGTTTGAAGAAAGACTAGAAATTCAATCTATAGGCGATGATATTTCTAGTAAATACGTTCCTCCACACGTAAATATTTTTTACTGTATAGGGGGTATAGTATTCACTTCATTTTTAATTCAGGTAGCAAGTGGATTCGCTATGACGTTTTACTATAGACCCACTGTAGCAGAAGCATTCTCATCCGTAGAATATATTATGACAGAAGTAAACTTTGGATGGCTAATTAGATCTATCCACCGATGGTCAGCTAGTATGATGGTTCTAATGCTAATCTTACACACATTTAGAGTTTACTTAACTGGAGGTTTTAAAAAACCTCGTGAATTGACATGGATAACAGGAGTAATTTTAGCTGTACTAACAGTATCATTTGGAGTAACAGGATACTCACTACCATGGGATCAGATAGGATACTGGGCAGTAAAAATTGTAACCGGGGTGCCAGAAGCTATTCCTATAGTAGGGAGTACTATTGTAGAATTATTAAGAGGCAGTGTAAGTGTCGGCCAAAGTACACTAACAAGATTTTATAGTTTGCATACTTTTGTTCTGCCACTTTTAACCGCAGTGTTCATGCTAATGCACTTTTTAATGATAAGAAAACAAGGTATTTCAGGACCTCTGTAAAATAAAATCAAATATATAAAAAATTTTGGAGAAATAATATATGTCAATTATAAAAAAACCAGATCTTACAGACCCTAAACTAAGAGCAAAATTAGCAAAAGGAATGGGTCACAATTATTACGGAGAACCAGCATGGCCAAATGATTTATTATACATATTTCCAGTTGTTATACTAGGAACTATAGCATGTAGCGTAGGACTTGCTATTTTAGAACCAACGGGAATAGGAGAAGCAGCAAACCCATTTGCTACACCTTTAGAAATACTACCTGAATGGTATTTTTTTCCAACTTTTAATTTACTTAGAGTTATACCTAACAAATTAATAGGAGTTTTGTCTATGGCATCAGTACCCGTTGGACTAATAACTATACCATTTTTAGAAAATATTAATAAATTTCAAAATCCTTTTAGAAGGCCAATTGCTACTACAATTTTTCTAGTAAGTACTTTAATTACTATATGGCTAGGAATTGGAGCAACTATGCCTCTATCAAAAGCAATTACACTAGGATTCATTTAAAGTATTCAAAATATGCAATAGTAATACATCTTATTCATGATAAATGATCAAAAATCATTACTATTGCATGATTTTATTTAATAGACACTTTTGCGCCTGCTTCTTCTAGTTTAGACTTAATTTCTTCAGCATCTTCTTTAGAAGTACTTTCTTTAATAGATTTAGGAGCAGACTCAACAAGCTCTTTAGCTTCTTTTAAACCTAGCGAAGTTAATGACCTCACCACTTTTAAAATAGCTATTTTTTTCGGAGTTGGTACTTCTTCTAAAATAACATCGAATTCTGTTTGTTCCTCTTCTTGATCATTAGAAACATTACTACTACCACTTGACATCATAACCATATTACTAGCAGCAACAGATGAAGAATCAACATCAAAAGTTTGTTCAATTTGCTTCACTAACTCTGCTGCCTCTAATAAAGTTAAAGATTTCAACTCTTCTATAATATTATTGATTTTACTATTCATAATAAACTACATAAAATATTTAATTATACTATTTTTCAATCTCTCAAAGAACTGATATTAATAGGAATTGCTGGTCCCATTGTACTAGATAAATACACAGATTTCCAATACTTACCTTTAGAACCAGCAGGCTTATTTTTATCTATAGATTTTTGCAACATTTTCAAGTTTAAATTTAGATCATCTATTTCAAAATCTAACTTCCCAATAGGTACATGAACTATTCCCGTACGATCAATTTTATACTCCAACTTCCCAGATTTAAACTCGCAAACAGCGCTAGTAATATCATTAGTAACTGTACCAGACTTAGGAGAAGGCATTAAACCCTTAGGGCCTAATACACGTCCTAATTTTGCAATCATTAACATCATATCAGGAGTAGCTATTAATTTATCAAAATCTAAACGACCTTGCATAATTTCTTGAATCAAATCTTCAGAACCAACAATATCTGCCCCAACAGTTAAAGCTTCCGATAATTTCTCTCCTTTAGCAATAACTGCTACTTTTATTACTTTACCAGTACCTTTAGGTAAAATAACTGTTGATCTCAACTGTTGATCAGCATACTTAGGATCCAAACCTAAAGCAATATGAACTTCTAATGTTTCAATAAAATTAACATTAGAAAGACTTTTCAACAATTTAAGTGCTTCTTCAGAACCATATAAAATCTTGGGATCTATTTGTTGCACTATTTGTAAAAAACGACGTGAGCGTTTACGCATATCATATTCCTTATTTTACAACAAACCTAATATCATTTATCTATCAACATTAATACCCATGCTAGCAGCAGTACCAGAAATAATTAAAATAGCTTTACTTAAATCATTTGTATTTAAATCTTGCAACTTCATTTGTGCTATTTCTTTCAACTGATCAAATGAAATAGAGCCAACTTTTTTCGAATTAGGAACTGAGGAACCTTTATTAACACCTGCTGCTTTAGCTAACAAAACAGAAGCCGGAGGAGTTTTTAAAATAAATGAAAAACTACGATCTTCATAAATAGAAATTTCTACAGGTATTACTAAACCTATTTTATCAACTGTTCTAGCATTATACTCTTTACAAAACATAACAATATTTGCTCCATGCTGACCTAAAGCAGGTCCTACAGGAGGAGCTGGCGTTGCTTTACCAGCCATTAGAGCTAGCTTAATAAAGCCAACAACTTTCTTTGGCATAAATTATAAAAGTTATTATACATAAATAATTACTATCAATAAACCTTCTAATTCAAAAGAAGGTTATTTCATGACAATAAAAAAACAAGAAAATATAAAATATTATATGATTAATTAACATTTTTTCCAAGCATTAATAAAATATCTAAAAGAACTCAGAAGAAAATCTACACAAAATACATTAGCACGCCTTGAAGGACTTGAACCCTCGACACTAGGTTTTGGAAACCTACGTTCTACCAACTGAACTAAAGGCGTATATAGAAATATACTAATAAATTATATATATTATAAATTATTAGAAGCTATATTTATGAATAAAAAAGTAAATGTTTAATCCTGAGACGAATTTAGTCAATATTTCAAATGAAGAGTATAAACAATACGCTCAACACATGATATTAGAACATGTAGGTCTACAAGGACAAAAAAGAATAAAAAAAGGAAAAATTTTGATTATTGGGGCAGGAGGACTTGGATGTCCTGCATTACTATATTTAACTGCATCTGGTATAGGATTGATAGGAATTATTGACAATGATGAAATAAGTTATTCTAATCTTAACAGACAAATATTATATAATCACAAAAATATAAAAAATAAAAAAGTACTGGCAGCAAAAAAACAACTTCAAGAGATAAACCCAAAATGTAAAATCATTACACATTTATATTACTTAAATAAAAAAAATAGCACAGAAATAATTAAGTACTATGATATAATAATAGATGCTACAGACAATTTTCAAACAAGATATATTATAGATCAAATATGCTATAAACTACATAAAATTCATATATATGGAGGAATAGAAGAATTCGAAGGACAAGTAGCAATTTTAAATTACAAAAGTGGAATACGTTATAGCAACATATACTGCGAAGACAAATACTTACAAAATAACAATTGTAATCGCCACGGAGTTTTAGGAATTACATCAGGTTTTATAGGCATTTTACAAGCCACAGAAGCATTAAAAATTATTCTAGGAATAAATCAAGTAACAAATAACTGTGTTTTACTTTGCAACTTGTTAAATACATGCTTAAAGCAAAAAAAAATTTATATATCATCAAAAACACCGTTTATTAAAAATAATCTAACAAGTGAAAAACAAATATTAAGTAACAAAAAAATCATACTACAACAAAATATTGAAGATAAAAAATATATTATTTTTGATATAAGAAATAAACATGAATTCAAACACAAACACATAAAAACATCTATAAATATTCCTCTTAAATACTTTAAACTAAAGAAAACTATAAACTTTATAAAAAATCATTGTCAAGATAACATTACATTAGGTATTTACTGCAATACAAGCAATAAATCATTAATAGCATCTCACATTTTAGACAATAATCAAATTAAAAACTTTATAATAAAAGCAAAAAGAATAAATTAAAATTAAAAAAATAAAATAAATAATGAAAAAAACTATATATGTTTTACTAAAAGAAAGCCATGTAGAATTAGGAAAAAAAGGCAATATTAAAAACGTTACTCCCGGATATGCATTTAACTACTTAATACCTAAAAATATAGCAGAGATTGCAACAAAAAAAAAAATTAAACATATAAAAATGTTTGAAGAAATAAAAAATAAGAAAACAGAAACAAATAAAATAGTTAGCTATCAAATACAAAAAAAACTTAACAATATACAAAGCATCAATTTAAAGAAAAAAAAAGGAGAAAAAAATTTGATATTTGGTAGCATTACTGAAAAAGATATATCTCAGTACATACAAAAAAATACTAGTATTAATTTAGAGAAAAAATACATTCACATACCGAACATTAAAACACTAGGATCTTTTGAAATCAAAATAGACTTATCCAATAATATCTTTTCAACAATTGAATTAAATATCTTACCACAAAATATTTAATTTAAATAAAACACATCTAAATATCATAAAAAAATAAAACAATATTATAACTTACATATGGATAAATTATATAAAAATTATAAACATCCATTTCTTCCTCAAAATTATATAGCAGAAGAAATTTTAATAGGAATACTTTTAATCTATCCAGAAACTTTTTTATCTATCATGTCTAATGTCCAAAAAGAATATTTCTTTTTAGAATCACACCAATTAATATTCGTAACATTAAAAAACCTTTACAAGTCAAAACAATTAAACATTTTAGAGTTATTATACAAATTACAAGAAAATAAAATTTTATGGAAAATAGGAGGAATAAAAAAAATAATAAATATAATGAAGCAGAGTCAAATTTTCATATCTTCATCAAAAATTAATCATTTTCATTGCACTAAAGAATTAATAAAATTAATCAGCGCTAATTACTATAAAAGACTACTTATTCAATACGGACACAATATAATTAAACTAGGATACATATCAAAAATAAAAAATATTAGCTTAGAAAGAAAAATATCAAACTACTTAAATTCGATAAATTCCATACACTTCAGTATGTATACTGAAGGAAATAATATAACAAGTTTTAAAGATTTAGTTACTAAACAAATTACTGAAATACAACAAAACAAAAAAATAAAAACACAAGATATTATAAAATCAGGATTTTACGAATTAGACAAAATAACATGTGGTTTACCAAATGGAGACTTGATTATAATAGCAGGAAGACCTTCTACTGGAAAAACTTCTTTAGCAATAAATATAGCTTACAATATATTTTCTAACAAACAAGGAAATATATCTATATTTAGTCTAGAAATGTCTAGTAAACAAATTTTAAATAAATTTATATCCATAGCATCTAAAATACCTACAAACAAAATTAATCAACTAAGCCATAAACAGTGGCTAGATATTACAAAATTATGCAAAGAACTTCTATACAATAACATATATATCAACCAACAAAATCATTTAAACTTTGATCAAATAGAAAAAACAGCAAAAGACATAAAAAAAAAAGATAAAAACTTAAGATTGATTATTATAGACTACTTACAATTGATTCAACTTAACAATCAGAATCATTTCAACCGAACACAAGAACTGGGTTACATAACAAGAAAACTAAAATTATTAGCTCAGTTCTTAAAATTGCCAATTATAGTATTATCACAACTAAACAGGAACATAGAAACAAGAACTCAAAAAAAACCTTTACTATCTGATTTAAAAGAAAGTGGCTGCATAAGCTATAAAAACAACATAAAAATATTAAATCGTTACTTTAACGAAATCAATATTATTAATTTAAGTAATATAACTACAACCAAATTTAAAACTCATATTACTAACTTACAAAATTCTAGTAAGCAGAGGCTACTGCTTTTAAACAACACTAAAATGACAAAATACTTAAATATATTTCAAAATTATATGTTTAAGCACAAAACAAAATCAGAAATATTAATATTGACTCATAACCATAAATACTTATGTGAAAAAAACTGGATAAAAACACAATATACTTCAAATAAAACTAAAATCAACTTTATTATCAAAAATTCAAATAACTTAATAGTTAATTTAAGTTATTTCATTAAAACATCTTATATTGACAAGATAGAATTTAACGAGTATCTAAAATGCTATGATATAAATAAAGAAAATAATTTTAATTTAATATCAGAGAAAGTAATTTTACATAATTCTATTGAACAAGACGCAGATATTGTAATGATATTAAATGAAAAAAATGAAGAAAATCCACCATCAATAAATGAGAAAACTCTAGATCTAATAGTATGCAAAAACAGAAATGGTCCTACAGGATCATGTGAAATAACACTTATGCTTACAACAACTTCTTTTAAACAAAAAACTGGATACATGAAAGAAAACACAAGATTCACATTTAGTTAAGTATTATAATTTACTAACTTATACTCATAATTTTATAATTATGATATGTTATTATGAGTATAAGCCGGGATAGCTCAGTTGGTAGAGCAGTGGACTGAAAATCCTCGTGTCACCAGTTCAAATCTGGTTCCTGGCATTATAATATCAAAAATTACATATTTATCTACACATAAATCTTGATAAAAAGATCAAATGTAAATAAATAAATTACTATTATAAAAATTATTAACTAAACTTCTACTTTATTACTTAATAAAACTTTTACTTCGCCTTCATCTGTAACATCAACAACTGCACTATCACCTGATTTAATCTTGCCAGATAAAACTTCTTCTGCTAAACTATCTTCTAGTAATCGCATAACAGCACGACGCAAAGGACGAGCTCCGTAACTTGGATTATAACCTTCGTCAACTAAACGATTTTTAAATCTTTCTGTAACACTTAAATCTATGTCTTGCTGCTTAATTCTTTCAAATACTTCTTGCAACATTAAATCAGCTATTTCCCAAACTTCCTCTTTCGTTAATTGCCTAAAAACAATAATTTCATCTAATCTATTTAAAAACTCTGGACGAAAATATTGTTTTAATTCTTCATTAACCAAAGACTTAATACGATTATACTGAGACTCTACTTGAGATTCTCCTAACTCAAAACCTAAACCTCCTCCTCCTTTTTCTATAACTTTAGAACCTATGTTAGAAGTCATAATTAATAAAGTATTTTTAAAATCAATAGTACGCCCTTTAGCGTCTGTTAGCCTTCCATCTTCTAATATCTGTAATAACAAATTAAAAATATCTGGATGAGCTTTCTCTATTTCATCAAATAAAATAACAGTATAAGGTCTTTTTCTCACAGCTTCTGTTAAATAACCTCCTTCACTATAACCTACATAACCTGGAGGCGAACCAATTAATTTAGAAACTGTATGTCTTTCCATATACTCTGACATATCTAATCTAACCATAGCTTCTTGTGCACCGAAAAAATAAGAAGCTAATGCTTTCGTTAATTCAGTTTTACCGACACCAGTAGGACCAGAGAAAATAAAACTAGCTATTGGCCTATTAGGATTCTTTAAACCAACTCTCGCACGTCTAATAGCCCTAGAAACAGCTACAACTGCTTCTTCTTGTCCTATTATACGACCATGAAGAGTTTCTTCCATATGCATCAACTTTTCAGACTCACTTTTAGTCAATTTAGTTACCGGAATACCTGTCCAAAAAGCAACAATCTCTGCAATATCTTCTTCAGTAACAATAGGATCTTCTATCTGCAAATCTGGTTCCGACTTTTTACTTTGAGCAATTGCAGCTATTTGTGCTTTTATTTCCATCTCTCGAGTCCTATATTGTTCTGCTTTTTCATATTTCTGCGCTCTTATCGCTTCATCTTTCGTTTTCAAAACAGACCTCAGCTCTCTATCTAATTCACGAGCTGCAGGAGGTAATTGAGAATTTAACAAGCGAACTCTAGATCCCGCCTCATCAATCAAATCAATAGCCTTATCAGGTAAAAATCTATCAGAAATATATTGATTTGCATATTTAGCGGCTGCAGCTAAAGCCTCATCAGACATCTTTAATTGATGATGTTTTTCATAACGATCTCTTAAACCAAATAAAATCTCAATAGTTTCTTCTACACTTGGTTCACCAACTAAAACAGGCTGAAAACGACGTTCAAGAGCAGCATCTTTTTCAATATGTTTACGATACTCTTCTAAAGTAGTTGCACCTATACATTGTAACTCTCCTCTTGCTAAAGCAGGCTTAAGTAAATTAGCTGCATCAATTGCACCTTCAGCTGCACCTGCTCCTATTAGAGTATGAACTTCATCTATAACTAGAATAATATTATTAGCTGACTTGATTTCATCCATAATTCGTTTTAAACGTTCTTCAAATTCACCTCTATACTTAGTCCCTGCAACTAATAAACCAACATCAAGCGTAATAACTAATTTATCTTCAAGAATAGAAGGAATATCTCTATTAGCTATTCTTTGAGCCAAACCTTCTGCAATAGCGGTTTTACCAACACCAGGCTCGCCGATTAAAACAGGATTATTTTTTGTACGACGACCTAAAATTTGAATTACTCTTTCTATTTCTTTTTGTCTACCAACAACAGGATCTAAAACACCTTCTACAGCTAACTCTGTTAAGTTTGAACCAAATTCTTCAAGGGTAGGGGTCTTACTTCTTGCTTGCACATTAGTACTGCCGTTCGTACTAACATCTGTATTATCGCCTAACATTTGAATAACTTCAGCTCGAATAGAAGCAACATTAACAGCTAAGTTTTCAAGAACTCGCGCAGCCACTCCTTCTCCTTCTCTAACTAGCCCCATTAATAAATGCTCTGTTCCGATATAATTATGACCTAATTGCCTCGCTTCTTCCAAAGATAATTCTAAAACTCTTTTTGCTCGTGGAGTAAAAGGAATTTCTACAGCAACAAACCCAGAACCACGACCAATAATTTTTTCAACTTCAATACGAGCATCTTTTAAATTGACATTCATAGACTTTAAAACTTGAGCAGCAATGCCTGTCCCTTCGCCAATTAAACCTAAAAGAATTTGCTCTGTTCCAACAAAATTATGACCTAAGCGTCTCGCTTCTTCCTGAGCCAACATAATAACTTTAATAGCTTTTTCAGTAAAGCGTTCAAACATAAAAAACTTAGAACTAGTAAAATAGGTTACCTTTGATAATATTATATTTTAACATAAGATAAAAAAAATATAAAATTAGTTAAAAAAAATTAAAAAAGTTGACGAAACACTTATTTATTACATACAATATGACATAAAATAGTATAAAAAAATAATGAATAATATCATAAATGAAATAGAAAAAGCATTTAAAAAAAATGACTTGCCAATTATAAAAATAGGTGATAGCATAAAAATAAAAAGAGTTATACAAGAAGGTAATAAAGAAAGAATACAAATTTCAGAAGGAGTTGTTATATCAAAAAAGAATTCTAATTTAAATACCGCAATAACTATACGAAAAATAATACAAAATGTTGGGGTAGAAAGAATCTATTTAATACACTCACCTAAAATTATCAATATAGAAATCATCCGCAGTTCAAAAGTCAGAAAATCAAAACTATATTATTTAAGAAATAAATTGGGCAAAGCAACTAAATTAAAACCTAGATTTAATTAAAATTAAAATATTATTACTATTACAATAATTATAGTAGCGTTATAATAATATAAATAAAAGAGGATACATAACTCAGTTGGCTAGAGTATCGTGTTGACATCGCGAAAGTCACTGGTTCGAATCCAGTTGTATCCAAATGAGAAAAATACAAGTCTTATTTTCTCAATAAAACAAAAACATGATTAAACAAAACTAAAAATTAAGGGTCGGTGCCCGAGCGGTTAATGGGGGCGGACTGTAAATCCGCTGGCTTTGCCTACGTTGGTTCAAATCCAACCCGGCCCAATTACTATTAAAAAAAATATCATTTAGTTTTTTACTATAGAAGATAATTGTTTTGTAATTCCTATCATCTGAGAATTACTCTTACCAGGAGCTACCATAGGATAACAATTATCTTTTTCTTTAACTTTGCAATTTAAAATCACTGGTCCTTGATAATCACAAAAAAGATGCAAAGTTTTATTCAAATTTTTGCGAGAATCTATCTCCAAACCAAGAATATTAAAAGATTGAGCTAATTTAACAAAATCAGGAGCACCTTTTTCCATATTAGAATGAGAATATCTTTCTCCATAAAAAGCTTCTTGCCATTGCCTAACCATTCCCTGCCACTTATTATTTATAATAACAATTTTTATAGGCAAATTATATTGAGCAATAGTTCCTAACTCTTGTAAATTCATTTGAAAACTAGCATCACCACTAATACATATAACTTTTGCACTAATATTAGCTATTTGTACGCCAATAGCAGCAGGTAAACCATAACCCATTGTACCAAGACCAGAACTTGACATCCAATGACGTGGTAAAACATTTATAAACTGAGCAGCCCACATTTGATGTTGACCAACATCTGTCGTAAAATAAGCTGAAGACTCAATTTGAGAAATATTGTATAAAATTTCTTGAGCAGATAACAAATCTACACTTTTAGGAACTAGCAAAGGATATTGTTTTTTCCAAAACAATATTCTTTGCTTCCAAGAATTAGTTTGTTCAGAATTAACAAAAAAATTATTAAGATCTAAATACAATAAAAGTTCAGAAAGAATATGCTTAATATCACCAACCATAGCTATACGAGGAACTCGATGTTTTCCAACCTCAGCTGGATCGATATCTATATGAACAACTTGGGCATTACAAGCAAATTCATCCAGTTTACCTGTAACACGATCATCAAAACGAGCACCTAAAGCAATAAGCAAATCACATTCACTAACTGCAAAATTTGCATAAGCTGTACCGTGCATCCCTAACATTCCTAAAGATAAATCGTGACCTTCATTAATAATACCTTTTCCCATTAAAGTAGTTGTAACAGGTATTTGAAATTTTAAAGCCAATTTTTCTACCTCACTAGAAGCATTAGAAGAAATAGCACCACCGCCTACATATAAAAGAGGCTGACTAGATTGCTGAATTAATTCTAACAGATGAACAAAATGCTTTTTTTTCGGAGAAAGCAGTGGCTTACAACCAGGTAAAGAGATATTTTTAGAAGAAACAAAGTGATAAGAAAATTTCTCTAAACCAACATCTTTAGGCACATCTATAAGAACAGGACCTGGCCTACCGTGAGTAGAAAGATAAACAGCTTCAGCAACAATTCTACTCATATCTCTAACATCCCTAACTACATAAGAATGCTTAACAATAGGTAAAGTAATACCAAAAATATCTACTTCTTGAAAAGCATCAGTACCAATAAAAGGACGAGCAACTTGACCAGTTACTAAAATTAAAGGTATAGAATCCATTTGAGCTGTAGCAATACCAGTAACCAAATTAGTAGCTCCAGGACCAGAAGTAGCGAAACAAACACCAACTTGACCAGTAGATCTTGCATAACCATCAGCAGCATGAACAGCACCTTGTTCATGTCGACATAAAATATGCTTAACTAAATTATTTTGCTCCCAGAAAAACAGCTCATCATATATAGGCAAAATAGCTCCACCAGGATAACCAAAAATATATGAAACATCATGTTTAACTAAACTATCGATTAAAGCAAAAGCACCAGTAACAACCTTAAAAGAAGACATAAAGAAAACTCCTAAATAGTAATATATATTATATATGTTTAATTTTTTATGTTCCGGTCATTAATTTTATGGTTTTGTATATTGTTCCTATGATTATTAACACTAAAATTACAAATAATATTTTTCTTTCTTTCTTTTTTAATAGCTTAAAAATTGGTTTAAGAGTTGTCAAGAAAAATCCAATTAGAACAGTTGTTAAAAATCTTGGAAACTTATATAAATTGTTCCAAAAATTTGACATAATATTTTATTATATTTTGTAGAAAAGATTGTATTTTTTGATAAATTATTAATAGTAGATAAATACTTAAATGTCAAATTTTTTAGCTTCTGATCGTTTTGATTTTTTAGATAATATTTTATTGTTTTTGCGTCGATATTCTGGTTCTACTTTTGTAATTAAGTATGGTGGCTCTGTTATGCAGGATTCTTCTCTTAAATCTACAGTAATAGAAGATATTTGTTTTTTATATTCTGTAGGAATTAATTTGGTTTTAGTACATGGTGGGGGTATTGCTATTAATTCTTGGTTAGACAAGCTAAATATAAAGCCTAAGTTTATGGATGGTTTGCGTATTACGGATTCTAACACTATGGAAGTTGTTGAAATGGTTTTAATGGGAAAAGTTAATAAAGAATTAGTTTCTTTAATTAATAGTCACAATATTAGTGCAGTTGGTTTATCTGGTAAAGATGCAAACTTGATTCAAGCTTCTCCTTTGTTTGATTCTCCGGATAATTTAGTTGGTAAAGTAAATATTGTAAATAATAAAATACTAAATCTTTTACTATCAAATAGATATATTCCAGTAATTGCAAGTGTTTCATCTGATTCTATCGGTCAAACTTATAATATTAATGCAGATACAGTAGCTAGTGCTATAGCTTCTTCTTTAAAGGCTGATAAACTTATATTACTTACGGATACTCCAGGTATTCTTAGAGACCTTCATAATTCTTCTAGTGTCATAAAATGTTTAAATCTAAATGAGATTAAAGATTTAAAGCAAGACAATATTATTTCAGGTGGAATGATTCCAAAAGTTGATAGTTGTGTAAAAGCTTTGCAATCTGAAGTTAAATCTGCGCATATTATTGATGGTCGAGTTAAGCATGCTTTATTGTATGAGTTATTTACTAATGATCGTTTAGGCTCAATGGTAGTTTGTTGATTCAAATATTTGTTTATTTTTCTTTTAGATGTTATATTCTTATTTATACTTAACTCAAGTAGGCTCAGTAGCTCAGTTGGTTAGAGCAGGGGACTCATAAGCCCAAGGTCGCAGGTTCAAGTCCCGCCTGAGCCATTTGTTTTAAGCATTAATTTTTGTGGAAGGAGAAGTGGCTGAGAGGTTTAAAGCGATAGATTGCTAATCTGTTGTATAATTATTATTATACCGAGGGTTCGAATCCCTTCTTCTCCTTGACAAATTCAATTCAATCTTATAGTTTTGCATAGGAGGGACTGTAGTTCAACTGGTTAGAGCACCGCCCTGTCACGGCGGAAGTTGCGGGTTCGAATCCCGTCAGTCTCGTTTATATTTTTTATTATTAGTTTTTTGATGGTATACTTGTATACTGTTGTATAATAGATCGAAATTCTTGGCCATCAATTGTTTCTTTTTCTATTAATATATCTACTAGTTTATCTATGATAACTCTATTATTTTTGATAATTTTTATTGTCTTTTTATGACATTCTTTTACTATTTCTTGTATTTGCTCATCAATCTTAATAGCAACTTCATCTGAATATTCGTTTCCGCTACCCATTCCTCTTCCTAAAAATGGATTAGAGTCTTCACTTTCTAATGATAAAGGTCCTATTTTTGACATTCCAAATCTTGTTACCATTTGACGAGCCATAGAGGTGACTTGTTGTAGATCATTGCTTGCACCAGTAGTGATTTCTGATTCTCCGAAGACAATTTCTTCTGCTGCTCTTCCTCCTAAAGCTCCCATTATTCTTGCTTTAATTTGTGATCTAGAAATTAAGCTTTGGTCTTCAGAAGGTGTAAACCAAGTTAATCCTCTAGCTTGACCACGTGGAATTAAAGTTACTTTTTGTACATTTTCGTGATCTTTAAGTAATGTTCCTACTATGGCATGGCCTATTTCATGGTATGCTATTAATCTTTTGCTTTTACTGTCTGTTAAAGCAGTTCCTTCCATACCAGCAATTATTCTATCTATAGCTTTGTCTATTTCTTGTAATGTAATTTCGTTTTTTCGTTCTCTTGCTGTTAAAATTGCAGCTTCATTTAGCAAATTAGCTAAGTCTGCTCCAGAAAAGCCAGGTGTTCTTCTAGCTATAATAGATAATGCAACGTTTGAATTGATTTTTTTATTTTTAGCATGCACATTTAAAATAGCTAGTCTACCTTTAAAATCGGGTATGTCTACACTGACTTGTCTATCAAATCGTCCTGGTCTTAGTAAGGCGGAGTCTAGAATATCTGCTCTATTAGTTGCCGCAATAACTATTATTCCGGTATTTCCTTCGAATCCATCCATTTCTGTTAGTAGTTGGTTAAGTGTTTGTTCTCGTTCGTCGTTTCCTCCTCCAATACCTGTTCCTCTTTGTCTTCCTACAGCATCAATTTCATCTATAAATACTATACATGGAGCATTTTCTTTAGCTTTTTTAAATAAGTCTCTAACTCTTGATGCTCCTACACCAACAAACATTTCGACAAATTCAGATCCTGATATGCTAAAAAAAGGTACATTAGCTTCTCCTGCGATTGCTTTTGCTAGTAGTGTTTTTCCTGTTCCGGGAGGGCCAATTAGTAAAACGCCTTTTGGAATTTTTGCTCCAACTGCTGTAAAATATTCTGGTTTTTTTAAAAATGTTACTATTTCTTCAAATTCTTCTTTCGCTTCGTCTATTCCGGCTACATCATCAAAGACAATTCCTGTCTTAGCTTCTATTTGGAATAAAGCTTTAGATTTACCAAATGACATAGCTTGTCCAGGTCCTCCTGTAGTATTATTGGAGCGTCGAAATAAGAATGCTAAACTGACTATTAATAATAAAGGGAAAAATAAGTTTCCAATAATATTCCATAAAGCAGTGTTATTTTTAGTGGGATGTGCATTGAGATCTATTTTATTTTTTCTTAATTGTGTAATCAATTCTGGAGCACTTGTAGGTAATTCTACTCTTATTTTTTGTATTCTATTGCCTAGTTCAGGTCCTATAGCTTCTATAATAGCTGTATGTCCATTATCGTATATATCAACTTTTTTTACCCATCCCATGTCTAAGTATTCTAAAAATCTTCCGTAAGTCATTCTAGAGTTTGAATTGCTATTGTTACTTTCGTTTGTTACTGGTGCAAAAAAACCTTGCCAAACGAAAAAAGAGATGACTAATAGGGGGAGTGACCATAGTAGTAAGTTTTTCCATGAAAATTTCATAACAATTTTACCCTTACATTTATTTATCTTATTTTACTTGTATTTCTTTGTTTACATGAATGTAACATCTTTATTATTTTATAGGCAACTTTTATTCAAAAGAATATGTTGGTTTGTAAAAGTTAATATTTTTGTTTTGTATGATTTTTCTGTAATAATATTATTTATATAAATATCTAATGTTTACTGAAAATTTTTAATTTTTATGATTGAGAAAGGTTCTAAAGTAAAAGTTTTAAGAAAAGAATCTTATTGGTATCAAGATATTGGTACTGTAGTTAAAGTTGATAAAGGTATTAAGTATCCTGTTTTAGTTCGTTTTACAAAAGGTAATTATGTTCAAGTTAGTACTAATAATTTTGCTGAAAATGAATTAAGTGTATTAGACTAATCTTTTGTCTGTTTTTTTAATCTTCTTTAGGACAAGCATCTATTAATTAATAATCCTTTTTCTTAGATATTGTATCATTATATTTTATAAATGCTTGTCCGTAAGTGTAGTAATTATTAATTTCCTAAAGCTGCCCAATCAACATCAACATTTTCTAGAATTAATGAAGAATTATAAATTTGTAGGATGATTAATAAAAATAAAAAAAATAATAGCATGAATATTGCCATTATAGGAGTTGTACCCCATCCTGGAGCAACTTTTCCATATTCAGAATTTAATGGTCTAAGGATTTCTCCTAGTCTAGTTCTTAAAGCCATAATATTTTTCTATTAAAGTAATTTAGTAAGTGATATTTATAATAATATTATAAGAATAAATATATTTTATATGTTGTTAAATTATGGAAACTGCAACAGTTCTTAGTATTTTTATTTTAAGTTTATTATTAGGAATAACCGGTTATTCTATTTATACGGCTTTTGGCCCAGTTTCTAAAGAGCTGAAAGATCCATTCGAAGAGCATGAAGAGTAAAAATTGAAGTTATATTGTTTATAGTGATACTTCAAATGTAAATTATTTTTAATTTACATTTGAAGTTTTATTGTTTTATTTTGCTATTCTTGGTGGATCTCTAAAAAATATTGCAAAGAATATTACCATTAGTGTGCCTACTAATAAAAATACATACACTAATGCTTCCATATTTTTCTCCCTATATTGCTATATTGAATGATTAATATTTTTATTTAATTGTTTTTTATACTGCACCTTGTTTTTTACTGCTTTTATCTCCCAGTTTTTGGAATGCACCAAATTCAACTTGTTCTGTTACTTCGGCTCCTATTCCTGCAAATACGTCTCTAAATATAGTTCGAGATCCATGCCATAGATGACCAAAAAAGAATATTAATGCAAAGTTTGCATGTCCAAATGTAAACCATCCTCTGGGACTACTTCTGAATACTCCATCTGATTCTAAAGTTGTGCGGTCAAATTCGAATACTTCACCTAATTGTGCTTTGCGTGCATATTTTTTTACACTTGGGGCATCATTAAATGACTTATTATTTAATTTGCCTCCGTAAAAGTTTACTGTTACTCCTACTTGTTCAATACTGTATTTTGATTCAGCTCTTCTAAATGGAATATCAGCTCTAATGATTCCATCTTTGTCTACAAGTATAACAGGAAAAGTTTCAAAAAAAGCTGGCATTCTTCTTACAGTAAGTTCTCTGCCTTCTTTATCTTGAAATATTGGATGTCCTAACCAAGCTTCTGCAATACCATCTCCTTTATCCATGGGGCCTGCTCTAAATAGACCGCCTTTTGCTGGGTTATTACCAATGTAGTCATAAAATGCTAATTTATCTGGTATTCTTGACCACGCTTCTTCTGGTGTAGAGCCATCATTTAAGGCATTTTCAACTCTTCTTTCTATTTCTTGTTGAAAATATCCACTATCCCATTGGTATCTAGTTGGTCCAAATAATTCTATTGGAGTTGTTGCAGATCCGTACCACATTGTACCGCACGTGACAAATGCACTAAAAAATACCGCTGAGATGCTACTAGATAAGACTGTTTCAATATTTCCCATTCTTAGTGCTCTATATAATCTTTGTGGAGGTCTTACTGTTAGATGAAATAAGCCGGCTAGAATTCCTACTGTACCAGCAGCTATATGATGTGATGCAATTCCGCTTGGGTTAAACGGATTAAATCCATCTGGACCCCATGCTGGTGCAACTGGCTGAACCTTGCCTGTTATTCCATATGCATCAGATATCCAAATTCCTGGGCCAAATAGTCCGGTTGTGTGAAATGCCCCAAATCCAAAGCATAATAGGCTAGATAAAAGTAGATGAATCCCAAATATTTTGGGTAAATCTAAAGCAGGTTCTCCTGTTCTTGGATCCCTAAATAGTTCTAAATCCCAATATACCCAATGCCATATTGATGCTAAAAATAGCATGCCTGATAATACGATATGGGTTATAGCCACTCCTTCAAAACTCCATAGTCCTGGATTTGATACATTTTCCCCTGTAATACTCCATCCTCCCCATGAGTCAGTTACTCCTATTCTCGTCATAAATGGCATAACAAACATTCCTTGTCGCCACATAGGGTTCAAAACCGGATCTGATGGATCAAATATAGCTAATTCATATAATGCCATTGAACCTGCCCATCCTGCGACTAAAGCTGTATGCATTAAATGTACAGAAATTAAACGTCCCGGATCATTTAAAACGACTGTGTGTACGCGATACCATGGTAAAGCCATAACAATGTAAATTATTTTATTTAGTGAATATGTTGCTTTTCTTACTTTTTTACATCTAAGGTTGTTATTTATTATAGCATTTTTTATATGTAATTTTTGCTTTTTAATTAAATTTTAGTCATATTTGTATTTGATGACTCTGTTAATTAATATTAAGCTTAATATACTTATAGATATTAAAATAGATGTGCTGTGTTGAATATTTAATTTATACCAACCAATATCTATAATATTGTTTTTTATTTGTAAAATTTCAGGTTTTAAATATATATATCTAACAATTTCAATGGCATAAGTTAAAGGATTTAAGCATGATAATATTCTCAGCCAATTTGGCATTGATGATAAAGGTGCTAATGCTGTACTCGAAAATAAAGTTGGTAAGTTAATAACTAAGGTTAATGCTATGAATTCTATGTGTCCTGGTAAAATAAATGCATTTAGTATACTAATGCTTGCTATATGTATAATTACTATTGTAACTATACTAATAAGCATTCCAGCATGGTTTATTATTTGAATATTCTGTAAGTAGCTTTTACTAAAAAATATGATGGTACTTATTTGTACTATACTTATAAACCAAATATAAAAAATAGAAGCAATGATTAGAGTTTGTTTATATATTATTGGACAAACTAATATTCTATTTAAAAAGCCAAATTCTCTATCAAAAATAATAGGTAGCCCAGCGTTTATTGAGCTAGTAAATGCTGTAAATATAGTAATACCTGGAGTTAAAAAGTCTCCATACTGTATAGTATATTTATCAAATAGATGTACGGAAGATTTTTGAAATAATGCTCCAAATAAAAGTAACCATAATAAAGGTTGTATAAGGCTAGTTATTAATATAGATGGTCTTCTAGCAGTTTGAATACATAGTCTTTTAACTAGTTCATTTGTTTCTTGATATATTTTATTGCTAGTACTATAATTTTTATTAAAAGAATAAATTTTTGTTTTTGGTTTTATTGGTAGCAAAGGGAGTTTTGGGTTTTTTAATTGATGTATTGATTTCATAATCATGATTTTTTGTATATTTTTTATTTATTATATACTAAGCATATAAATTTATATACAAGTTATTTGTCTGTGTTATTTTAGTAATTTTTATCTTTATTCAAGTTTTTTACATAAATTTTAATAAGACTATGTTTAAATATTAATAGTTACAAAGTTGATAATATAATTGTATTGACTTTACAATTTTTGTTAGTTTAAGGAAAAAATTTATATGACGAGTTATAATGTTGTATTAAATGTAGAAGATGGTAACACTTATACTGTAGAGTGTCCAGATGATACTTTTATTTTAGATGCTGCTGAAGAGCAAGGCATAGACTTGCCATATTCTTGTCGTTCAGGTTCTTGTTCGACTTGTGCTGGCTTGGTTACACAAGGTGAAATATCTCAAGAAGAACAATCTTTTTTAGATGATGACCAAGTGGCCTCAGGTTATGTTTTAACGTGTATAGCTTATCCTAAATCTGATTGTTCTATCACAACTCATCAAGAAGATGCTTTATACGCTTAGGATATAAATATTTTTTCATATTTTTAGTTTGACAAATATAAAATTTGTCAAACTAATTTTATTTATAGTTTTATTTCTATATCTACTCCTGCTGGAATATTTAATTTCATTAATGCATCAATAGTTGTTGCATTAGGTTCATATACTTCTATAATTTTTGTATGAATTCTAATTTCGAAATGTTCCCTAGAATCTTTGTCTACATGTGGTGAACGTAAAACACAGTATATTTTACGTTTTGTTGGTATTGGTATTGGTCCGACAGCTTTGGCCTCTGTTCTGTTGGTTGCTTTTATAATACTGTTGCAGGATGTTTTTAACATTGTATTATTATAAGCTTTTAGTTTTATTCTAATTTTCTTTTTTTTTAGAGTTTCCATTATTTTAGTTTGTGCTGCTTGATTTTTATTTATTGTTTATCATCTATTTATTTTAGTATTTTAGATACAACGCCTGCACCTACAGTTCTTCCTCCTTCTCTTATAGCAAATCTCATGCCTTGTTCAATTGCTATTGGATTAATTAATTCTGCGCTCATTTTAATTCTATCTCCAGGCATTACCATTTCTGCTTTAGAGCCATCATCTGCTGTAAATTGTGTTATTGTTCCCGTAACATCTGTTGTTCTTACGTAAAATTGAGGACGATATCCTGGAAAAAAAGGGGTGTGTCTTCCTCCTTCTTCTTTAGTTAAAATATATACTTCGGCTTCAAATTGAGTATGAGGTGTTATTGTTCCTGGTTGAGCAAGTACCATTCCTCTTTGAATGTTTATTTTTTGTATTCCTCTTAGTAAAATACCTATATTATCTCCAGCCATGCCTTCATCAAGTGTTTTTTGAAACATTTCTAGCCCAGTAATAGTTGTTGTTTTTGTTTCTTGTAATCCAACAATTTCAATAGTATCGCCTACTTTAATAATTCCTCTTTCTATTCTGCCAGTAGCAACAGTACCTCTACCAGTTATTGAAAATACATCTTCCACGGCCATAAGAAAGGTTTTTTCTGTATCTCTTTGAGGAGTAGGAATATAGGAATCTACGGCATCCATTAATGAATGAATCTTATCAACCCATTCGTTATCTCCTCTTTGTGTATTACTATTTTCTGTGATCGTTTCTAAAGCTAATAATGCGGAACCAGAGACGAAGGGTATATTTTCTCCGGGAAAGTCATATTTAGCTAGTAGTTCGCGTACTTCTAGTTCTACTAATTCACGTAGTTCATCATCTTCTAATTGATCTGCTTTATTTAAAAATACAACTATATTTGGTACACCCACTTGTTTCGCTAGTAAAATGTGTTCTCTTGTTTGTGGCATAGGTCCATCAACTGCTGACACTACTAATATTGCTCCATCCATTTGAGCTGCACCAGTGATCATGTTTTTTACATAATCTGCGTGTCCTGGGCAATCGACGTGTGCATAGTGTCTATTTTTTGTTTCGTATTCAATGTGTGCCGTATTAATTGTTATTCCTCTTGCTTTCTCTTCTGGAGCTGCATCAATTTCATCAAATTTTTTAGCTTGTCCTTGGTTAGCAGCGGCTAAAGTCGCAGATATAGCTGCTGTTAATGTTGTTTTTCCATGATCTACATGACCAATTGTACCAATATTTACGTGAGGTTTTTTTCGCTCAAATTTTTCGCGTGCCATATGTGTTCCTTAATTATTTTTTTATGTTGATTGATTAGTATCTGTAGTGAGCAAAAGCTTTATTTGCTTCTGCCATGCGATGAGTTTCTTCTCTTTTTCTTATAGAATTTCCACTTTCATTAGATGCATCTATGATTTCATTTGCTAGTTTTATTGACATTGTGTTGCCTGATCTTTCAGTAGCAAATTTTGTTATCCATTTTAAAGCTAAATTTGTACCTCTATATGCTCTTACTTCCATAGGAACTTGATAAGTTGATCCTCCTATTCGTCTAGCTTTTACCTCAACTAGTGGAGTTGTATTGCGTATAGCTTTTTCTAGAATTTCTAAAGGATCTTTTTGTGTTCTAATTTTTATTGTATTTAGTGATTTATAAATAATTTTTTGCGCTAGTCCTTTTTTTCCACTTTTTAATATACGTACAGTTAACATACTAATTAGTTTACTATTATAAATAGGGTCTGGGTTTATAATTCTTTTTTTAGATATACTACGACGTGACATATGTTTTTTCGGATTTAGTTTTATTTTTGTGTTTTAGTTTTTTTTGTTCCGTACTTTGATCGACTATTTTGTCTTTCTTTAACTCCAGCTGAATCTAGAGTTCCTCTTACTATGTGATATCTAACTCCTGGTAGGTCTTTTACTCGTCCTCCTCTAATTAAGACAACAGAGTGTTCTTGAATATTATGTCCAATACCAGGTATATATGCTGTTACTTCAAATCCAGAAGTAAGTCTTACTCTGGCTACTTTACGTAAGGCAGAATTAGGTTTTTTAGGTGTAGTAGTATATACTCTTGTGCATACTCCCCGTCTTTGTGGACAAGATTTTAACGCTGGAGATTTTGTTTTTTTCTCATATCTTTGTCTTTCGGATCTGACTAATTGTTGAATAGTTGGCATTTTTTACTTTTATGATATTCATATATTGTGAATACTTTATAATTATAAATATTGTATAATCTAGTGTCAAACTTAATAAATAGTTTAGTTGAGTTTATATTTTTTCATGAATTTTTCTACTCTTCCTTCTGTATCAATAATTCTCTGTGATCCAGTGAAAAAAGGATGGTTTCCTGACCAAATATCAACATTTAATTCTTTTTTTGTTGATCCTACTGTCATGATATGTTTACCATCACAATATACTTTGGATTCATTATACCATTTAGGATGTATTTTTTTGTTAGACATATTTGTTTCTATGTGAGTAATTATAATTATAAATTAGCGTTTAGAGTATTGTGGTGCCTTTCTAGCTTTTCGTAGGCCGTATTTTTTTCTTTCTTTAACTCTGGCATCTCTTTTTAATAATCCTTCCGATTTCAGAGTAGTGCGATTGTCTGAGTTTATATGACATAGTGCTCTCGCAAGCCCTAGTCTGATTGCATCTGCTTGTCCTGTGAGACCGCCTCCTTGAGCTTTTACGTAGATGTCGTATTCTTTGGTTAATCCTAAAATATTTAGCGGTGCACAACAAATTCTTAAATAATTTGGACTGAATTGTAAGTATGATTCTCCTGGCATACCGTTTATTATTAATTTACCTGAACCGGGAATGAGTTTTACTCTAGCAATTGATGTTTTTCTTCTTCCTGTTCCAGAATATATAGCACTTTTCTTATGTGAACTTAACATAGTTTTTTAATTGTTTATAATATTAATTAATATCTAAAAGCATCGGTTTTTGAGCATTATGAGGATGCTTTGCATCAGAGTATATTTTGAGTTTGTTTAACAGTTTGTTTCCTAGACTGTTTTTTGATAGCATTCCTTTTACGGCCTGTTTTATTATTTTATTTGGTGTGTCATTTTGTACTTTATTAAAACTTTTCACCTTTAATCCTCCAGGTCTTCCAGAGTGTCTAATATAAAGTTTTTGTTTTCGTTTATTTCCTGTTATTTCTATGTGTTTAGAGTTTATTACTATTATGTTAATTTTTTTTTCTTCATAAGGCAGGTATCTTGGATTATCTTTGCCTCTAAGTTTGTGTGAAATTTTACTGCTGAGTCTTCCTAAATTTTTATTTTTGGCATCTATTATGTACCATTGTTGTTTACTATGATTTTTGTCTTTTAATGTTTTATTTTTATTTATAAACATAAAATTTTGATTGTTAGTTTGTTGTTTTAATATTTATTAATATTATATATTTATCTTCGAATGTTTGTTAATTTTTTTCTTGCGGTAAGTTAATGTTTAGTTTATTTTTTAATGCTTCAATTACTTCGTCTGCTGACTTTTGTCCAAAATTTTTTATTTCTAGTAATTCTTCTTGAGAATAATCTAAGAGGTCTGCAACAGAATGAATTTGGGCTCTTTTTAAACAATTGTATGCACGAACAGATAATTGCAATTCTTCTATTAAAATCTGGCTAATTTGTTTTTCTTTATTTTCGTTGTTTCTGTATGAAGATTTGAAATTAATACTTCTTAATGGATGAAAGAGGTTTGTTAATATATTAGCTCCTTGACTAATGGCTTCTTGAGGAGATAGGCTGCCATTGGTCCATACTTCTAAAAATAATTTTTCTTCAATATGTACACAGTTCATTTTTTTTTCTTTAACTGTGTAATTGAATTTTTTTGCTGGCATAAAAATTGCGTCAATTTGTAGAAAATCAATAGATTTATTGTCTACTTCTTTGTCGACTAACCTATATCCATTTCCTCTTTCTACTTTAAATTCCATTTCAAATATTGTGTTGTTACATACAGTTGCTATGTATTGCTTAGGGTCTATTAACTCTATTTCTGGAGGTAAATCAAACAAGCCTGTTGTCACAATTGCTGGTCCTTGTACCCTGACTCTTCCAATTTGTGGTTCTGAGCTATAACTTTTTAATACGACTTCTTTTAGATTTAACATGATTTCTAATACGTCTTCTCTTACTCCTGTAATAGTTGAAAATTCATGATTAATTCCAGCTATTCTTACTGCGACTATTGCAGTTCCTTGTAGATCTGATAGTATTGTTCTGCGTAAAGAATTACCTACGGTAATTCCTTGGCCCTTTTTTAAAGGTTCTAAAACAAAGTGTCCGTATTGTTCTCTGGCTCCTTTTGTTTTTGACTCTATGCATTCTATTTGAAAATGAGTCATTGTACTTTATAAATTTAGTGTAGCTATAAGTATTGATAATTGTTTTTAGACTCTACGTTTTTTAGGAGGTCGACATCCATTATGAGGAACAGGTGTAATATCTTTTATTAATGTTATTTCTATACCTGTTGCTTGTATTGCTCTGATTGCAGTTTCTCTTCCTGCACCAGGTCCATTTACCATAACTTCTGTTTGCTTCATTCCATAATCAAAGGCATTTTTTGCTGCTTTTTCTGCTGCTGTTTGCGCAGCAAAGGGTGTACTTTTTTTTGCTCCTTTGAATCCGTTTGCGCCAGATGAAGACCAAGCAATAGTTTCTCCCTGCAAATCTGTAATGGTTACGATTGTATTATTGAAAGTTGATTGTATATGAGTAATACCATTTATTACATTTTTTTTCTTTTTGTTTTGTTTTGTTTTTGTTTGTCTAGCCATAAAGTTTAAATGATAGTTAATTTTGGTTTATTTTCTAGGAGCTTTTTTCTTGCCGGCTATAGTTTTTTTTGTTCCTCTTCTAGTTCTTGCATTAGTTCTTGTTCTTTGCCCATTTAATGGTAGGCCAGAGCGGTGTCTTCTGCCTCGATAACATCCAATTTCCATTAATCTTTTAATATTTATTGCTTCAGCTTGTTTTAAATCTCCTTCTAGTTGGTGTTTGTTTGTTAATAGATTCCTAATTAAAATAATTTCTTCGTCTTTTAAGTCTTTAACTTTTATATCTGGGTTTATTTGTATTGTTTTTAAGATATCTTTTGATTTTGATTGTCCAATACCATAAATATAAGTTAATCCAATTTTTATTCTTTTATTCTTAGGTAGATCGACGCCTGATATTCTTGCCATTTTATTATATATTCTTATTATTTGATAGTTTTTTTATCCTTGTTTTTGTTTATGTTTTGGGTTTTCGCAAATGATCATGATTTTTCTATGTCTGCGTATTATTCGACATTTTTCACACATTTTTTTTACAGATGGTCTGACTTTCATGTTTTTTGTCTCTTTAAATATGTTTATCTCTGATTGTAAAATAGTTTATTTTTATTCAATCATGTTATCATATTGTTCGGAAATTATGTATGTTTGAATTTGCTTTGCTGTATCGATAGCGACGCCGACTAATATAAGTAATGATGTAGTACCTAATCCTTGTAAAAGATTTATTTTTGTTATTTGAAAAATAATTAATGGAAGTTGAGCTATAATAAATAAAAAAATTGATCCAATTAAAGTTAGTTTACTAATAATTTTATTTAAATATTTGATAGTTTCTATTCCAGGTCTAACATTCGGTATACTTGCTCCCATTTTTTGTAAATTTTCTGCTATTTCTTTAGGATTTAATATAATTGATGAATAGAAATAACTAAAAGTAATAATCATTATAGAATATAATATGAGATATGAGATATTATTAGTTAGAATAAAAGATGTGACTTTATTAATTCTTTCATTATTTAAATTTAGTATAATATATTTGGGTACTGTAATAGCAGCAGAAGCGAAAACAATAGGCATTACGCCTCCTTGATTTAGTTTTAAAGGAATATAACTTTGTGGATGTAATGTATTTATTTGTCCTAATTGTTTGGCTGATATAATATCTATTTTTCTTTTGCTTTCTTGAATTAGGATATTAATCATTAAAGTTATTATACTTAGTATAAATATTACAACTAATACTATAATATTATTGGTACTATTTATAGTGTATTTGTTTAAATTTTGAGGTAAATTTGAAATAATATTCTGAAAAATTAGTAATGATGCTCCATTTCCTATTCCATATTCAGTAATTATTTCAGAAAACCACATAATAATCATTGAACCAGTTGTTAATGTTATCATACAATCGATTAAAAAGTATTTATCCCAATTAAAAGTATATGGTTTAATTAATAATGCAACAGATAAGCTTTGCATAAATGCCAAAGTTATTGTACAATATCTTGTTATCTTAATAATTTTTTGTTTTCCTATTTCTCCTTCTTCTTTTTGTATATTTTCTAGTTGTGGTATAAGTTTTGTTAATAATTGTGTTATTATAGATGAATTAATATATGGAATAATTCCTAAACTGAATATTCCAATTGTTGAGAAACCTCCCCCAGAAAAAATATTTAAGAAATTAATAATTCCATTCTGCTTTATACTTTCGTTAAATTCTTGATGATTTATACCTGGTATTGGAATGAATATTCCCATTCTGGAGACGAATATTATGATAATTGTAATTAATACTTTTTTTGAAAGTTTATTTGACTTTTCCATTTTCTATGATTTATATAAATTTTCTAGTTGAATATCTCTATTTTTTGCTGTTTCTTGAAAAGTTCGTAAGTTTTTAAGTGCGTTTAAAACAGCCCGTGCATTGTTTAATGTATTATTTGATCCTAGTTGTTTGGCCAGTATATTTTTTATCCCTGCTAGTTCTAGCACAATTCTTGTTGAGCCCCCAGCGATGACACCTGAGCCTGTAGCTGACGGCCTCAATATGATTTTTGCTGCTCCTGAAATGCCATTTATTGGGTGAGGAATAGAGTAATATTTAGTTAGAGGTACTTCTATAATATGTTTTTTGGCATTAGCTACACCTTTTTTAACTGCGCTAATAACGTCACTAGCTTTTCCTACTCCTACTCCTATGTGTCCTTTTTCATTTCCTATTACTAATACAGCTCGAAAGCTTAATTTTTTTCCTCCCTTAACTACTTTTGTTACTCTTTTGACTTCAACTACTTTTTCTTCCCAATTGTTTTCTTCTTTGTTTTTAGTTGTTTTTTTCTTCATAGTGGTTTTTGCATATGTTTTAAAATAAAATACCTTCTTGTCTTGTTGCGTTAGCTAATGCTTTGATTTTTCCATGGTATACGTTTCGTCCTCTATCAAATACTATCTGGTTAATTCCTAATTTTTTTAGTTTTTGAGCTATGTTTTTACCTATTAATGTTGCGGTTTGACAATTCGAAAATATTTGTTTTTTACTTTTGTTTTGTATTTCTATAGATAAAGTTGAGCTACTAGTTATAACTTTATTGTTGTTATCATCTATAATTTGGGCGTATATATGTTTATTTGATTTAAAAATATATAATCTAGGTTTATTAATTTTTCTTTTAATTTTCATAGTATTTATTTTTTATTTACCTGCTTTTCCAATTTTTCTTCTGACATTTTCTTTTTCATATCTAATTCCTTTTCCTTTGTAAGGTTCTGGAGGTCTAATAGATCTAATTTTAGATGCCACTTGACCTACAATTTCTTTATTTATTCCTGAAACCAAAATAGTAGTATTGTTTTTTACTTTTATTTCTATATTTTCAGGTGATTTGATTCTTACGGTGTGGCTATAACCTACATTTAAAATAAGAATTTTTTCTTCAATCTGTGATCTATAACCGACCCCTTGTATTATCAATTTTTTTTCAAATCCTTGGGAGACTCCTACGATCATGTTTGATATAATACTTCTTGATAATCCGTAAATTTCTCGAGCTTTTCTACTTTCATCTTGTTTACTTAATTTTAATTTATTCTCTAGTTTATCTATTTTTATTAATTCTGATAATTGATGTTCTAGTTGCCCTTTCTTTCCTTTAATTAATATTTGAGATTTATTGAATTTTATCTCAACATCGCTGGGTATAATGATTTCTTTTTTTCCTATTCTTGACATAAAATTAATGATTTGTATTTTGTTTTTGTTGAAATTTTATTATGTGGTTTAGTTACCAGATGTAGAATAATACTTCTCCTCCTAGCCCTAATTGCCTCGCATTTTTATCTGTCATAATGCCCTGTGATGTAGAAATAATCGCAATTCCAATTCCTCCTAAAACTCTTGGTAGTTCTTTGTGATTTGCGTACACTCTTAATCCTGGTTTACTGATTCTTTTTAGCTCTGTTATGATAGGTCCTTTATTTTTTCCTTTGTATTTTAATGAAATTAAAATATAGTTGCTTAAATTTTCGTTAATTTCTTCAAAGGTATAAATAAATCCTTCTTCTGTTAGTACTTCTAAAATATTTTTAGTTATTTTTGTTGCTGGTACTTTTATTATTTGATGTTTTGCTAAATTTGCATTTCTTATTCTTGTCAGCATATCTGAGATGGTATCGTTAATCATTAATTGAGGCCTTATGATATAATTTTTAGTTTTAACATTTTATTAGTTTATTTTGTGAAAGGCATCCCGAATTTTTTTAGTAGTGCTAAGCTTTCTTGGTCATTATTAGCTGTTGTTACAATAGTTATGTTCATTCCTCGGATTTTATCAATTTCATCGTAATTTACTTCAGGGAATATTATCTGTTCTTTTATTCCTAAGTTATAATTACCTCTGCCATCAAATTGTTTTTTACTAATACCTCTAAAATCCCTAACTCGAGGTAGAGATAGATTGATTAATTTGTTTAAAAAATCATACATTTTTTCTTTTCTTAGAGTTACTTTTAAGCCAATTGGTATATTTTCTCTAATTTTAAATCCAGCTATAGATTTTTTCGTTTTTGTTATAATTGGTTTTTGTCCAGTAATGTAAGTAACCTCTTCTATGCTTTTGTCTAATGTTTTTGTATTTTGTGCTGCTTCACCTACTCCTCGATTAATTACTATTTTTACTAGTTTAGGTATTTCATGAATATTTCTATAATTAAATTCTTTTAAAAGTTCTGGAAGTATTTTATTTTCATATATTTTTTTTAAGTTAGTGGCCATATATTTTTTTATGAATTTTAAAATTAAGTTATTTTTTTATATTAATTATTTTTACATTGGATTCGTGTATTGGACCTTCTATTTTTTTTATTTCTCCTTTTTCTTCATTTTGCTTCGGTTTAATGTGTTTTGTTTGTATATTGATCCCTTCAACTTTTAATTGATTGTTACAACTAATATTTATGATTTTTCCTTTTTTTCCTTTATCTTTGCCAGATATAATGGTAACTATGTCGCCTTCTTTAAATCGTTTATTTTTATTGTTTTTCATGTTGATTAAACTACCTCCGGTGCTAAAGATATGATTTTAGTAAAATTTTTATCTCTTAGCTCTTTTGCAATAGGTCCAAATACTCGTGTGCCTCTGGGATTATTTTCTTTATTTATTATTACAGCTGCATTGTCATCAAATCGTATACTCATACCATCTGGTCTACCTAGGGCTTTTTTTGTTCTTACGATAACGGCTCTAACAATTTCTGATCTTTTAATAGGCATATTTGGCGATGCATCTTTTACTACACCTATTATAATATCTCCTATATTTGCGTATTTTGGGTTATTGCTTCCTAAAACTCGTATACACATAATTTTACGTGCACCGCTATTATCAGCGACTTTTAAATAAGTTTGTGTTTGTATCATTTACTTGTTACCAGTTTAATAAGTTTCCAGCGTTTATTTTTGCTTAATGGTCTTGTTTCTTCAATTTGTACGACATCTCCTATTTTACATTCGTTGTAAGGGTCATTTGCATAATATTTATTTGTTTTTGATATAATCTTTCCATATTTCTTATGAGAAATTTGTTTCTTTACTATTACGGTGATTGTCTTGTTCATCTTATTACTAACTACTATTCCAATCGTTTCTTTCTTTGGCATTTTTTTTACTTATTTATTATTTGTTTGAATTTTAGCATTTGTGATATTTTATATTTTATTTTTTTAATGATATGTGGTTTTACTGTTTGTTTTGTTGTTTTTTTTACTTTTAATATGATTAGTTCTTTTTTTAATTCTATAATTTTGTTGTTTATTTCATCTGAATTTAAATTTGTCAATTCTTTTGTAATCTTAAGTTTTGATATCATTTTATAATTTGCTTAAATGTTATTTAATGATAAATTTAGTTTTTATGGGTAGTTTATATGATGCAAGTTGCATAGCTTTTTCTGCTATATTTCTAGGTATTCCAGATATTTCAAATAGTAAGTGTCCTGGTTTTACGACTGCAACCCAGTACTCAGGGGCTCCTTTTCCTGATCCCATTCTAGTTTCAGCTGGTCGGGCTGTAACAGGTTTATCTGGAAATACTCTAATCCACAGTTTTCCTCCTCTCTTAACTTGTCTTGTTATAGTTCTTCTTGTTGCTTCGATTTGTCTAGACGTTAACCAAGTTCGTTCTAATGCTTGTAAACCGTACTCTCCAAATACAAGAGTATTTCCCTTACTTGCATTGCCTCTCATACGTCCTCTATGTTGTTTCCTAAATTTCGTTCTTTTGGGACTTAGCATAATTTATTTTGATGATAATTATTATTTTTATATAGTTTTAATCTGTTTATTGTTTTTCTACTATATCTATTCTTTCTCCTTTGAATAACCAAACTTTAACTCCTAATATACCGTATATGGTTTGTGCTCTAGTATAGGCGTAGTCAATGTTCGCTCTTAAAGTTTGCAATGGCACTCTTCCTTCTCGAACCCATTCTGTTCTTGCTATTTCTGCTCCATTTAGACGGCCTGCTACTTGTATTTTTATTCCTTTAATGTTTGCTTTTTGTGCTCTTTGTATACCTTGTCTAACAGCTCTGCGAAAAGCAACTCTTTTTTCTAATTGTTCTGCTATCCATTGAGCTAGTAATGCTGCTTCTTGATCAGGTTCTGTTATTTCAATAATATTAATGCGAATTTTACTCTTTGTATCAAGTCGTTTTATTAAATTTTCTCTAATTAAGTTGATTCCATTGCCCATTTTACCTAAAATTAGCCCAGGTCTTCCTGTATGTATATTTATTTCAATTTGGTCCAATGTTTTTTCTATTTGTATTAGTGATATACTAGCTTTTTGTAAAGTTTTTTCTATATGAGATCTGATAATGTAATCTTCTTGTATTAATTTTGAATATAGTTTCATGCTAGAAAACCACGATGATTTATGTGACTGTGTAATACCTATTCTAAAGCCAGATGGATGTGTTTTTTGTCCCATATTGTTTGTTGTTTATTTTTTTTCAAGTTTTATTGTTATATGACATGTTGGTTTTTGTATTGGAAATGCACGTCCTTGTGCTCTAGGTTGAAATCGTTTCAGTTTTGGTCCTTTGTTTGCAAAAGCTTCTTTAATCATTATTCTTTTTGTATCTATTTTGTTACTATTTTCTTTTGAAATATTGTTTAATGCTGAATTTAATGTTTTAATAATAGTTTTGCAGGCTCGATAAGGCATAAATTTTAATATTAACTGAGCTTCATTGCAATTTTTACCTGTAATTTGTTTTAAAACTCTCCTAGATTTATGTGTAGATAGCCTTATGTATTTTGTTACAGCTTGAGATTGTATATTGTTATTCATGAGATATAGTTATTTTCTTGTTTTTCTATCACTTTTTATGTGACTTTTGAAAGTTCTAGTTGGTACAAATTCACCTAGTTTATGTCCAATCATTTGATCTGATATAAATACTGGAAAATGTTGTTTTCCGTTGTATACAGCAATTGTGTGTCCAATCATATTAGGAATAATAGTAGATGATCTTGACCAAGTTTTAATAACTTCTTTTCTATTTTTTTTATTGATTTTTTCTACTTTTTCAAAAAGTTTTGTTTCAATATATGGTCCTTTAGATAATGATCTTGACATAGTAATTAGTAAAGTTTATATTTATTTATTCTACTTACGACGACGTAATATGTATTTGTTACTATATTTATGTTTTTTTCGTGTTTTTTCTCCTAATGCTGGTTTACCCCAGGGTGTTACAGGATGAGTTTTTCCTATAGGAGATTTACCTTCTCCGCCTCCATGTGGATGATCAACAGGATTCATGGCTACACCTCTCACTTGTGGTCTTTTACCTAGCCATCTGTTTCTTCCAGCTTTACCTATACTAATATTGCTTGCGTCGATATTGCTTATTTGGCCTATTGTAGCATAGCATTTTTTGTTAATAGTTCTTACTTCTCCGGATGGTAACTTTAGTGTTGTGAATAGTCCTTCTTTTGCTACTATTTGGGCATACGTACCTGCTGCCCTTACGATTTGTCCTCCTTTTTTTGATTGAATTTCTATGTTATGCACGGCTGTTCCAAGAGGTATTCTTTCCAGTGGCAAGGCATTGCCTACTTCGATAGGAGCATTTTCTCCTGACATAATAGTATTACCGACTACTAGAGTTCTGGGATGTAAAATGTACTTTTTTTCACCATCTTTGTAATTTATTAAAGCTATTCTTGCGTTTCTATTTGGATCATATTCTATACTGGCTACTCTTCCTAGAATGTTTATTTTGTTTCTTTTAAAATCAATTATTCTATACTTTTTCTTATGCCCACCACCTCTATGTCTAGAAGTGATAACGCCTCTATTGTTTCGGCCCTTTTTACAATGTTTTTTGATAATCAGTTTTTTTTCTGGTTTACATTTAGTTATTTCGCTAAATGTTGAGACAGTTCTGTTTCGAGTTCCTGGTGTATATGCTTTATATAAACGAATTGCCATAGTTTTTCTTTAATTTACTTTAAATAATTGTAATTGCTGAAATTAGTTTTCGTCAAATAAGTTAATTGTGTAGTTTTCTTGTAATTTTATAATTGCTTTTTTATATTTTGTTATAGGACCTTTAAATTTGCCTACTTTTCTCATTTTTAGAGGTAAATTTATTGTATTTATTTTGGCTATTTTGACATTGAATGTATATTCGATAATTTGTTTAATCTGGTGTTTATTGCTTTTGTAATCTACGGCAAAACAGTAAATGTTGTCTTCTATTTTTTTTGTTGTTTTGTCTGTTATTACTGGATATTTTATTATATCCATTATTTTTGAGATATCTTTTGTTTGTTTCATGCTTCATTTAGTGTTTAATAATATATCTTTTTTAGTTCAGTGAAACCTTTTTTAGTAATAACTATAATTTCGTTTTTGATTAAAGATAAAATATTGATATTTTGGGCTTCAATTATTGTTATATTGGAAATGTTTCTAAGTGATAAGTATAAAATATGATTTTGTTTGTCAACTATTAATAAGATTTTTGTTTTTTTATTTGTTTCTATTCCTAATGTATGTAATTCGCTTATAGCATTTTTAGTACTAGGGCGGTTAGCATTATTTAATAATTTATCGATAATAAATGTTTTTGAGAATTTATTGTTTATTACAGTTTGTATAGCTAATATTCTTTCTTTTTTATTTATTTTACATTTGTATACTTTTTTCTTTGGACCAAATATTGTTCCTCCTCCTTTCCATAAAGGAGATCGAGTAGATCCAGCTCTTGCTTTACCTGTCCCTTTTTGTTTCCAAGGTTTTTTTCCGCCGCCTCTTACTTCACTTCTTGTTTTCGTATGAGCATTTCTTATTCTATTGTTAGTTAATTGTTGTCGTAATGCTCTATGAGTAATATAAATTTGTTGTTGTTCAGATTTTGCTTGATTAATCTCTAAGTAAAGATCTTCTTTTGATACTATTTTCTCATTTTGCTTATGTTTTATAATAGGATAAATTAATCTTTGTGTTATTGTCATTTTTTATTTTTTGTGCATATAAATAATATTACCATTTTTGCCTGGTATAGAACCCTTAATGATTATAATGTTTTTCCTTGTATTTAGGCTAACTATTTCTAAATTTTTGATTGTTACTTTTGTGTTTCCCATTCTTCCAGCCATTTTTTTTCCTGGAAATACTCTCCCTGGTGTTGTTCCAGCACCTATAGAGCCTGGTTGTCTATGATTTGTAGAGCCATGAGACATAGGCCCTCTATTAAAATGGTGTTTTTTTTGGTATCCACTGAAGCCTTTTCCTATACTAGTTCCAGAAATATTAACATAATTTCCTACAGAAAATTTATTAATCGTTAGTATTTGGCCAATCTTAGGAATGTCTGCTGATTTTGTTTTATACTCTTTTAAGTACTTAAAGCATGGTATACCATTTTTTTTGAAATGATTAATATTTGGCTTTTTTAATTTTTGGGGACAGATGTATTCATAGCCTATTTGAATATAACTTTTTTTTTCTTGTTGTTTTGTTTTAACTTGTGTGACCGTACAAGGCCCTATTTGTAAAATAGTTACCGGGATAGTATCCCCTGTTTTGCTAAATATTTGAGTCATACCAAGTTTTTTTCCTAGTAAAATATTGCACATATATTTTTTGTTTATGGTATTTTTTATTATTTTTTGATATATATATTATCTTGTAATTTTATATAATTTTCAACCTTATTTACTATAATAATTTTGTTCGGTAATTACTACTTTACTTCATTGTAATAGAAATATTAAATTAATATTAGAATATAATCTAATAATTATATTTGATTTTAATTAATTATTTATAGGATGGAGTATTTCAATGACTAAAGTAGTAGGAATTGATTTAGGTACAACTAATTCTGTTGTTGCTGTTATGGAAGGAGGTAAACCAACGGTTATATCTAATAAAGAAGGATTAAGAACAACACCTTCTGTAGTAGCTTATACTAAAAAACAAGATAAATTGGTAGGAAATATTGCTAAAAGACAAGCTGTTATGAATCCCGAAAATACTTTTTATTCTGTTAAGCGGTTTATTGGTCGTAAGTATGAAGAAGTTAGCAATCAGATCAAGCAATTATCTTATAATGTTAGGTCTGATGGAAATTCTAGTATAAAGTTAGACTGTCCTGCTTTAAATAAAAATTTTGCACCGGAGGAAATTTCTGCTCAGGTTTTAAGAAAATTAGTCGAAGATGCCAGTACTTATTTGGGGCAATCTATAACTAAGGCTGTTATTACAGTTCCTGCGTACTTTAATGATGCACAGAGACAAGCTACTAAAGATGCCGGTCAAATAGCTGGTTTAGATGTTTTGAGGATTATTAATGAGCCAACAGCTGCATCGTTGTCCTATGGCTTAGATAAAAAAAATAATGAAACAATTTTGGTTTTTGATTTGGGAGGAGGAACATTTGACGTATCTATTCTAGAAGTAGGTGATGGTGTTTTTGAGGTTTTATCTACTTCTGGTGATACTCATCTAGGTGGAGATGATTTTGATCGTAAAATAGTAGAATGGTTAGTTAAAGAGTTTAATAATGATGAAGGAATAGATTTAAGCAAGGATAGACAAGCTTTGCAAAGGTTAACTGAGGCAGCAGAAAAAGCTAAAATGGAGTTATCTAGCTTGTTGCAGACTGATATAAATTTGCCATTTATTACTTCCACTGATACTGGTCCTAAACACTTAGAAAAAAATATTACTCGTGCAAAGTTTGAAGATTTATGTTCTGATTTAATTTCTCGTTGTCAAATACCGGTAAATAACGCTTTAAAAGATGCCCAGTTGAGTGCAAACGATATAGATGAAATAGTTCTTGTTGGTGGTTCGACAAGAATACCGGCCATTCAAAAATTGGTAAAAGATTATATTGGTAAAGATCCTAATCAAAGTGTTAATCCTGATGAGGTTGTAGCTATTGGAGCTGCTGTTCAAGCTGGAGTTTTAGCTGGTGAAGTAAAAGATATTCTCCTTTTAGATGTTACTCCATTGTCATTAGGGGTTGAAACTTTAGGAGGAGTTATGACTAAAATTATTTCTCGTAATACTACAGTTCCTACGAAAAAATCAGAAGTTTTTTCTACTGCTGTTGATAATCAGCCGAATGTAGAAATTCATGTTTTGCAGGGAGAGAGAGAATTTACTAAAGATAATAAAAGTTTAGGTACTTTTAGATTAGATGGCATTATGCCAGCACCTAGGGGAGTCCCTCAAATAGAAGTTACTTTTGATATAGATGCTAATGGTATTTTATCCGTTACAGCTAAAGATAAAGGTACAGGGAAAGAGCAGTCTATTACAATTACTGGTGCGTCTACGTTACCCAAAGAAGAAGTGGAAAAGTTAGTGAAAGAGGCTGAAGAAAATGCTAATCTCGATAAGCAAAAGAGGGAACAGATTGATTTAAAAAATCAAGCAGATTCTTTATGTTATCAGTCTCAAAACCAGATTAATGAATTAGGAGATAAACTAGATAAAGAGAATAAGCAAAAAATACAAGAAAGTATTGATTCATTAAAACATGCAATAAAAGAAGATCAGTATGATCAAATTAAGCTATTACAAGATGATTTGCAAAAATTAATGATGGATATAGGTAGAAAAGTTTATGATACAAATTCTACAGCTTCTAGCCCTAATAATGACGATACAGTTATAGATACTAATTCAAAAGAAGCTTAAATATTAAATGTTTTTTTTTATCATATAGCGGGTAACGCGATTCGAACGCGCGACATCAACCTTGGCAAGGTTGCGCTCTACCACTGAGCTATACCCGCTTTAATATTCATATTTATTAAGGTCTCAAATATTTGTATTTTTGTCAAGCTTTTAAATTCTAATGTAGAATAGTTTTTAGCTATTCTACATTTACACTATAATTACAAGTAAAGTTTATTAATCTATGCTATAAATGAATTGACAATGCTTGTTACAACTATTAAACCTATCCATATTCCGATGCTAGTATAAATTAAATTTTTAGATTTTTCCCATTGGCCTGGTGAAGCTAATGTAATAGGTATGCTAACCACCAAAATCGTGGATAATATAACTAGAGTTAAGACAAGTAATTGGATGATTATTGTCATTATATAATTTCCTTAAATGGTATTTTTTCAATAAGTTTACTTGGTTTACAATATATAATATATAGTAGTTTATATTTTTTGTAACTTGTTTAAAATTTTTATATAATTAGTATTATTTGCTAAATATTTTTGATTTTAATAAGAAATAACACAAATTTGCAGATTTCTTTTATATTTATATAAAAATATATAATATATTTCGTGTTATTTTTTTATATAGTTATTAATTATTAAATTTTAGAGGTATTATGTTTACAACAATAGTTCTTTCAAAGCTGCCAGATGCTTATATTTTGTTTCGACCTTTAGTAGATATTTTGCCAATTATTCCTGTCTTTTTTTTATTATTAGCTTTTGTTTGGCAGGCAGCAGTTGGTTTTAGGTAGGTATTTGTTATTTGTATTTTAATTAAAAGAGTAATATTTTTTATGGTAGAACCTTTGTTATCGGGCATAGTATTAGGTTTAATACCTATTACTTTATTTGGTTTGTTGGTAGCGGCTTATTTGCAGTATCGTAGAGGTAATCAATTTGGTTTGTAAATTGGATTAGTATATTTATTTTTGATATATCTAGCTTGTATACTCTAAGTTTTACATTATTTAGAGTATTTTTTATTCTTTTTTTGTTACCAACTAGATTTTTTTATTCCTGGAAGTAAGCAGTTGTGAGACATTTCTCTTAATACGTGTCTAGATAGGCCGAAATTTCTATAAAATCCTCTACTTCTTCCTGTCATCCAGCAACGATTTCTTGCTCTGCATTTAATGCTGTTTCTGGGTAATTTTTGTAGTTCTTTTTGTATTTTTATTACATCATTGAAACTTTGAGCTGAATTGATTAGATTTTTTATTTTTTTACGTTTTTCTGTGTATTTTTTTATTAATTTTTCTCTTTTTATTTCTCTCTGAATCATGCTTTTTTTTGCCATATTCTTTATATTTTTTTGTTTTTCTGACTAACATGATTTAATTTTATATAATTTTTTTGTTTAATTCAATCTTAAAAATAACAAAAACTATTATGTAGAAATAGTTTTTGTTATCTAAAATCTAGATTTTTTTAGTTGATCGATATATTTTAAAAAGTTAATTGAACTTGCTGCTAGTAGATGCAATAACAAATGCAGCATAAGTTAATACGTAGCCTACTGAAAAGTGTGCTAAACCAACTAATCTTGCTTGAACAATTGACATTGCTACTGGCTTATCTTTCCATTTAATCAAATTAGCTAAAGGTGTTCTTTCATGTGCCCATGCAAGTGTTTCAATTAGTTCTTGCCAGTATCCACGCCAAGATATTAAAAACATAAATCCAATTGCCCATACTAAATGTCCAAATAAAAACATCCATGCCCAAACAGATAAGTTATTCATTCCATAGGGATTATATCCATTAATTAATGGAGATGAATTAAGCCATAGGTAATCACGTAACCAGCCCATTAAATAAGTTGAAGACTCATTAAACTGACTTGTATTACCTTGCCATATTGTTATATGTTTCCAATGCCAATAAAAAGTTACCCATCCAATTGTGTTAAGCATCCAAAATACAGATAAATAGAATGCATCCCATGCTGATATATCGCAAGTTCCTCCTCTGCCAGGACCGTCACAAGGGAAGCTATACCCAAAATCTTTTTTATCTGGCATTAGTTTTGATCCTCTAGCATCTAATGCACCTTTTACTAAGATTAATGTTGTTGTATGTAATCCTAAAGCTATTGCATGATGAACTAAAAAGTCTCCAGGTCCGATAGTTAAAAATAATGAATTTTTGTTGTTATTAATTGCTTCTAGCCAACCTGGAAGCCAAATATTTTCTCCAGCTTTATTTGCTATACTTGAAGAGGAAGATAGCAATACATTAAACCCGTATAATGCTTTTCCTGAACTAGCTTGAATCCATTGAGCGAAGACAGGCTCAATTAGTATTTGTTTTTCTGGTGTACCAAATGCTAGCATCGTATCGTTATGGATATATAGGCCTAAAGTATGGAATCCAAGGAATAAACTAACCCAACTTAAATGAGAGATAATAGCTTCTTTATGTTCAAGCATCCTGCTTAGTACATTATTTTTATTATGTTCAGGATCATAATCTCTTACAAAAAAAATAGCACCATGAGCAAATCCTCCAACCATTAGAAAACCTGCTATGTATTGGTGATGTGTATATAGAGAAGCTTGTGTTGTGAAGTTTTTGGCCATAAATGCATAAGGAGGTAAAGCATACATATGCTGGGCTACAAGAGATGTTATTGTTCCTAGAGCACCTAATGCTAATCCTAGTTGCATATGTAGTGAGTTTGTTATTGTTTCGAACAATCCTTTATGACCCTCTCCTAGTTTTCCACTAGGAGGTTTGTGAGCATTTAGAATATCTTTTAAATTGTGGCCTATTCCCCAATTAGTTTTGTACATATGTCCTGCCACAATAAAAATAACACCGATAGCTAAATGGTGATGTGCTATATCACTTAACCATAATGATTGGCTTTGTGGATGAAATCCTCCTAAGAATGTTAATATTGCAGTTCCTGCTCCTTCATTAGTACCAAATGAATGATTTAAGCTGTCTGGATTAGCTGCATATTCAAACCATCTTCCTGTAAAAAAAGGTTTTAATCCTTCTGGATGAGGAAGATTTTCTGTAAAATTATTCCATCGTATATGTTGTCCTCTAGATTCAGGAATAGCTACATGTACTAGGTGTCCTGTCCATGCTAAAGAACTTACTCCAAATAATCCTGATAGATGATGATTTAGTCTTGATTCGTTGTTTTTGAACCATGATAAGCCAGGTTTAAATTTTGGTTGTAGATGTAGCCATCCAGCAAATAACATAATTGCTGATAGTATTATCAAGAAAATAGCACCATTGTATAGGTCTTTGTTTGTTCTCATACCTATTGTATACCACCAATGGTATAAACCAGAAAAAGTGATATCTACGGGATAAGAAACGTTTGCTTTGGTAAAGGCTTTAACAGCTGGTTGCCCAAAATGAGGATCCCATATGGCATGAGCAATTGGTTTTGTTTTTATGGGTGCTGTTATCCATTGTTCAAAGTTACCTTGCCAAGCAATGTGAAATAAGTTCCCAGATGTCCATAGAAAAATAATTGCTATGTGTCCAAAGTGAGAAGCAAATATTTTTTGATACAAGTTTTCTTCTGTCATTCCATCATGACTTTCAAAATCGTGTGCTGTAGCTATGCCAAACCAAATCCTTCTTGTTGTAGGATCTTGTGCTAGTGCTTGGCTAAATTTTGGAAATTTTGTTGCCATTAGTTGTTATCCTTATCCTACTGATATTATTCTTGCTAAGAAAAATGCCCAAGTTGTTCCTATTCCTCCTAACAAGTAATGTGCTAGGCCAACTGCTCTTCCTTGTATAATACTTAAAGCTCTAGGTTGAATAGCTGGTGCTACTTTTGTTTTATTATGAGCCCATACAATAGATTCAATTAATTCTTGCCAATATCCACGTCCGCTAAATAAAAACATTAAACTAAATGCCCATACAAAATGCGCTCCTAAAAATATTAGGCCGTATGCAGATAATGCTGAACCATATGATTGAATTACTTGAGAAGCTTGTGCCCATAGAAAATCTCTTAACCATCCATTGATTGTTATAGCTCCTTGTGAGAAATTGCCTCCTGTTATGTGGGATACTTTTCCGGCTTCTCCTACGCTTCCCCATACATCTGATTGCATTTTCCAACTAAAATGAAAAATTACTATTGATAATGCATTATACATCCAAAAAAGACCTAGAAAAACGTGATCCCATCCTGATACTTGACATGTGCCACCTCTTCCAGGTCCATCACAAGGAAAACGAAAGCCTAGATTTGATTTGTCTGGTATTAGTCTTGAATTTCGAGCAAACAAGAAACCTTTGACTAAAATTAAGACTGTTACATGAATAGTGAATGCATGTATGTGATGAACCATAAAATCTGCTGTTCCAAGTTTGATAGGCATCATAGCGATTTTGTTTCCTATAGACACAACATCTCCACCGAATGCATAACTAGCAGCTGCAAGAGAGTTTGGACTAGTATTGCTTGGTGCTAATGTATGTATATTTTGTATCCATTGTGCAAAAATAGGCTGTAGTTGAATAGCAGTGTCTGAGAACATATCTTGAGATCTTCCTAGTGCTCTCATAGTATCATTATGAATATATAATCCAAATGAATGAAAGCCTAAAAAAATACATAGCCAATTTAAATGAGAAATAATTGCATCTCTGTGTCGGATGATTCTATCTAATACATTATCGTAGTTTTGTGCTGGATTATAATCTCTTACCATGAATATCGAAGCATGTGCGCCAGCACCTACAATACAAAATCCTCCTATCCACATGTGATGTGTAAATAATGATAATTGTGTTGCATAATCTGTAGCAATATATGGGTATGGAGGCATTGCATACATGTGATGTGCTACTATTATACTTAAAGATCCCATCATAGCTAAATTTATAGCTAGCTGGGCATGCCAAGAAGTTGTTAAAATTTCATATAGTCCTTTATGTCCTTCTCCAGTGAATGGTCCTTTATGTGCTTCTAGTATTTCTTTCATGCTATGGCCTATTCCCCAATTAGTTCTGTACATATGCCCAGCTATTAAAAATAAGACCGATAGAGCTAAATGATGATGTGCTATATCGGTTAACCATAGTCCACCATTTATGGGGTTTAATCCACCTTTAAATGTTAAAAAATCTGAGTAGTCATTCCAGTTTAGTGTAAAAAATGGTAGTATGCCTTTGTTAAAACTTGGATAGAGCTCACTCATAAGATTTCTATGAATCATAAATTCATGAGGTAAAGGTATTTCTTGTGGAGAAATACCTGAATCTAGTAATTTATTTATTGGTAATGCAATATGAATTTGGTGTCCTGCCCAACCTAAGCACCCTAAACCTAATAGTCCTGCTAGATGATGGTTCATCATTGATTCTACGTTTTGGAACCATTCTAGCTTTGGTGCTGATTTATGGTAGTGAAACCAACCAGCAAATATCATAAGTAAAGACATTATTAATCCACCTATTGCTGTGGTATATAATTGAACTTCAGTTGTAATACCAGATGATCTCCAGAGTTGAAAAAAGCCAGAAGTTATCTGTATTCCTTGAAAGCCTCCTCCAACATCTGCATTTAAGATTTCTTGTCCAACAATAGGCCATACAATTTGGGCACTTGGTTTAATTATTGTTGGGTTATTTAACCATGCAGAATAATTTGAAAATCTTGCACCATGAAAATACATGCCACTTAACCATAAAAATATTATGGCTAATTGTCCAAAATGAGCACTAAAAATTTTTCTTGATACTTCTTCTAAAGAATTTGTATGACTGTCAAAGTCGTGAGCATCTGCGTGCAAGTTCCAGATCCAAGTAGTTGTGTTGGGTCCTTTAGCTAATGTTCTTGAAAAATGACCGGGTTTTGCCCATTTTTCGAAAGATGTTTCGACAGGGTTTTTATCTACAGTTACTTTTACTTTACTTGTCTCTTGCTCTTGTGAGCTAATTGTCATGGAGATTCTCCTCTCGTTGTAGTATTTACTAAATGAGACAATTAATAAAACTCTCACGGGTAATGAGTATTTTAAAAGAATTTTTGTTTATTCTTTATTTAAATATAATCAATAAAATTTTCTCATTGTATAATGAGCTGTGAGTTTTTATTATCATTATGATAATATTATAATTATATATTTTTTTTATATTTCATCTGTTAACAATCGTTAAGAAGTTCTCAGTAATTTATATTCTTTTGTAAAGTTTACTTTACGTTATTCTAACTTTTATTAAAGCTTGGCCGCAGTCTACAATATCTCCATCTTTAACTAATATATCTACAATTTCTCCACTAACTTCTGCTTCTATTTCATTCATTAATTTCATGGCTTCAATGATACAAACAGTTTGTTTTTGTTTAACTGTATCATTTTTTTCAACAAAAGGCGGTTCATTTGGAGCAGGGCATCGATAAAAAGTACCTACCATAGGTGAAACTATTGTTGAGTAAGTTTTTGAATTTTCATTTAATTCTTCTGATTCTACGATAGAGCTATTTGGCGAGTATTCATTTGAAGTATTAATTTCTAAGTATTTATCATTATTATGTGAGTAAAGTATGTTATTTCTGCAATTAGCATTTGTATATGAATAATTTTCTTTTTTTACTTTATTTATCAATATTTTTACTTCTTTAGTTCGCACTAAAATTTGATTAATTTTATAAGTTTCTATAGAATTTATAAATGTTTTAATGTCTTTTAATTTTAATTTCATAATTTTATTTTTTGTGTTAGTATTCTAATATATCGTTTTGTTTATTGTAATTTCTTGTTTAAGCATCCAAACCCTTATATTATCAGAAAATTCTATCACAGGCACTTTTAGGTTTCCTATTTTTTTATAACCTGTTAAGTAAAATGTTTCTTGTATATTTTTTTCTATTTTTAGTTTTATATTGATTGGAATTTTTATTATATGTACGGAATGTATCTTCATATTTTTCTGTCTAATTATTTTCTAAAAATTAAATATCAGATTTATATAGTTCATGAAAATAGTTTTTTATAGTATTTTATATATATAATTGTACTAAAATTAATATATTTTGTTTATTTTATAAAAGAAATTAATATATTAAATGTAATCACTTTTTTAGCAATGTTAATAGCAGATGATTTAGATAAGTTATTGGAAATTTTACCCGATTTTGTAAAAATTCCATTAGACAAACATCCTCATAAAAAGTTTTTGATAGAAATTATAATGGATTTAGGTCGTAGACCAGAGGCGAGGTTTCCTGAAGGTCCTCAATACTTATCTTCAATTCATATTTCTTGGTATGATTTAGATTTTTGTATAAAAAAAATACCTAATTTTAGTGGTGATAACAGATCTGGTATAGAATGTACTTTGCATCGAATTAGTTCTATTAAAAATAGAAAAGGCAATGTTATTGGTTTAACTTGCCGTGTGGGTAGAGCTATTTTTGGTACAACAAGTATTATACGTGATTTATTATATTATGGTAAATCTATACTTTTATTAGGTAAGCCTGGTGTTGGTAAAACAACTGCAATAAGAGAAATAACCAGAGTTTTAGCTGATGAGATGGAAAAAAGAGTAGTGATTATTGATACTTCTAATGAAATTGCGGGAGATGGAGATATACCTCATCCTGCAATTGGAAGAGCTAGAAGAATGCAAGTTACAGCTCCAGAGTTACAGCATCAGGTAATGATTGAAGCGGTGGAAAATCATATGCCTGAAGTGATTGTTATAGATGAAATTGGCACAGAATTAGAAGCTTTAGCCGCTCGTACAATAGCAGAAAGAGGTGTTCAATTGGTTGGTACGGTTCATGGTAATTATCTTGAAAGTTTGATAAAAAATCCTACTTTATCAGATGTAATTGGTGGTATTCAATATGTTACTTTAGGCGATGATGAAGCTAAAAGACGTGGTTCTCAAAAAAGTATTTTGGAAAGAAAAGCTATTCCTGCATTTCAAATAGCTATAGAGATTCATCAACGTGATACTTGGGTTATTCACGAAAATGTTGATCATGTTGTAGATAAAATCTTAAAAGGTTCCATTTTTTCTTTGCAGCGCCGTAAAATTAATAAAGATGGATCAGTAGTTATTTCTTGCGAAAATATTACTTCTAAAGAGTTTAATTTGCCAAATGTTAACTCTATAGCTAATAACTTAAAATTTAATAAATTTTTAAGTTCTGGTATTTTAGATTCGACTGAGAGCAGTTCTTTACGTACATTGGCTAAGTTGGATTATCATCTGGGTGAAAGAGTAAATGTTTCTGATTCCAAAAACTATAGTGGCTCTAATAAATTAGAAAAAATTTCTACAAATATTAATTTTATTACCTTGTATGTTTATGGTGCTAATATTCAACAAGTTGAAGCTACAATTAAAATAATGCAAGTTTCTGTTATATTAACTAGAAATATTGAAAGAGCAGATAACATTTTGGCTTTAAGATCTTGCATAAAAAATAATAGTAAAATTCGTCAAATTGCTAAATCTAAAAAAATTGTCATTTATACAATTCAAAATAACACTATTAATAATATTATTACAGCAATAAGACAGATATTAAATGCTTATAAAATTTCTAAAGTAAATTGGAATAAATTTCGTTTTAAAAAAACTTTTGTAGAGATCAAAGCATTGGTAGAAACTAGGCTTGCTATAGAAAAAGTTGTATTTGCTCATAAACAATCTGTAGAACTTTTGCCTCAAAAAAGTAATATACGAAAATTGCAGCATGAGTTAATAAATATATATAATCTAAAGTATTGTACTTTTGGAGAAAGTAATAGCCAAAGATTAAGAATTTATCCTATTTGATATAATTGCTTTTATAATTTAATTTTAAAATTTATTGATTGGTCTATCTATAGATACAGGTAAGCTCAAATCCTATTTTAATAGAGGAATAATTATGTCATCAAAAGAAACAAATTTAAATATTTTTGAGAAAGTAAGAAATATTGTAGCTCAGCAATTAGGAGTCGACAAGCAGCAGGTTACTTTAGAAGCGAATTTTGCTCAGGATTTAGGTGCTGATTCTTTAGATACTGTAGAATTGGTTATGGCAATCGAAGAAGAATTTAATATAACAATACCTGATGAAGATGCAGAAAAAATAGCTACTTTAAATGAAGCTGTTCAGTTTATTCAACGTGCTGTTGGTGTTGAGTAATTAATTTTTTATAAGTTTTTATACGGAGAGGGTGGGATTCGAACCCACGGAACTTTTTACAGTTCATCTGATTTCAAATCAGACGCAATCGACCAACTCTACCACCTCTCCTATTTACTTTCATAATTATAGCAAATAATAGACTACAACCACAATAGTTGATAGTCTTATATTTTTTATTCGTATGTTGCTTGTCCAGTGAATTTTTTATTAACTGGGTTAGCATTTTTACTTATACCGTGTTCAACGTGATTTTCCATACTTCTTCCTTCATTTACTTTTTCTGGAAATACACCGTCTTTGGGATGTAAGTATTGAACTTCTCCATTTGGAAATATTCGATAAATTTTGTAGTTTTGAATTTTAAATTTACTTTTTAATTGTGATCCTAAAGCTAAACATTGTTCTTTTTTAGCTAAATATAATAAGTTATCTCCTTCTGTCATTATTGCAGATCCGCCAGTTGGCATTTCAAAGATATTTGAGTCTTTGCTATTCCATGTAATGGCATATTTTTCTTCTATTTCCGCTGATCTTAACCATCCTCCTGTACTACCTCCAAATGTAGGAGAAGGCATTTTAAAGTCTATTGTATTATTCATATTATTATTTGTTATATTATTAATTCCTAGTTATTTATTACTTAATTAGTGTACATAATATCTTTTTATTAATTTTTATATTCAACAAAGAAATAAAGCTTTACACTTTTTTGTTGATTGTGAATTTTTTTAGATTTAATATTTTAATATGCATATATATTTTATCACATAGTTCTATTTAGTTGTATTTATAACAGTTGATGATTTTATTGGAGGTATTAAGTACAACTTGATTAAATTTATTGTGATCTGATTATATGCTGCAAGCTTTTTTGTTAATTTAATGATTGGATTTATTTTACTTTTATTTAGTTCGATTAGTATTGTATTTTGTGTAGCGCATAAGTCTAAGTATTTAAAAAATTCTGGTTTGTCTATATTTAAAGCAATTGGAAAAATTCTAGATGCACTTTCATTTGTCTTTCTTATAACTTGCATATCGTATTGTCTTGCATCTAATCCTATTGATTTATAGAATTCTGATCTCTGAAAGTCATTTAAGTACATTGTTGCAAAGACGCTTAATAAAAAAAATCTACACCATAGTCTTGCTTTTAAATTGTTTAAAAATTTAGGTTGTGATTTTAGTAAAGCAGCGAAAAAATCACCGTGCCTATTTTCATCTTGGCACCAATTTTCAAAAAACTTAAAAATGGGATAGACTCTATGTTCAGGATGTTGTTCTAAATGTCTATAAATAGTTATATATCTCCAATATCCTATTTTTTCTGATAAGTATGTTGCGTAAAATATAAATTTTGGTGAAAAAAACGTATATTTTCTACTTTTTGTTAAAAAACCTAGGTCAAGTGATAAGTTGAAGTCTCCTATAGCTTTATTCAGAAAACCTGCATGTCTAGCCTCATCTCTTGACATTAATAAAAAACATTCTGCAAGAATAGGGCTTGTTTTTTCTAATCTTCTTGAGAGTTCTTTATATAATAAAAAGCCAGAAAATTCAGCAGTGCATGATCTTTCAAGAAATTCTACAAATAACATTTTTGTTTTGTTGTCTAAATTATTCCAAGATTGATTAAATTCTTCATCTCTAATAAAGTGTTTTCTATTATAGTCTGCTCTGAACTCTTTTAATAAAGCTTCAAATTCGTTTGTGTTGGATGATATATCTAAAGCAGACATTTCGTCAAAATTAGTAGTGTAGAATCTAGGTGTTAATAAAGTTTCTTTTACGTTAACGGTATTTTTTGTTTGTGAGTTATTTATTGTACTTTGCATAGATTTTTTTTGTGTTGCTTTTGTGAAAACAAACTTTTTTCTATAATTTAAATAATTATTGTTATACTAACTTTAAGTAAGTATTTATTCATTTATAATTTTGAAAAATTAACATTTCTTTAAATTATTGTTTTAGAGATAACATTTGTTTAATAAATAATAATTTTTGTTTTTATAAGTTAATAACTGTATTATTATAATAATTTTATGAAAGGAAATTAATATAAAATGGTAGATATTGTGAGCTTAGGCTGGGGTTCTTTATTAGCTGTTTTTACTTTTTCTATTGCTTTAGTGGTTTGGGGTAGAAATGGATTTTAAAATTACATGTATTATTAATGATTTAAGGATGCAAAAATGTCGTCAGAAATTTTAGTCACATCTATGGTTTGCCCTGTATTAGTTATTGCTGGTTTAAGTGTGGGCTTCTTACTTTTGAAAATACAAGGTGAGTAATTTTTTTTATTTGTTATTTCTTGCAAATTTAGTATAAATTTTAGTTTTTTTGATAAATAAAAATATCCCTATTTAAATGTTTTTATTTATCTTAATTTTAGTCGACTAATTTTGCTTTAATTTATCTATTATTAACATTTCATTTTATTTGATTTTTATGTATGATTAAATCTTTGTGGTATTTGTTTAGTTTTTTAACGGTTGTACTAATAATTATTAATAATCCTAATGTGAATACGAGTAGTAATTTTATGTCTCAAAGTAAATTTTTAAATTTTCGTTCAGATCAATTATTTTTACAAAAAATAATTGTTTTTTGTATATGTACATTTTTTTTACTTACTATATTATCTTTATCTCATAAATGAAATTAATTTGATTAGTTTTTGTTGTTATATTATTAGTAATATATTTCTTTTATTAACCTTATGTGTATCTCAAAGAAAAATTGTCCAGTTCCATTTGATCAACAACCTTTAAATGAATATATAGCTCTGAAAAAATCATTCTTATTTTCTTGGTCTACAGATACAATTAAAAATTATATTTTTATAATAAGTTCTATTTTTATTTTTTTATTTATCTTAAGTGGTATTTTAATATATAACTTGTGTATTAATATTAATAATATATATCAATTTGTGCTATTAGACTTGTTTGTTAGTAATTTGATACTACTTTTTATTTTTTTGCGTATTTATTTAGGGTGGTCTTATATAGTGAAAAGGTTATTAAGTGCTACTATATTTTATGAAGAATCTGGTTGGTATGATGGACAAATTTGGGTGAAAAGTGCTAGTTTTTTAGTCAAAGATAGATTGATAGGTTTATATGAAATTATGCCTTTCGTTAATCGTATTAAATATACTTGTTTTATTTTTGTATCTTTTTTATTGTTTGATTATATCTTTTTAGTTTCTTTTAAATAGAATTTATTGTACAATTTCTATATCGCGGGGTAGAGCAGTCTGGTAGCTCGTCGGGCTCATAACCCGAAGGTCAGTGGTTCAAATCCATTCCCCGCTATTATAATTTTTTTATTATTTGAATAATATTATCAAAATTTTTATATAATGTTATACTATTGATGATTTTTATTTTATTTTTCAGTTTTATACAATATAATGACAACATTAAAGAATTTTATTCAAGTCGGGGATAAAGCTCCTGACTTTTCTGCTATTGCCGTGTATGAACAAGAATTTAAGAGGGTGAAATTATCTGATTATTTAGGTAAATATTTAATTTTATTATTCTATCCTTTAGATTTTACTTTTGTTTGTCCAACAGAGATAACGGCTTTTAGCGATATGTATTATAAAATACATTCTTTAAATGCAGAAATTTTAGGTATATCTGTTGATAGTGAGTACTGTCATTTGGCGTGGATGCAACTTGATCGTGAGTCTGGTGGAGTTGGAGATTTAAAATATCCTTTAGTTTCTGATTTGAATAAGCAGATTAGTCTTTCTTATAATGTTTTAAATAATGAAGGAAAGTCTCTAAGAGGCCTATTTGTTATTGATAAAGAAGGAATTGTACAGCATTCTCTGGTTAATAACTTGGATGTTGGTAGAAGTGTTGATGAAGCGTTAAGAGTTTTACAAGCTATACAGTATGTGCAAACTCATGCAGATGAAGTGTGTCCTGCGAATTGGCAACCTGGACAGTCTACAATTAATAGTAAATATACTAATTCTAAAGAGTATTTCAAGTCTATTTGATTTGGATGATAATTACTGACTTTTTAAATATTTTCTTATATGCATCATTTGTCTAAATTTTTTATTTTAATAGCTTATTGAATTAATTATTTTAATGAATATAGTATCAAAAGGAGTTTTATGTCTACTAATTTAGCTCAGAAGTTACGTGAAGGTACTACCAAGTCTCATAGTATGGCTGAAAACGTTAGTTTTGTTAAATCTTTTCTTGGTGGTGTGGTTGATAAGAAGTCTTATCGTAAATTAGTAGCTAATTTATTTTTTGTCTATGATGCTATGGAAGAAGAAATAGAAAAAAATAAAAATAATGAAGCTGTTCAAGCGATATATTTTCCAGAGCTTTATCGTAAAACGAGTTTAATACAGGATTTAGTGTATTATTATGGTAAAGATTGGTCTGTGCAAATCAAGCCATCATTAGCTACACAAATTTATGTTAATCGAATACATAATGTTGGTTATAAAAATCCTGAGTTATTAGTAGCTCATGCTTATACACGTTATATAGGTGATTTGTCTGGTGGGCAAATTTTGAAAAAAATAGCTCAAAATGCTATGCAGTTACCAGAAAGTTTTGGAACATCGTTTTATGATTTTCCTTCTATTCAAGATGAAAAACTATTTAAAGATACTTATCGTACTTCATTAAATAAAATTCCTTTAAGTAGTAAACAAATAGAACAAATAATTGCAGAAGCAAATGTGGCTTTTAGTTTAAATATGAAAATGTTTCAAGAATTAGACTCTAATTTAATAAAAATCATGCTAATGTTATTGTTAAGTTCTATAAGTAATTTTCGTAAACGGCTTGCCTAACGCTATTTTATTTTGTTTAATAAATATAAATTATAATGTATCTTTTGGTGCATTATTTATATTTTATTAATATTAGGAATTATGTATAAGCTAAAAACAAAAAAGTCTGTTAGAAAACGTTTTAGTGTTTCAACTCTTGGTAAACTACTAAGACATAAAGCGTGCAAAAGTCATTTACTTCGAAAAAAAGCTAGTAAAAGAAAGTGTCGATTATGTAAAGTAGTTGAAATAAGTGCTTATGAAAAGTCTAAAGTATTAAAAAGTTTACCATATTTATAATAAATTTATTAATTGTTATTAAATTATGACACGTGTAAAGAGAGGTAATGTTGCTCGTAAAAGAAGAAAAAAAATTTTAAGATTGGCCAAAGGATTTAGAGGGTCTCATTCCAAGTTATTTCGTACAGCTAAACAACAAGTATTGAAAGCTCTAAAGTATTCTTATGTTGGTAGGAAAAACAAAAAACGTGATTATCGGAAACTATGGATAATTCGTATCAATGCTGCTGTTCGTTTATATGATATTAATTACAGTCAATTTATTTATTTTGTAAAAAAAATGAAAATAGCTCTCAATAGAAAAATGATAGCACAATTAGCTATTTTAGATGAATCTGCATTTTTGTTTTTCATGAAGTTTATTAAGTCTAGTTATTGAATATATTAATTTATTCTTTCTATGATGTAATAAGTCGTTGAAAGTAAATTTTCTATTTTTTTACTAGAATATTGTTCTCGCAATATTTGTATAGCTAATTGAATATGTTCTTGAGCTAGATCTTTAGATTTTTGTATAGCATGAGTATTTTTTATTATTTTTATAGCTTTATTGATATCTGTCAAATTTTGAAATTCTTGACTGATTAATTGATATAGTTCAGGTTTTTCTTCTAATGCAAAGATTAATGGAGCTGTTAAGTTTCCATTTTTTAAGTCTAATCCTACAGGTTTCCCTAAATTTTCTTTAGAACTTGTAATATCGAGTATATCGTCTATGATTTGAAAAGCTAATCCTACATGCTTCCCGTATAAGTAAAAGTCGTTTTGTACGTCTGTATGACAAGTACTTAGTATAGTTGTTGCTTTACAGCTTGATGCTATTAAAGAAGCCGTTTTATAAAATGATTTTTCTATATAGTCTTCTATGGAAATCTGTGGATTAAAGCTTTTTACTCCTTGTTGTACTTCTCCTTCAGCAAAATCAGTAATCACTTTAGAAATTGTTTTCACAACTTCTAAATTTTGCAGGTTTGCTAGATACCAAGATGATTGTGCAAACAAAAAATCTCCTGCTAAAATTGCTATTTTATTATTAAACACATTATGTACAGTATGTATACCTCTCCTTGTTTCGCAATTATCAATTACATCGTCATGTACTAGACTTGCTGTATGTATTATTTCTGTAATTTCAGCTAATCTTTTTTGTTCATTTGTTATTGTGTTCTCTGGTGCTGTAATCTCAGATACCATGAGTACAATTGCTGGACGAATTCTTTTGCCTCCTGCACTAAATAATTGTTCAGCTGCTGCATGTAGTATAGGATGTTCTGCTATAATCATTTTTTGTAGATTAGCATTAAGTTGAGTTAGTTCTTGTTCTATATATGAAGAAAAATTATATAAGTGTTTTGTCATTGTATTTTGTTATTGTTAAAAAACTTTTATATTATATTAATATTGCAAAAAAATATATTTTAAGTGTCATTAAAACTAATGTTTTATTGTTATTATGTTTTTTGATAATATTATTGGTTTTTTCTTGTGTTAATTTATGAGAATGATGTAATATAATCGTTTATATCATTATTTTAACGGTTTTTTATTTATTATAAGTTCAATTAGTAATTATTAAAAAAGTTTAGAGGTCTTTATTAAATAATGTCTCAAGAAAAGAATAAAATGATTTTACCTATAACTTCTTCTTTAAATCACAATATTGATAAAAACACAGTTTTACTCTTGTATGAAGATATGTTATTGGGACGAAATTTTGAAGATATGTGTGCACAAATGTATTATCGTGGTAAAATGTTTGGTTTTGTTCATTTATATAATGGCCAAGAAGCTGTTTCCACAGGTGTAATAAAGTCTTTAGGCTCTCAAGATTATGTTTGTAGTACTTATCGAGATCATGTTCATGCGTTGAGTAAAGGTGTTCCAGCTAATTGTGTAATGGCTGAGCTTTTTGGAAAAGAAACAGGTTGTAGTAAAGGACGTGGTGGTTCAATGCATATTTTTTCTTCGGCTCATAAATTTTTAGGTGGTTTTGCTTTTATTGGAGAAGGTATTCCCATTGCTATTGGATCTGCTTTTCAGAGTGTTTATAAAAAACAAGTTTTAAACGATAGCAGTCCTTTAAATGTTACGGTTTGTTTTTTTGGTGATGGTACGACTAATAACGGTCAATTTTATGAATGTTTAAATATGTCTGTTTTATGGAAATTACCTGTTATTTTTGTTGTAGAAAATAACCAGTGGGCAATTGGTATGGCCCATCATCGTGCTACTTCTTCTCCTGAAATACATAAAAAGGCTCAAGCATTTGGCTTGCCTGGCAAAGAAGTAGATGGTATGGATGTGTTAGCAGTAAGAAACGTAGCTCAACAAGCAGTTCATAGAGCTAGATCAGGAGAAGGACCAACTTTGATAGAAGCATTAACTTATCGTTTTAGAGGACATTCTTTAGCTGATCCTGATGAGCTAAGATCGAGGCAAGAAAAAAGTGCCTGGTTAGCTCGTGATCCTATTAAACGTTTAAAAAAATATATTATAGATAAAGAACTTGCTACATTAGATACTTTAAGTCAAATTGAATTACAAGTAAAACAAAATATAGCTGATTCAGTTGATTTTGCTTTATCTAGTCCCGAGCCTGATTTACTAGATTTAACATGTTACTTATTTGCCGAAGATTGAGTTGATTGTTAATTTATTGTTCTATTTATTCTTAATTTAATAAACTTATATTATGAGTGATACTTTTTTATTTGATGCTCTTCGTGAAGCCACGGATGAAGAAATGCAAAAAGATTTATCTGTTTTTGTTCTAGGAGAAGATGTTGGTCATTATGGAGGTTCTTATAAGGTAACTAAAGATTTGCATGCAAAATATGGAGATCTTAGAATTTTAGATACTCCAATAGCTGAGAATAGTTTTGTGGGTATGGCTATTGGTGCTGCTATTACTGGCTTAAGACCCATTGTAGAGGGTATGAATATGAGCTTTTTATTGCTCGCATTCAATCAAATTTCTAACAATGCAGGTATGCTTAGATATACTTCTGGCGGCAACTTTAAAATTCCTATAGTGATTCGTGGTCCTGGTGGAGTAGGTAAACAGTTGGGAGCTGAACATTCACAGCGTTTAGAGGCATATTTTCAAGCTATACCTGGTCTTAAAATTGTAGCTTGTTCTACACCTTATAACGCGAAAGGTCTTTTGAAATCCGCTATACGTGATGATAATCCTGTTATTCTTTTTGAACATGTTCTATTGTATAATTTGAAAGATTATGTGCCTAAGGAAGATTATTTAGTACCTTTAGATAAAGCAGAAATAGTGAGAAAAGGAACTGATCTTACTATTGTTACTTATTCTCGTATGCGTTATCATGTTATGCAAGCTGTAGAAGACTTAGTTATTGAAAATTATGATCCTGAAGTTATTGATCTAATTTCTTTGAAGCCGATAGATATAAAAACTATTGTTGATTCGTTGAAAAAAACTCATAAATTATTAATAGTTGAAGAATGTATGAAAACAGGTGGAATTGCTTCAGAAATTATTGCTCAAGTTAATGAACAGTGTTTTGATTGGTTAGATGCTCCTGTGGTTAGATTATCGTCTCAAGATATTCCTACTCCTTATAATGGTAAACTAGAAAAAGCTACAATAATACATCCTCATCAAATAATAGAATCTGTGAGGATGTTACTTGTTTAATAGTGTAGTTTGACACTTGTTTTTATTTGAAGATTAGTGATTTTTATAAGTGCATTTTTTAAAAGTTTACTTCTGCTGCTTGGACTTTTTCCCACTGTTTTTTCTTTAATACAAAAAAGATTTGTGCCAGTGTAATGCCGATAAAGAAGACTATCATTCCTTTAATTCTTGCAGGATTTTGTAAAACTATTTCTGTTTCATCTTGCCCAAATCCTCCAACATTAGGATCATTCGTTAAATATTGATTAGTTGTAATATCATTGCCTTCTTTTATTGCTAATTTTAATCCTTTAGGTATTTCTTCATTAATAATCTCTCCATTATTTTTTGCTATTTCAATTGTAAATCCTCCTTTTTCTTTAGAGTAAATTTTTTGTATTTTTCCGTTTGAACTAGCTATTACTGGATTATTATTTGATTTGTTTCCTGCTGGATATATTTGTCCTCGTCCTCTATTTCCTCCTGCATATATAGAATATTTTAAAAAGTGAACATTTTTATTGTTGGCTGGGTCTGGCGATATTATAGGGAATGTGATTTCTTGATTACTATTCCCTGGAATTGGCCCAATCACTAGGATATTCTCGTGTGATTTGCTATAAGATTGAATGTAAGAGTTTTTTGTTTTTGTTTTTAATTCATCATTCAATAATTTCTTTGGAGCTAATTTGAACCCTTCTGGAAGTATTAATACAGCTCCAGTATTCAATGATCCTTCCGCACCATTAGCTAGTATTTGTTTATTGTTTGTATCGTAAGGTATCGATACTTTAATTTCGAAAATACTGTTCGGTAAGATAGACTTCGGTACTTCTATAGAAACAGATTTTTGTGCTAAATGACAGTTTGCGCATACAATTCTACCAGTAGCTTCTCTAGGGTTTTCATAACCTTGTTGTGCATATATAGGAAATGAATATGCTTTATTTGTTTCAAAAATTGTTATGTTTAATATGTTAAAAACATTAATGAAAATAAAAGTTATTTTTGTTAATGTTTTAATATATTTTGTTATATCACTTCTATTCATAATTGTATATTTATTTTCAATATTTAAAATACTATTTTTATTTATAATAACATTCTATATTTATTCTTGATAGTAAATATCTATTTTATTATTAGTTTTATTATTTATCTAAAAATTTTAATATGATAATACCACTTAAATACAATAGCAGCATAGCTGAAGTCATAAGTATTTGGGTTATAGGGTCTGTAGAAGGAGTTATAATAGCTCCAATTATGCTTGAAATAAAGGCTACGTATTTCCAATATTTTAGCATGTTCTTTGATGATATAATTTTAAATATGCCAAGGAAAATTTGTATGATAGGTATTTGAAATGCTATACCTGTACTTAATAGTAGTAATAAGACAAAATTAAAATATTCTTCAAACGACCAAATAGGCTCTACTATGTTTGATCCGTAATTAATTAAAAATTTTAAGGCTGCTGGAATTAAAATTTCATAGGAAAATGTCATTCCACAAAAAAATAGTAATATTGAGCCAATTAATGTAGGTACGATATATTTAGCTTCTTCCCGTGTTAATCCTGGTAGAATAAATAACATAATTTGATATATTGTGAAAGGGCTACTTATGGTTGCTCCTAAGTAAATTGCAATTTTTATAGAAACAAATAAATATTCTCCTGGTGCAAGCTGCAAAAATTTGATCCCTGAAGCAGGTTCTTGTAATAAAAAGGCAATTTGTTTAACATATAATAAACATATTGTTGTTGCTATAAAAAATACAAGAAATGAATGAAAAATTCTTTCCCTTAGTTCTTCTAGATGTTCTAAAATAGACATATTTGTTTTATTATGGTCAGTATAAATTTTTTTCATGTTTTTTTATATATAAGTATTAAAATAGATTTATTTGAAAATATAAGTATTACGAAATTTATCTTTATTCAAGCTAGTTTTTAATTTTAATTATATTATATTAATAATTTGTTATTCTAATTTTAAAAATTATCTTTAATTTTGCATATAAAATTTAAAGTTATTTTATTTTTTGAAAATTTAGGAATGTATATAGAATATGATTGTTAAAGCTAGTGGTACAAGTCCGTTAGTAAAGCCTAAACTTTACAAAACAGCATCGATTTCAAGTATTTTACAAGCAGAACAACAAGACAGATTTTTACAATTGGGCGAATTGAATCAATTAGTTTCTTTTTTTAACTCAGGGAATAGACGCTTAGATATAGCTAATATATTAGCTCGAAATGCGAATGTTCTAGTTGCAAAATCTGCTGATAAAATTTTTGTTGGGGGATCGCCAATTTCTTATTTAGAAAGACCCCAAGCTTCATTTCTGGATTCTAAATCTAGTAGTAACTTAGCTACATCTAAGAATTCATCAGGAGAATCATCTAACAGTGTATTAGGTAATATTTCTTCAAATTTATTTAATTCAAGTGATTCATTGCCTACAGGATTTAAGCCAATCAATATTGTTCGTTATGGTTCTACACGAATGAAAAAATCGTTACGTGATTTGGATTGGTTTTTAAGGTACTTAACGTATGCTATTGTAGCCGGAGATTTTAATATTTTATCTGTTAATATAAAGGGTTTAAGAGAATTAATTGATAATGCTTGCTCTAGTGCTGCTGCTGTTGTTGCTTTACGAGAAATGCGCAAGTTAGCAATAGGTTTATTTGAAAATGATCTAGAAGCAAAACAATTAGTTCAACAATATTTCAATATTGTTATATCTGAATTTGAATCTTCTGGCTTAAGTGACAAGCTTCGTAAACGTTCATCAACAGATTTACAGGGTTTAAAATTACCTCAAATCTATAATCAGGCAGGTGCTTCTACACAAAAGTTTGTTATGAAAAGTAGTTTATCTGTTGATGAAAAAAATTTGATAATAAAAGCTTGTTATAGACAGGTGTTTGAAAGAGATATAGCAAAAGCATATGGTATAAAATTTACAGATTTAGAATCTCAAGTAAAAACAGGTCAACTATCTGTTAAAGAATTTATTCGCTGTCTAGGTAAGTCTTCTGTTTATAAAAAGCAGTTTTATGAGCCTTTTGTTAATAGTCGCGTAGTAGAATTAGCTTTTAAGCATTTTCTTGGTCGTGGCTTAAGTTCACTCGATGAGTTTAAACGATCTTTTTCTATTTTATCTAATAGAGGTTTAGAAGGGTTAGTGGATAGTTTGCTTAATTCTTCAGAATATGTTGATTATTTTGGAGAAGAAACTGTTCCTTATTTACGTAAGTTAGGAGAAGAAGCACAAGAATCAAGAAATTGGGGACCTCAAATAAGATTATTTAATTATAGTGCGGTTTTTCGTAAAGTTCCTGAATTTGTAACATTATTTAGCGATTATAAAACAAATTTACCTGATCAACATTCTTATGGTTTAAGCAATGATCCATTATCGATTCAATTTGGAGCAATATTTCCAAATAATCTTGTTGGTTTAAATACTAAATCATCTTTTTTTACAAAAGATACTCGTAGAATACTATTAAAAAGAGGTCCAGGTATATATAGTCAAATGAGTAATCCTGGTGCTAGAAGAAAAGAGTTTGGCTTGGCAGGGCCTGTTATTTTTAGTTCTCAAAATCCTGAGCAAAATATTGACCAAATGATATCTGCTATTTATTTGAGGGTATTTGGCAGATTTGTTTACCAAGAAGAATTATCTTCTATAGTAAAGTTTGAAAATCAATTTAAAAATAAGTCAATTTCTGTTCGAGGTTTCATTCGTCTTTTGATGAAATCTTCTTTATTTAGGTCTTTGTATTGGAATTCTTTATATATTTGTAAAGCTATTGAATATGTACATATTAAACTATTTGGTAGACCTACTTATGGTCGACAAGAAATTAATAAGTATTTTGATATAGTTTATAAAAAGGACTATTACTCTATGATTGACGAAATGTTGAATAGTTCTGAATATATAGAAACATTTGGTGATGATACTGTTCCTTATGAGAGATATGTTACAGCATCTACTGTGTTATCTCGAAATCAATTTACGCAAATGTCTAGACTGAATTATTCAAATTCTTTAGAAAAAAGTTTAAATAGTAAAGTAAATTTCTTACCGTTTAATCGTACGGCAAATGATTTAAGCGTAACAAATATTACTACTAAAATGAATCAAGGTGTAACTTCTAAAAGATATCAATTTAAAGTTTTTGTGCTAAGTTCTTCTAGTAATGAGTCTGATAAACTTCAGATTTTGCGAGCTTCTTTTCGCCAAGTCTTTGAGAGAGATTTGAATAGTTTTACTATAGGTGATGAATTTTATAACTTAGAAAAAGCTTTTCTGACAGGCGAATTAACGGTTCAACAGCTTATCGAAAAATTAGGTTATTCTTTCTTATATCGTAAAGAATTTTATAATTCATATCCCAATACTAAAGTAATTGAATTCGGAACAAAGCATTTTCTTGGACGGGCACCTAATAATCAGTCTGAAATCAGATATTATAATCAAATTTTAGCGTCTCAGGGCATATTTAGTTTTGTTAGTTCTTTAGTTAATAGTGCAGAGTATAATGAAGTTTTTGGACTAAATACTGTTCCTTATCGTCGTTTTCCTACATTACCTGCTGCTAATTTTCCAAACACTGAAAAGTTATATAATACTTTAACTAAGCAAAATGATCAAATAGTTGTTCCAAGTTTTAAGTCAGTATCTAGTAATTAGAATATAATTATCTTCTTTCAATATTGAATACTAATACTTTCTTGTTTTAGTACTTTTTCTAATATTTATTTTATTAGCCAATAATGAAAGAAGGTTTTTATCTGATATTAGTAGTATATAAAAAATTAGTTAAATAATATTTGTATTATTATTTTAATAGTATTAGGAATAGTATTTAAATAAAATAATAGTCATTTATTTAAAAGCAGTACAGATGAGTCTTATATATTAAAAGTTAAGGATTTTTATTTATGAGTATTGTTACTAAATCAATTGTAAATGCAGATGCAGAAGCTAGATATTTGAGTCCAGGTGAACTAGATAGAATAAAAAGCTTCGTTTTGTCTGGTCAAAGACGTTTGAGAATAGCACAGATACTTACAGATAATCGTGAGCTTGTAGTTAAACAAGCGGGTCAGCAATTATTTCAAAAACGTACCGATGTTGTATCTCCAGGAGGTAATGCTTATGGAGAAGAAATGACTGCAACTTGTTTAAGAGATTTAGATTACTATTTGAGATTAGTTACGTATGGTATTGTTGCTGGGGATGTTACTCCTATTGAAGAGATCGGTTTAGTTGGAGTAAAAGAAATGTATAATTCATTAGGTACGCCAATGTCTGGGGTAGCAGAAGGGGTTCGTTGTATGAAAAGTATTTCTTGCTCTTTATTGTCTGGTGAAGATGCTGCAGAGGCAGGTTTTTATTTTGACTATACTTTAGGAGCTATGCAATAAAACTATAATTAGTAAATTGTAGCAAAGTATTATGTTAATTATTAGTTTTTAAAATTTATTTTGTATATTAATAAGTATTAAATAGTAAAATATAAGGAAAATTGATTTATGCAAGACGCAATTACTTCTGTAATTAATACCGCTGATGTTCAAGGTAAATATTTAGATGATCAATCATTAGATAAGTTAAGAGGTTATTTTCAAACTGGTGAATTAAGAGTTAGAGCAGCAGCTACGATTGCTGCTAATGCGGCAACTATAATAAAAGAATCTGTAGCAAAAGCTTTGCTTTATTCTGATATTACACGTCCAGGTGGAAATATGTATACAACTAGAAGATATGCTGCATGTATTAGAGATTTAGACTATTACTTAAGATATTCTACTTATGGAATGTTAGCTGGTGATCCATCTATTTTAGATGAGCGTGTTTTAAATGGTTTAAAAGAAACATATAATTCTTTAGGAGTTCCTATTGGAGCTACTATTCAAGCTATTCAAGCAATGAAAGAAGTGACATCTTCTTTAGTAGGCGCAGATGCTGGAAAAGAAATGGGATTGTATTTTGATTATATTTGTTCTGGTTTGAGTTAAGTTTTTTATTCTTTTTTGATCTTAAATTAACAACAAAAAATAATTGTTTTTTGTTGTTAATCTAATTATTTATTTAATTGTTGAGTACATTTGCTGCTTGTACTTTAGCTTTAGCTTTTCTTATTAATTGAGTTGCTTCTATTTTTTCTTTGTTAGTTTGTGCTTGTGTTAGTGAGTTTGTTGCTTCTTGTAAATTATTTTTAGCTTCTTCAACATTAATTTCTGAAATAGTTTCTGCTCCATTTACTAATATTGTTACTATATTGTTATTTACTTCTGCAAAACCACCTAAAAGGATTATAGGCTTCCATTCTTTATTAATTCTAACACGCATTACTCCTATGTCTAAAGCTGTTAGTAAAGGTATATGACCAGTTAATATACCTAATTGTCCTGTACTACTTGGTAAGATTATTTCTTCAGCATCTGCATCCCAAACAATTTTGTCAGGTGCAATTACGCGTATTTGTAATGTCATTCTTTGTTTATGTAATTTTTATTTTAAAGTTTCTGCTTTACTAATAGCTTCTTCTATATTACCAACAAGATAAAATGCTTGTTCTGGTAGTGTGTCTAATTCTCCTTTTAAAATCATTTGAAATCCTTTAATAGCTTCTTCTAAGGATACATATTTTCCTGGAGAGCCAGTGAATACTTCTGCAACGAAAAAAGGTTGAGATAAAAATCTTTCGATTTTTCGCGCTCTTGCTACAGTTAATCTATCTTCTTCAGATAATTCATCTAATCCTAAAATAGCAATTATATCTTGTAATTCTTTATATCTTTGTAAAGTTGATTTAATTTGTTGAGCAGTGGTGTAATGCTCTAATCCAACGATATCTGGTTGTAGCATGGTTGATGTAGATCCTAATGGATCAACGGCAGGATAAATGCCTTTTGCGGCTAAAGTTCTTGATAATACAGTGGTAGCATCTAAGTGTGCAAAAGTTGTTGCTGGAGCAGGATCAGTTAAATCATCTGCTGGTACATATACTGCTTGTATAGAAGTTATAGACCCGTCTGTTGTGGAAGTGATTCTTTCTTGTAAAGCACCCATTTCTGTTGCTAGTGTGGGCTGATACCCTACTGCTGATGGCATGCGTCCTAATAAAGCTGATACTTCAGATCCGGCTTGTACAAATCGAAAAATGTTATCTATGAATAATAAAACGTCTTGTTTGTTAATATCTCTAAAGTACTCTGCCATAGTTAGTGCTGTTAAACCAACTCTCATTCTAGCTCCTGGAGGTTCGTTCATTTGTCCATAAACTAAAGCTACCTTAGAATCAGTTAATTTGTCTGAATTAATTACTTTAGATTCTTTCATTTCTTCATATAAATCATTGCCTTCTCTCGTTCTTTCACCTACTCCTCCAAATACTGATACTCCACCATGAGCTTTTGCAATGTTATTTATTAGTTCCATGATTAAAACAGTTTTTCCTACTCCTGCTCCACCGAATAATCCTATTTTTCCACCTTTTCTATACGGAGCTAATAAGTCTACGACTTTAATTCCTGTCTCGAATATAGAAGGTTTTGTTTCTAATTTAGTAAAAGAAGGTGCTCCTCTGTGTATGGGCAATGAATCTTCGGAAGAAACATCTCCTAGGTTGTCTACGGGTTCTCCTAAAACATTAAAAATGCGTCCTAATGTTGGAATGCCTACAGGTACTGTTATAGGTTTTTCTGTATTTATAACTTCTGTTCCTCTTTTTAGCCCTTCTGTTGAACTCATAGCAACTGCTCTAACTTTATTATCTCCTAGTAATTGTTGTACTTCACAAGTAATAATGTTGTTTGGTCCTTGTACTCTTAAAGCACTAAATACTTTTGGAAGTTTACCACTAGGAAATTCTATGTCTAGTACAGGACCAATAATTTGTGTTACTGAGCCATGCTGTTTTGATTCTACTGTCATAGTTGATTTAATTAATTATTAGTATGGGATTAATAGACTCTGTTTCTATAACTTTATGTGTTTTATATTGATATTCTTATATTTAATTTTAAAACTTGATTAATAAAAATTATTTACACAAGAGCTATAATGCTATTATATAATATATTTTTATAAGTTAGTCCAAGTTTTGTTGTCTTCCTACAGTTTTAAGCCAGTTTTGTGCTTCTATGTAGTTATTAGGAGCTAGAGAAATAGCTTGTTCCCAATATTGAGCTGCTTTAGTAAACATAGACTTAGAAACATTAAGTTTTTTTTGATTAGCTGCTTTAAGTCCTTGGTAATGATATATTACAGCAATATTATTTAGTGCTTGTGGTAAATTAGAGTTTAGTTCTAAAGCTTGATGATAATATTCTAAAGCTTTTATATGTTCTCCATTACTAGCATAAATCAAGCCTATGTTGTATAAAATATAAGATCTATCATAAGGATCTTCTTCTAATATTAATGCTTCATAGTAATTTTCTAAAGCTTCGGCATATTCACCTTCTGATTGAGCAGACATGCCATTTCTATAGTAATAAAAAGCTTGTTTTTCTTCTTTACTTGTTGGTAATATTTTTAGTACAATATCAGCTAAGATTGTAAATGTTTTATCTATAAAATTATCATTTTTTTGTAAACGAGGCATAAAGTTTTTCTCTGTATTTTTTTGAATTTATTAATAATATACAATATAATTATTTCCATTTTTATTGATATGCGATATATTTTTTTATACGATTTCTGTTTGTCCGAATTATCTTGTCAAATTTTTTTTAATTGTAATTATAATTTATCTAGCACATATTCTAATAATATTTTAAAATTAGAATCTCCGAAGTTACTTTATTTCATCAAATCTTCTATTTTAAGTTCTTCTTCTTTGTTAAAAAATCAAGAAACTAAAGAAAGCTTTACCGATAAAGTTAATACTAAACCTAATCCTGTAAGTAAGTTTGACAAAAAGTATAGAAATAATATTGATACTCAGGATATTTTAGAAGTTAAAAAAAATAAACTTAGATTAAATAAAAACAAAAAAAACCGTAAAAGTGAGGTTGATATAGATCAAGAAGATATTTTTACTCATAGTGATAATATTTTTTTTGACCAAAAAGATTTAAATTTATCTTCTTTAAAAAATCATAAAGTTAATAAAGTCAAAAAAAAAGATAAAAGTAGGCAAGAAATTATTGATACTTACCGTAAAGAGCTCTTGCCTTCGGATAATATAGAAACATCTCCTTCTAATATCCACAAAAATGTTATTATTAGTACTCCATTAAGTATACAAGAGTTATCTAATAAGTTAAGTATACCTGAAGCAGAAATTATAACTTATTTATTTTTAAAACAAGGTATTTCTGTTACAGTAAATCAAGTTATAGATGTCTCTATCGCTCAACAAGTAGCTTCTAGTTATGATTTTAATGTAACAAATAAAGATTTTCATAATAAATTTTCACTTAAGGAAAAAAATATTTCTATTAGATCTTCTGATCATAGCTTAAGAGCTCCTGTTGTTACTATTATGGGTCATGTAGATCATGGAAAAACAACTTTATTGGATACTATCTTAGAAACTAATTTGGTTCATCAAGAACGTGGAGGAATTACTCAAAGTATTTCAGCTTATGAAATAGATTGGGAATATAATTTAAAATCTTATAAATTAATATTTTTAGATACTCCAGGTCATGAAGCTTTTGAATCTATGAGAATTAGAGGTGTCCAAATAACTGATATTGTTTTGCTAGTTGTTGCTGCCGATGATGGTTTGCAGCCTCAGACTATTGAATGTATAGAATATATTCAACAAACGAATTTGCCTTTCGTTGTAGTTATTAATAAAATAGATAAAAAAGATGTTAATATCTCTCGTATTACACAAGATTTAGCTAAATATAATATAATTAGTAAACAATTGGGTGGGGATACTGAGATAATTCACGTTAGTGCACTAAAGAGAAAAAATATTGATTTATTATTATCTCAAGTTTGTTTATTATCTGATCAAGCAAGGTTTTTTGCTGATCCGATGGAGTTAGCCAGAGGTACTATTATAGAAGCTTATTTAGATAGAAAGCAAGGGTCTGTAGCTAATGTTATTGTTCAAAATGGAACATTAAATTTAGGAGATTTTATTGTTTCTTCTAATGTTTATGGTAAAGTGAAAGGTATTTTAAATTTAAAAGATATAAGACTAACATCTGCTGGGCCTTCGTCTATTGTTAAAGTTTTAGGTTTTTCTGCAGTTCCAGAAATTGGTTTAGAGTTTAAAGCTGTAAAAAACGAAAAGCAAGCTAAACAAGATTCAATAAGTTATTCTGGTAGCGAGTATCTAAAAACTGCTTTAAAGTTATTAAATAATAGAATTACTTCTAGTTATTATTCTCACATTAAGCAGCTGAAATTAATTATAAAAACAGATACTCAAGGTACGCTAGAAGCAGTTATAAATCTTTTATCTAAATTACCTCAGTCTAAAGTTCAACTAAATATTATTTCTGCTAATTTTACAGGTATTTCTAACTCTGATATTGAATTAGCTTTGTCAACAAATTCTTTTTTAATAGCCTTTAATTTAAATATTTCTTCTCAAATTTATAATTTGATAAAGAAAAATAATATAATCTTCGAAAATTTTTATGTTATTTATGACTTAATGAATTACGTTGAAAATTTAATGCTTGACTTAGTAGAATTAGAATACGATAAACTTTTTGTTGGCTCTGCAACTGTTCGAACAGTTTTTGAAATTCAAAAAAAATTTGTTGCTGGTTGTTTTATTAATCAAGGAAAAATAAAAAAAATATGTTATATTCATGTTTGTCGAAATAATCATATTGTTTATGAAGGTAATATAATCTCTTTAAAACATTTAAAAGAAGATGTTAATGAAGTTTATTCTGGTGATGAATGTGGTTTGATGTGCGAATATAATTCTTGGAAATCATTGGATATAGTTGAAGCTTATGAACTAGTTCCAAAGAAAAAAAGTTTATTATAGTTTATTTTTTAAAATTAAAGATGAAATTTTTATAGTAAACTATTTCATCTTATGATATTTTAGCTTTTATTCTTTTTTTAAAAAAGGAAGTAAAGCTAATATACGTGCTCTTTTTACAGATTTGGTTAATTGTTTTTGTTGTTTTGAATTTAATCCTGTATTACGTCTTGACAAAATTTTTCCTTGATCGTTAATGAATTTTTTTAGTGAGTCAATGTCTTTATAATTTAGTGTATTTTTACCTAGATTGCTATTTTTTGTTATCTTGCTTAAATTCATATTTATTTAATTTCTTTAAAAATTTTGTGACTGTTACAATTAGGACAAAATTTTTTGATTTCTATTCTATTAGGTGTATTTTTTTTATTTTTTGTGCTTGTGTAGCGAAAAATGCCACTTTTTCTTTTATTTATGTTTTTATTATTTTTCTGATTATTTCTACATTCACATTCCAATGTAATGTTAATACGCGCGCCTTTGCTTTTTCCCATGATTCATGTGATTTTATATTATATGATTATTATTCCATAAATAAGCATGACTTATCAAGTCAAATATTTTATTGATGATTTCTTGTTTATATTTTTTTGTAATAATGTTATAATATATTAATGTGAAATTTATATCAATTATTGATCATCTTAATCTATAAATTTATGTTCTATGCAAAAAATGTCATCTTCTTCTCAAAATAATAAGCTTATTTTAAGAAATCGTCTTCGTAATAAAAAGTATAAGTTAGCTATTAAAAAGGCAACTAAACAATATTTGTTTGCTTTGCAGAAACCACAAGAAATTGTTGGTAATAAAGATTTATCTAATTGTTTAAAGAAATTATCTTTCGTATATAAAAAAATAGATAAAGCTGTAAAAAAACAGATTTTGCATAAAAATACTGGGGCTCGCAAAAAGTCTAAGCTGGCTAAAAGGCTGAAAAAAATAGTTGTTAACTAGAAGATATAATTTTACTATAATTAATTATTTGAAAAATATATATATTTAATATTTCAAGTTAAATACTAGTTTTGCAATTGTGAATTATAAAATAAGTTTAGTAATTACATTTTTTATTTCTATGTTTTAGTTTATCTTTTTTGTTAGCTGTATGGAGTTTTGAATGTTACAAAAAAAAATTTCTGTATCTATAATACCTGATTTAGCTGAAGTACAATTTAAAAGCTTTAAGCTTTTCTTAGAAAAAGGTTTAGTTGAAGTTTTAGAATCTTTTCCAAATATTACTGATCCTACAGGAAAATTAGAACTAAAATTTTTTGGGAAAGATTATAAATTGAAGTTTCCTCGATATAATGTTCGTAGAGCTAAAAGTCGTGATAAGACTTATAGTGTCCAAGTGTATATTCCATCAAAATTGACAAGAAAAGATATCGATTTTGTTAAAAAACAAGTTAATTCAGATTATCTTAATTTTTCCGATAAGACAGAAAAATATCAAAAATATAAGAAAAAACAAATTTTTATAGTTGATTTACCCTTAATGACCAATCGAGGAACTTTTATTATTTCAGGTACTGAAAGGGTTATTATTAATCAAATTGTTAGAAGTCCAGGAATATATTACAAGAAAGAATTAGATAAAAATAATAGAGCATTGTATAGTGCTAGTCTTATTTCTAATAGAGGATCATGGCTTAAGTTCGAAATAGATTCAAAAAACCAAATTTGGGTTAAGATAGATAAAACACATAAAGTTAATGCTTACGTATTTTTAAGAGCAATTGGCTTGCAAATGGAAGAAATTCGTTCAAAATTAAGTAAGTATTCATTTTTAATTAGTGCTTCACATGCATATGAGCAGAAAGAACTTTTTAAAGATATTGGAAAATCATCTGTTGAACAAATCACAGACGAGGAAGCACTGTTAATTGTTTATAGTAAGTTACGTCCTAATGAACCTTCAACAATGTTAATCGCTAAGCAAATGTTATATGCTCGTTTTTTTGATCCGAAGCGTTATGATTTAGGTGAAGTAGGCAGATATAAGATTAATCAAAAATTAAGTTTAAAAATACCTAAAAATTTTAGAGTTCTTTCTCCTCAAGATATTATAACATCAATAAATTATTTAATTAATATTAGAGAACAAAATATTGGAACATTTGATGATATAGATCATTTAGGCAATAGGAGAATTAGATCTGTTGGCGAACTTTTAGAAAATCAAATTCGTATTGGTATTAATCGTTTAGAAAGAATTATTCGTGAACGTATGGTTGTTTGTGATTTAGACTCATTAAGTTTATCAAATTTAGTAAATCCTAAACCACTAATAGCTTCTGTTAGAGAATTTTTTGGATCGAGTCAATTATCTCAGTTTATGGATCAAACGAATCCTTTATCTGAACTCACACATAAAAGAAGAATTAGTGCTTTAGGCCCAGGTGGATTGAATAAAGATCGTGCAGGCTTTGCTGTTAGAGATTTACATCCTAGTCATTATGGACGCATTTGTCCAATAGAAACTCCTGAAGGACCTAACGCTGGGTTGATAGGTTCTTTAAGTATTTATGCTAAAGTTAATAAGTATGGATTTATCGAAACTCCATGTTATAAAGTGAGTAATTCTAAAATATTACAAGCAGAGTATCCTGTTTATATTACAGCGGATCAAGAAGATGAATTCAAAATAGCTCCAGCTGACATTTTAGTAGATAAAAACTATAAAATCCAACATTCTGATATTCCTGTTCGTTATAGACAAGAGTTTACTACTTCTATTAGCAATCAAGTAGATTATATATCTGTTTCTCCAATACAAATTTTATCTGCAGCAACCTCATTAATACCTTTTTTAGAGCACGATGATGCTAATAGAGCTTTAATGGGTTCCAATATGCAAAGACAAGCAGTCCCTTTATTGCATCCAGAAAAACCAATTATTGGTACTGGATTAGAAGCTAAAATTGCTAAAGATTCTGGAATGGTCATTGTTAGTAGAAATACAGGTATTATTAGTTATGTATCGGGAACTAAAATAGGAGTTCAAAATACAGATGGTACAATAGTTCACTATAGATTAAAAAAATATTATCGTTCTAATCAAGATACATGTATCAATCAACGTCCTATCGTGTGGCCAGGAGAATATATCGTACAAGGACAAATAATTGCAGATGGAGCATCTACTGATACTGGAGAAATAGCATTAGGGCAAAATATTTTTGTTGCTTATATGCCTTGGGAAGGTTATAATTATGAAGATGCTTTTTTAATTAGTGAGAGATTAGTTTACGATGATTTATATACTTCTATACATATTGAAAGATATGAAATTGATTGTAGACAAACTAAATTAGGTCCAGAAGAAATTACTCGTAATATTCCAAATGTTAGTGATTATTCTGTTAGTTTATTAGATAAAAATGGTATTATTTGTGTAGGATCTTGGGTAGATTCAGGAGATATTTTAGTAGGTAAAATTACTCCTAAAGGTGAAGCTGATCAATTGCCTGAAGGCAAATTATTAAGAGCCATTTTTGGAGAAAAAGCACGAGATGTAAAAGATACTTCTTTGAGATTACCTAATGCTGCTAAGGGTAGAGTAGTTAATGTTAAAGTGTTTAAAAGACAAAATGGAGATGATTTACCTCCAGGTACTAATATAATTGTAAGAGTATATGTTGCTCAAAAAAGAAAGATTCAAGTAGGCGATAAAATGGCTGGTAGACATGGTAATAAAGGGATTATTTCAAGAATTTTGCCACGTCAAGACATGCCTTTTATGCCAAATGGATCTTCTATAGATATTATTTTAAATCCGCTAGGAGTTCCTTCTAGGATGAATGTTGGTCAGTTATTTGAATGTTTGCTTGGCTTAGCTGGAGAATATTTATCTAAAAGATTTAAAATTATGCCTTTTGACGAAATGTATGGAGAAGAAGCTTCTAGGGCTCTAGTGAATAATAAGTTAAAACAAGCAAGTTTATTAAGTCGTCAGTCTTGGTTGTTTAATCCTATTCATCCAGGTAAAATTGTATTGTTTGATGGTAGAACAGGCGAAGCTTTTGATAATCCAATAACTGTTGGTAAAGCATATATGTTAAAATTAGTCCATCTAGTAGATGATAAGATCCACGCGAGATCAACAGGGCCTTACTCTTTAGTAACTCAGCAACCCCTAGGAGGACGTGCACAGCATGGAGGACAAAGGTTGGGAGAAATGGAAGTGTGGGCTTTAGAAGCTTTTGGAGCTGCCTATACATTACAAGAATTACTAACTGTTAAATCAGATGATATGCAAGGGAGAAATGAAGCTTTGAATGCTATTGTTAAAGGTAAGCCAATTCCAAAGCCCAATACACCAGAATCATTTAAAGTTCTTCTTCGTGAGTTGCAGTCATTAGGTTTGGATGTCTCTATTCATAAAATTGAATTTGCGGATGATTGTAGTAATGATCTTATTTATTCTTCTAAAAATTATAGTCAAGATGTACCTACAATAAAAGACGTTTTTTTATATTAAACTCTATATTTCGGAAGAATAATTTCTTATGACTCAAAATGAAAATTATTTTGATTATGTTAAAATTAGTCTTGCTTCTCCTGCTAAAATACGATCTTGGGGTGAAAGAATTTTGCCTAATGGACAAATAGTTGGTGAAGTAACTAAGCCTGAAACTATTAATTATAGAACTTTAAAACCAGAAATGGATGGCTTATTTTGTGAGCGTATTTTTGGTCCTGTTAAAGACTGGGAATGTCATTGTGGAAAATATAAAAGGTTTCGTTATAAAGGCATTGTTTGTGAAAGATGTGGTGTTGAAATTACTGAATCAAAAGTTAGAAGACATAGAATGGCTTATATTGAGTTAGCTGCTCCAGTTACTCATGTTTGGTATTTAAAAGGTAGTACAAGTTATATTTCTTTGGCTTTAGATTTAACGTTTAAAGACCTTGAAAAAATCATTTATTTTCATTCTTATATTGTTCTAAATCCTGGAAATTATATTCAATTGTCTTACAAGCAATTATTAGAAGGTTACGAGTGGAGGTTTTTAGAAGACAAGTTGTATTCTAGCTCAAGTAATGTTTCTGATGTTGAAGTTGGCATCGGAGCAGAGGCTATTTATCGGTTATTAAAAGATATAGATCTCAAGTCTACAGTGGAAAGTTTAAGGGAAGAAGCATTGCACCCCCCTAAACTTTTAAAAAATTTTTCTAATAAGTTTAATAAGAAGATGAGAAGGCTTCGTTTACTAGAAAATTTTATTTCTACGGGTACAGATCCTGCTTGGATGGTTTTTTTAGTTATTCCTGTTATTCCTCCAGATTTAAGGCCGATGGTTCAGCTAGATGGAGGCAGATTTGCTACTGCTGATTTAAATGAATTTTATCGTAGAATTATCAATCGAAATAATCGTTTATCTAGGTTGAAAGCCATTTTAGCTCCAGAGATTATTATAAGAAATGAAAAAAGAATGCTACAAGAAGCAGTAGATGCATTAATGGATAATGGCCGTCGTGGTAAAACCGTTGTAGGTTCCAATAATAGACCTTTAAAATCTTTATCTGATATTATTGAAGGTAAACAAGGAAGGTTTAGACAAAATTTACTAGGTAAACGAGTTGATTATTCTGGTAGGTCTGTTATTGTTGTTGGTCCTGAGTTAAAGTTGCATCAGTGTGGTTTACCTAAAGAAATGGCATTAGAACTTTTTCAACCTTTTGTTATACATCGTTTAATTACTCAAGGCTTAGTTAATAATATAAAAGCAGCTAAAAAATTAATTCAGAAAAATGATACTTTAGTTTGGGATGTTCTAGATGAAGTTATTCATGGACATCCTGTGTTACTTAATAGAGCACCTACGCTTCATCGTTTGGGAATACAAGCTTTTGAGCCCATTTTAGTAGATGGTCGAGCAATTAAGCTTCATCCATTAGTTTGTCCAGCATTTAATGCTGATTTTGACGGAGATCAAATGGCTGTACATATTCCTTTGTCACTAGAAGCTCAAGCAGAAGCACGACTTCTAATGTTAGCGCCTCACAATTTTTTATCTCCTGCTACAGGTTTGCCTGTGATAATGCCTAGCCAAGATATGGTTTTAGGTTGTTACTACTTAACAACAAGTAATCCTTCTGCTTTTAAAGGAGAAGGTCATTTTTTTTCTAGTTTGCAAGATGCTTTAATGTCTTATGAAAGTGATCAAATTTCTCTTCATGCTTCTATTTGGGTACGTTGTAGCGTTCCAAGTAATTTGAATTATGAAGATCATTTAATCTCATATAAAATAATAGGTAAAAAAGTTGGTTCTATTGTTTATTATAAAAATAAAATTCTTAAATTAGATGAACATGATAATCAAATAGTTCAGTATATAAGAACGACAGTCGGACGAATATTGTTTAATAAAGTTGTTCAAGAGTCTCTAACTATTTAATAGATAATACTTATTTAACTTTCCTTTTTAAGAATTATAATAATGTGTATAAATAATTATTCTCCGGACATGTACTTTTTTAATAAAGTTATAGATAAGTCAGAACTTAAGTTACTAATTAATTGGGCTTTTAGAAATTATGGTATTGCTCGTGCTTCTAATATAGCAGATAGATTAAAAGATTTGGGTTTTTTTTATGCTACGAAGGGTGGCATTTCTCTAAGTTTAGAAGATTTACGAATTCCTCCTGTAAAACAAAGTTTATTAAGTTCAACTTTGATTTCTATTCAAGATACCGATAAGCGTTATAGAAGAGGTGATATTACTGCTGTAGAAAGATTTCAAAAAGTCATTGATACTTGGCATGAAGCCAGCGAAAATTTAAAAAAAGAAGTTATTCAATATTTTAAAGATACTGATCCTTTAAATTCTATTTATATGATGGCTTTTTCTGGTGCTAGAGCCAATATTTCACAAGTTAGACAACTTGTTGGAATGAGAGGTTTAATGGCAGATCCTCAAGGACAAATAATAGATTTGCCAATATTTCATAATTTTCGGGAAGGCTTAAACGTCACAGATTATTTTATTTCATCTTATGGTGCTAGGAAAGGATTAGTTGATACTGCTCTTCGTACCGCTGATTCTGGCTATTTAACCCGTCGTTTAGTTGATGTGGCTCAAGATGTAATTGTTCGAGAGCACGATTGTAAGACTTCTAAAGGTATTTTAGTTGAAGAAATGTTAGACAATAATTTACTTTTAATTTCATTGCAACAGGCTTTGTTGGGAAGGGTTTTAGCTGAGGATATTGTAGATGTTACAAGTAATACTATACTAGCTAAATCAGGAGAAGTTTTTAATGATTCTCTGTGCGCACAAATAGTTAAACTGAATCTGCGGAATATTTTAGTGCGTTCTCCTCTTACTTGCTCTTCTCTTAATTCTGTATGCCAATTATGTTATGGTTGGAATTTAGCTCATGGAAAAATGGTAGATCTTGGTGAGGCTATCGGGATTATTGCTGCGCAGTCAATTGGTGAACCAGGTACACAACTAACTATGAGAACTTTTCATACAGGAGGTGTCTTTACAGGTGAATTATCTAAAAATATTGTAGCTGATAATGATGGACGATTAGAATATGATAATAACCTTATTTTAACAAAAGCTAGAAATAGACATGGTAATGAAGCTATGTTAGTTCATTCTGATTCTAAGCTTAAACTTATTCAGAATAATAGCCAGGAAAAATTGTTCTTTTTGGCAAAAGGTTCATTACTTCTAGTTAAAAATTTTGCTATAGTAAAACAGGGGCAAATTATAGCTGAATATCCGTTGAGTAATAAATTAATTACTGAAAAAGCTCAGAAAATAATTATTGCTGATTTTTCTGGAAGTGTTCATTTTACTGATTTTTATATAGAAAGAGTTCATCATGAGCTAAAAAAAAATGTTGTTGTTTGGGTTCTTTCTGGAGAAGTATGTAACTTACCGAATTATGTTAATTTAGTAGTTTCTAATGGTCAAGTTATTCAAAAAAATAGTCTTATTGCTAGCACACAGTTATTAAGTACTCATAGTGGCAGAATTTATTTGATAAACGATAGATTGTCTTTTTCTAAGTTACTGTTAGTAACTTCTTCTAAATTGTATACTAATTTAAAAGTATTTGCAGAAATAAGTAATAATAATGATTATAAAAAGTATATCTTAGAAACTGATACTCAAGACAAATTTCTTCTTAAATCTCCATTTAATAGAAAAATTGGGCACAAACAAATTATTGCAGATCTTATCTCTAATGTTTATAAAACAAAAACAGGTGGCATTATTAAATATCTAGATTTGTCTTTAACAAAAAATGATCAACAAAATTTTTATAATGTCAATGGATCAGGTTATATATTATTAATTCCAGAAGAAACTCATATTATTAATAAAGATGTTTCATTATTAATGATCAATCACGAATGTTTTATTGAATCTGGTACAGAGATTCTACAAAATGTTTTTGCTAATAATTCAGGCTTTTTACAAACAGTAGAAAAAGATGGTATTATTAGAGAACTAATTATTAAACCTGGTCAATTATATGAATTGAATTTAAATCAAGACAAACTAACTAAATTAAGGGGTTTTTTACGTCCAGGTGAAACTATTATGGATCAAATAAATACTGATAAATTAGTGTATTGGGAATATCTTAATTTTTCTAGTAAACATTATATTTTGTTGCGCCCTGTTATTATTTATTCTGTTCCCAAAAAAAACTTGTTTTTAACTTTTTCAGACAATTCTTTTGCAACAGATACCGTCAATTTAAAGCTACTTCGTAGAACTTCTTTTAAAGATGGTGAAAGAGTTAAGTCTTTTAAAGGTATTAATTTGATGTCAACTCATTTAGTTATTTATTTAAAAAATGAAGCTTTTTCTTTAAAATGCTATATGCAATTACAAAGTAACAATGTGTCTAACAATAACTCATTTTCACTAATTAAATTTATTACAGCAGATTTCTTATCATTAAAAGATTCTTATAATATAGATAATAATTCTTTTTATAGCAAAACTTCTTTACTTGTACGTGATGGTCAGTATATAAAATCCAGATCAATTATATTTAAGACTGATATTTTTTCTTCTATTGCTGGAAAAATAGTTTATGTTGAAGAAACTCAAATTTCTAATCCTAGAGTATTAGTTGTTAGTAAGCATAATACTTGTGTTTTTAATGTGACGAATAATGATTCAATAAAAGTTTCTACTGGTGATTGGGTTTATTCAGGAGATTGTATTGCGAAGGATCTAGTTTCTGGTTATTCTGGTCGAGTTATTGCAATTCAAAATAATCAAGTTATTATTAGGCTAGGACAACCTTACTTGATTTCAGCTGGTTCTTTTTTACATATTAGTAACGAAAGTCTGATTAAAAGAGGAGAAAGTATTGCAACATTAATTTTTGATAGGTTTAAAACAGGAGATATTGTTCAAGGATTACCTAGAATTGAAGAGATTTTAGAAGCCAGGAAAAAAAATGAAACGTCTTTTAATCCTCATTTTATGCTGGAATCTAAATTTAATAGATATTTACAGCAAGGTTTGAGCATAAACAATTCTACTAGATTGAGTGTAATGGAAACCCAGCTATTTTTAGTAAGGGAAATTCAATTAGTTTATCAAGCTCAAGGAGTATATATTGCAGATAAGCATATAGAAGTAATTGTCAGACAAATGACCTCAAAAGTTAAAATAGAAAAAGGAGGGGATACAGAGTATTTACCAGGTGAAATTGTTGAGTTACAAAAAATAGAATCTTTGAATCAGTCTTTAGCTTTAATGAGTAAAACCCAAGCATCTTATACGCCTATTTTGTTAGGTATTACTAAAGCTTCTTTAAATACAGATAGTTTTATTTCTGCTGCTAGTTTTCAAGAAACTACTAAAATTTTAGCAGATGCAGCTATTGCTGGTAAATCAGACTGGTTAAAAGGCTTAAAGGAAAATGTTATTATTGGTAGACTAATTCCAGCAGGTACTGGTTTTAATACTTATTATTCTAAAAAAAAACATCAAGATATTTGTAATCATATTATTGGAACCAGAGTATCTACTATTGAAAAATCTGGACTATCTTCTTTAGCAGGACAAAATAGTTTTGAAGATATTATTGTTGATGATAGAGCTATTCGTAATTATTCTACGTTTAAAAATTAAAACAAGTTGTATTTTTATTGTGTATTATTAATTTGTCATAAACTTTTTATGTTATTATTGATAATAAACCAGTTGTATTTTTTTCCATTTATTAATAAGTTAAAAGTCAAATAATTTTTATTTATTTTTTATGTCGATAGTATCTTTAGAAGAATTGCTAGAAGCAGGTGTTCATTTTGGTCATCAATCTAGACGTTGGAATCCTAAAATGTTTCCTTATATTTATACAGAACGTAATGGTATACATATAATTGATCTTGTACAAACAGCCCAGTTATTGAATAATGCATATGAATTTATAAGAAATGCTTCAAAAGAAGGTAAAACTTTTTTGTTTTTAGGAACGAAAAGACAAGCAGCAGGAATAGTTGCTAAAGAAGCTACGAGATCTAATTCTTTTTATATTAATCAAAGATGGCTAGGTGGAATGCTTACTAACTGGATTACAATTAAGTCAAGAGTTCATAGATTAAATGAGTTAGAAGAAAAAGATAAAGAAGGTTTAATTGATGTTCTTCCTAAAAAAGAAGCTTCCATATTGCGCAAAGAGTTTAATAGACTCGATAAGCATTTACAAGGGATTAAAAGTATGCAAAAATTACCTGATTTTGTTGTTATCGTAGATCAAAAAAAAGAAACGACAGCTATTCAAGAATGCATTAAACTAAGAATTCCTACTATCTGTATGCTTGACACGAATTGTAATCCAGAAATAGTAGATGTACCTATACCAGCTAATGATGATGCCATTAGATCTATAAAATTAATTTTATCCAAAATATCTGATGCTATTTTAGAAGGACGATCTCTCAATAATTAAAATTTTGATATTGTTCATCTGTAATTTATATTTTTATTTATTTTTATTATTGAAAGTTTTTATGCAAAAAAAAATTTCTTCAGAAAGTATAAAAGAATTGCGAATTAAAACAGGTGCTGGGATGATGGATTGTAAAAAAGCTTTAGAAGCTTCAGAAGGTCAGATTGATGCAGCGATAGAAAGTTTAAGAAAAAAAGGTTTAGCTTCAGCTGACAAAAAATCTCATCGCATAGCTACAGAAGGTCTTGTTGAAAGTTATATTCATTCTGGTTCTAGAATTGGTGTTCTTGTTGAATTAAATTGTGAAACTGATTTTGTTGCTAGACAAACTGAATTCTCTATGTTAGCTAAAGATATTGCAATGCAGTTAGCTGCTTGTCAATTGGTTAATTATGTTTCGAAAGATGATATTCCTGAACAATTAGTTTTATATGAAACGAAAATAGAATCAGAAAAAGAAGATTTGAGTAAAAAAACGCTGCAAATAAAAGAGCAAATAATAAAAAATCGTGTGGAAAAAAGATTAAAAGAATTATGTTTAGTTGATCAACCTTTTATAAAAGATCCAACTATTACTGTCCAAGAATTAGTTAAACGACATATTGCTTTACTTGGAGAGAATATTAAAATTAGGCGTTTCGAACGATTTATTTTAGGAGAAGGATTAGAACATAAAAGTACAAATCTTACTCAAGAAATTTCTAATATGATACAAAATAAATAGTGTAATAAAAGAAAATGTGATGTTATATGAATATATAATATGAATTATGATAATTATAGTTATTTTTACTTTAATATATATTAGTAATACATATTAAAGAAATAAAAATTTATTAAAAATTACTTGATAAGTAGTATGTATAAAGGATATATTGAAAGTTTGCTATCGTTTATTTCGATTACGAGTGTAGAGGTTGGAAAACACTTGTACTGGAAAATAGGAAATTATTATGTTCATGGACAAGTGTTTATTGTATCTTGGATAGTAATATTAGCTTTACTAGTGTTATCTTTCATAGGAACTCAAAAACTTCATAGAATTCCGAGTAAGATGCAAAATTTTATGGAATTTGTTTTAGAGTTTTTACAAGATATTGCTAAAAATCAAATAGGTGAGTATGAGTATAGAACCTGGGTACCTTATATTTCTACTCTTTTTTTATTTATTTTAGGTAGTAATTGGGCTGGTGCTTTAGTTCCATGGAAGTTAATTCATTTGCCTGAAGGAGAATTAGCTGCACCTACAAATGATATAAATACTACTGTAGCTTTATCTTTATTAACTTCTATGGCATATTTTTACGCTGGTTTAAGTAAAAATGGTCTTTCTTATTTTTCAAGATATATTGAACCTACACCAATTTTATTACCAATTAATATTTTAGAAGATTTTACCAAGCCTTTATCTTTAAGTTTTCGTTTATTTGGCAATGTTCTTGCTGATGAATTAGTTGTTTCGGTATTTACACTGTTAATTCCTATTTTTATTCCATTGCCTGTAATGATCTTGGGTTTATTTGCAAGCTCTATTCAAGCGTTGATTTTTTCAACTTTATCTGCGGCTTATATTGGAGAAGCTTTGGAAGGACATGGTGATCACTAATAAGTGAAATAAAGTTTATGTGGTTTGATAATTTGTAATAATTAAACAATTTTTTCTAAAAATTTATTTATTATAATGAAATATGTTAATTTTCTATAGTCAATAAATAAGATATACTAGTTATGGATTCTATTATTTCAGCTGCATCTGTTTTAGCTGCAGGTCTAGCTGTTGGTCTAGCTGCTATTGGTCCAGGTATTGGTCAAGGAAGTGCTGCTGCTAATGCTGTAGAAGGTATTGCAAGACAACCAGAAGTCGAAGGTAAAATTAGAGGAACTCTTTTACTTAGTTTAGCATTCATGGAATCATTGACAATTTATGGGTTAGTTGTTGCATTGTCTTTATTATTTGCAAATCCTTATACAGGTTAATTTTTAATTATAGCTTAATTTTTTTACTTGAATTTTAAAATTATACGAAAGAACGAAGTGTTATACATAGACATTAATTAATAGTCTTTGTATTTCACTATTTACTAAAACAAAATAAATAATGAATGAACATATTAATATCATTAGTTAGTGAAATTTATGAAGCGGAATCAAAAGGAGGTTTATTTGATTTTAATGCAACTCTTCCGTTGATGGCATTACAATTCTTAGCATTAACTCTTATTTTAAATATTTTATTTTATAAACCAGTTACAAATATATTAGATAATAGGGAAGAATATATTCGGAATAGTTTAACCAGTGCTTCTGCATCTTTAATGAGAGCTAATGAATTAACAAAACAATATGAACTTGAATTAGCAGAGTCACGTAAAAATGCGCAAAATATAATAAAAAAAGCTCAAGAAGAATCTCAGCTTGTTGTATCTGAAAAAATTAAAGAAGCTCAACAAAATGCAGAAAATTTATTGTTAACAGCATATAATGATTTAAATGTTCAGAAAGATCAAGCATTAAAAAGTTTAGAAGTACAGGTTGATACTTTAAGTAATAAAATACAGTCAAAGCTACTTGATATTTAATGAAAAATCTTAAAAGTTATAAATTAGCTTGATAAATTAATAATAAAAAATGGAGTCGTAAGATTATGAGAATTTTTGAAATTATTAGTCAAGAACAACAAAATGGAAGAGTTAGTTTTAACTCAGATTTTTTGGAAGCTAATGTTTTCAATATTGTCCTTTTGTTGTCTGGTTTAATATACGTTTTAAGAAAATTTTTAGGATCTGTTCTAGATTCAAGAGAAAGTAAAGTCAAATTTGCAATTCGTGAATCAGAAGAACGTGTAGAACAAGCTAATATTAGACTCAAGGAAGCAGAAAAACAACTAGAACAGACGCAAATGATTATTAATCAAATTATACAAGAAGCAGAATCAACAGCAAGAAGAGTTCGTCAGTCTATATTAGATCAAGGTAAGTTAGATATAGACAAATTAACCGCTTCAAGTAAAGCAAGTATAAAATCAGCAGAAAATCAAGTTAGATTGCAAATTCAACAACAAGTTGCTTCTTTAGCAATAAAAAAAGTTCAAACAATTTTGCAAAGTCAAATGACTCCTGTAATGCAAGCTAAAATAATAGATAATAGTATTTTGCAGCTTAAGGGTAGAGTTAATATATGAGTAATCAAAATATTATAAGTAAAATAACTACTCCATATGCTGAAGCTTTATTAGAGATTTCTCAGAATGCAAATCTATTACAAGAAACAAATAAAAATTTATCTTCTATTTCTGTAATTTTATCACAATCTAAAGACTTAAGATTATTATTATTAAACCCTCTCATTAATATCTCAGTTAAAAAACAGATATTGGAGACACTCTTTATGGATAAAGTTAACAAATTTGTATTAAATTTTTTATTTGTTTTAGTCGATAAACGTAGAATTGTTTTTTTAAGTGAAATTATAGAAAAGTATTTAGAATTAGTTTATAAATTAGAATCTATTACAGTTGCAGAATTATCATCCGCAGTTGACTTGAGTGAAAATCAACAAAAAGATTTAATAGAAAAGATAAAATTAATTACCTGCAGTACAAATGTTAAATTAATAACAAATACAGATCCTGCTTTAATTGGTGGGTTCAGAGTAAAAATAGGATCTAAAGTAATCGATACTAGTTTAGCTGGAAAGTTAAAAAGCATGTCTTTATATTTAAAAACAAACTAAAAGAATTCGTTTATATTCGCAAATAAAAAATTAATAAAGCATAACATTATATGGTAAATATTAGACCAGACGAAATAAGTAACATTATACGTGAGCAAATAGATAAATATGATCAAGAATTACAAATAGCTAATGTTGGTACTGTGTTGCAAGTTAGTGATGGAATAGCTCGTGTTTATGGATTAGATGAAGTAATGGCAGGAGAATTACTACAGTTTGAGGATCAAGATCAAACGGTAGGTATAGCTCTTAACTTAGAAAGTGACAATGTTGGTGTTGTATTAATGGGCGATGGCCGTAATATATTAGAAGGTAGTTCTGTTAAATCTACCGGTCAAATAGCACAAATACCTGTTGGAGACAACTTTTTAGGCCGTGTAGTTAATCCTTTAGCAAAACCTATTGATGGTAAAGGTATACCTGATTCGATAGAAACTAGATTAATAGAATCTTATGCGCCTGGGATTATTGGCAGACAATCAGTTTGTGAACCATTGCAAACTGGAATAACTGCTATCGATGCTATGATTCCTATTGGTAGAGGGCAAAGAGAACTTATTATTGGCGACAGGCAAACAGGTAAAACAGCTGTTGCTTTAGACACGATTATTAATCAAAAAGGACAAGATGTTATTTGTATTTATGTAGCTATAGGTCAAAAAGCATCTTCTGTGGCTCAAGTGGTATCAACTTTAGAAGATAAAGGCGCTTTAGAATATACTATTATCGTTGCGGCTAATGCTGATGATCCTGCTACTTTACAGTATATTGCGCCATATACAGGAGCTTCCTTAGCTGAATATTTTATGTATAACGGTAATGCTACTTTAGTAATATATGATGATTTAACCAAACAAGCTCAAGCATATCGTCAAATGTCCTTACTTCTTCGCCGTCCACCTGGCAGAGAAGCTTATCCTGGAGATGTTTTTTATTTGCATTCTAGGCTTTTAGAAAGGGCAGCCAAGTTAAATGATGAGTTAGGTGGTGGTAGTATGACAGCTTTACCTATTATAGAAACTCAAGCTGGGGATGTTTCTGCATATATTCCGACCAATGTTATTTCTATCACAGATGGTCAAATTTTTCTTTCTGGGGATTTATTTAATTCAGGTATCAGACCAGCAATTAATGTCGGTATTTCAGTTTCTCGAGTAGGGTCTGCAGCTCAAATTAAAGCTATGAAACAAGTTGCGGGTAAATTAAAACTAGAACTAGCACAATTTGCTGAATTAGAAGCATTTTCTCAATTTGCATCTGATTTAGATAAAACTACGCAAAATCAATTGGCTCGAGGTCAAAGATTAAGAGAAATTTTGAAGCAAGCTCAAAATTCTCCTTTACTAGTACAAGATCAAATTGCTATGATTTATGCTGGTGTAAATGGTTATCTTGATAATATTGAATTGTCTCAAGTTAACGATTTTATAACTGCTCTAAGAGAAGATTTACGTAATTCAAAGCCAGAGTTTGGTGAAAGTATTCGTAACAGTAAAAAACTAAGCTCTGAATCAGAAGAATTGTTAAAACAAGCTATACAAGATGTAAAACAAGCTTTTTCAATGTAAAATTTGTATTTTTATTATTTATTTACGTATTTCATATCGCTTAGGATAAAAATTATCCTAAGTAAAATATTAAGCAATTTTAGATATTATACAATATTCATAATTTGTTTGAATATATTATATTCATTTTCTTTGAATATAGTCATATCCATATTTTTCTATTTGTGATGCTGTACTTGCATCCCCTGTATATATTATTTTTCCATTATTCATTATGTGAACATAATCAGGTTTAATATAATCTAACAGTTTTTGATAATGTGTTATTAATAATATAGCATTGTTTTTATTTATTAAAGATTTTATCTGTTTAGCTATACTTTTTAATGCGTCTACGTCTAAACCTGAGTCAATTTCGTCTAGTATTGAGAGTTGATTATTTAGTAGTGACATTTGAAGTATTTCATTTTTCTTCTTTTCTCCACCAGAAAATCCTTCATTAACATTTCTATTGAGAAAAATAGGATCCATGTCAATTGTTTTTAGTTTTTTGTTAATTAGCTCGAAAAAAGATAATGGATCAATTTCTTGTTCATTTTTTGTTTTTTGTTTTGTATTGTATGCTAATCTCAGAAAATCAATATTATTTACTCCTGGTATTTCTATAGGATACTGAAAAGCTAAAAAGATTCCTTTGTGGGATCTTTTATCAGGCTCTTCATCTGTAATGTCTTGATGATTAAAAAGAATATTTCCTTGAGTAATTTTATAATTTGGATGTCCAGCTATTACTTTTGCTAGTGTGCTTTTCCCAGAGCCGTTTTTGCCCATAATAGCATGTATTTTACCTTTGTTGATTGATAAATTTAATCCATCTATAATTAACTTATCTTTGGTATAAACATGTAAATTTTTTATTGTTAAAATATTATTTTCAATCATAAATTATTTATTAATTAACCTATTGTACCTTCTAATTTTAAATTAAGCAAACGATCAGCTTCTGTTGCAAATTCCATTGGTAATTCATTTAAAATTTCTTTGCAAAAACCATTAATCATTAAGCTAATGGCTTGTTCTACATTAATTCCTCTTTGTAAAAAATAAAAAATTTGCTCTTCTCCTATTTTTGAAGTAGATGCTTCATGTTCTACTTTTGAAAAAGGATTTTTTACTTGTATATAAGGAAAAGTATTAGCTTTGGCTTTATTTCCAATTATTAAAGAATCACATTGCGAATAGTTTTTAGCATAACTTGATTTTGGCCCCATTTTTACTAATCCGCGATAACTATTTTCTGAACGGCCTGCAGATATACCTTTTGATAAAATTCTACTACTTGTATATTCGCCAATATGTATCATTTTACTTCCTGTATCAGCTTGCTGATAATGATTAGTTAAAGCAATAGAAGAAAACGTACCTATGGAATTTTTTCCTAATAAAATACAGCTAGGATATTTCCAAGTTATGGCTGACCCCGTTTCTACTTGTGTCCATAAAATTTTAGAATTATTTCCTACGCATATGCCTCTTTTAGTTACAAAATTATATATACCACCTTCTCCTTGTTCATTTCCAGAATACCAGTTTTGTACTGTAGAGTACTTTATTGTTGCATTTTCTAGAGCAACTAATTCTACAACTGCTGCATGTAATTGATTGCTATCAAATTGAGGAGCTGTACAGCCTTCTAAATAGCTAACATAACTGTTGGCATCAGCGATTATTAAAGTTCGTTCAAATTGTCCTGCCTCTTTATTATTAATACGAAAATAAGTAGATAGTTCGAGTGGACAATGTGTATTAGGAGGAATATAACAAAATGATCCATCGCTAAATGTTGCTGAATTCAATGCTGCATAAAAATTATCTCCAATTGGTACAACCGATCCTAAATATTTTTTTATTAAATTAGGATATAATCTTATAGCTTCACTAATAGAACAAAATATTACACCAGATTGAGCAAGTTCTTTTTTAAAAGTTGTCGTAATAGAAATACTATCGAATACAGCATCAACTGCAACATTAGTTAATTTTTTCTGTTCGCTTAAAGATATACCCAGTTTTTCAAATGTTTTTAATATTTCTGGATCAACTTCATTTAAATTATTAATTTGTTTTTTATATTTAGGAACAGAATAATATATAATATCATTGTAATCAATTTTTTGGTAAAACAATTTACTCCACTTAGGTTCTTCCATCTGTATCCACTTTTTATATGCTTTAATTCTAAACTCTGTTAAGTAAGATGGTTCATTTTTATATTCTGAAATTTTTTTTACGACATTTTTGTTCAATCCTTTTGGAAAGTATTCAGAATCAATTTTTGTATGAAAACCATATTCATATGGCTTATTTATGACTGTATTTAAATAAGTCATTGAATCATCGGATGAATTTTTCTGACACATATTTACTCGTTAATATTAAAAAATTGTGTTGTTTACTACTATATTATATAATATTTATCAAGTATGTAAAATTTTTAAAATTTAAGTTTCTAATCCATAAATTAGATGCAAATAAATTTATCTTTTCTATTATGTTGGCTAAATATACGAAAATGATCATATAATATAATTGATGAATTTTAAATATATTTTTTATTTGTATAGTATTAAACTTTAAATTTATTGAAGTATTAAGTTTATTTATATCATCAAAAAAAATATGTAGTAATTGAAAACAAAAAGATATAACTAAAAGATAAGATTTATAGTTAATATTTGCACATTTACATATTTTTTTGATCAAATACATAAAACTGTTCGTAATCTGTTGAATCTTTGTAGCAGTGAATAATATTTTTAAATAAATTATAGAAATAATATTAAAAAAAAAAAGTTTTTCGATATACTTAGGTAAAAGCAGTGTATAATATTTAAATTGTACTAATGGAATAACTTTTAAATTCTCTTTCAATGAAAAAAATTTTATAAAATATGGAAAATAAATTTTTTTATTACAGATATTAGTTAGATGTGTGTTATTAATACTAGTAAAATATACTAAACTTATTATGTAAGATAATATAAAAATATGTATTGATCCTAATATATAATTTCTTACTATTGAATTTGTAAAGAAGACTGATAGAATTATCAAAAAAAATATAAAAAAAATATATAAATTTGTATAATATTTTATTAAATGAAAGTAAGGCAAAAAAAATATTATAAAAAATACCATAGATATTTTGATTTTAGAGTCAATTTGATGTAAAAATGTTTTTGGAGAAAAAAAGTATTTGTGATAATATAAAAAAAACATATATATTTAAAGTTTTGTTATTAAGTGTATGATAACAAGGAGTTAATATTAAAGTATAATATAAAAAAACAAAGGGTAGATGGTGAAATTGGTAGACACATCACATTCAAAATGTGACAACTTTAGTTATGAGGGTTCAAGTCCCTCTCTACCCATTTTTTATATCGTATTCACATGTCATTATACTTTGTAATAAATGAAATTATGTTAAGGATGAAAAGATATGAGTTTATTAGTTATTGGTGGAACTGGTACTTTAGGAAGACAATTAGTTAGAAAAGCTTTAAATGAAGGTTTTCAAGTAAAATGTTTAGTTAGAAATTTTCGAAAAGCATCTTTTCTTAAAGAATGGGGAGCAGAATTAGTATATGGAGATTTAACTATACCAGAAACAATACCACTGTCTTTATATGGTGTGACTGCAATTATTGATGCTTCAACTACTAGATCCAGTAATTTTTATACTATTCATAAAGTAGATTTAGAAGCAAAAAGTATTCTACTTGAATCAGCTATTAAAGCAAAAGTTAGTAGATATATATTTTTTTCTATTCTAGATAGTTATAATTATAAAAATATTCCTTTAATTAAACTAAAGTTATTAATTGAGAATCAGTTGCAAAATTCTCCTATAGATTATACTATTTTTTATTTATCTGGCTTTTTTCAAGGTTTAATCCCGCAATATGCGGTACCTATTTTAGATCAAAATTCTGTATGGATTACTCTGGAAAATGCTGGAGTATGTTATATAAGCACTCAAGATATAGCAAACCTTACTATAAAAAGTTTATCTATTGATCAATTTCAAAATAAAAAGTTGCCTATGATTGGAAATAAATCATGGACTTCTAAAGAAATAATTCAACTTTGTGAAAAAATTTCTGGCAAATCAGCTAAAATCACTAAAATACCTATTGATTTATTAAAAATCATAAGAATTATAACAAGATTTTTTCAATGGACGTGGAGTATTTCCGAAAAATTATCTTTTATAGAAGTATTGTCTAGTAACATAAATTCAAGTATTTCAATGAAAGAAATTTTATATATTTTGAGAGTAGAATATAATAATATTGAATCTTTAGAACAATATTTTCAAGAATATTTTCAGAGAATAATGAAAAAGATTAAAGAATTAAGTTATAATTTAGATTATACTAAAGATACAAATGATTTAGATTTTTAAAATATATAATAACTTTTTTATTAATATTACTATTAACTAAGACGAATCCTTTTTGTCATTTTTTATAATTCATAGCCAATATGAAAAATTTTGTATATTATATTAATAATTAATAAAATCATTTATTGTTCTGAGCTAAGGATAAAAAAAATGTTAACTTTAAAAATTTTAGTCTATACGACAGTTATTTTTTTTATTTCTTTATTCTTTTTCGGTTTTTTGTCGAACGATCCTTCGCGAAATCCCAATAGAAAAGATTTAGAATAATTTATTCAAAAATAAATGTAGTTTAGAAAAAACTTTATTTTTAGTAGCATTTATAAATGCTACTATTTGTATTTACTATTTTAATCTTATATAAGAAGTAACGCTTATTGCTATATACTGATTAGTATCTAAATTTTTCAAATTTCCTATACATATTTTCAAGTTTTTATTTGTAGAATATAAATATTCTTCATAGAGTAAATTTTGATTAACTACATTCCAACAAATTTTAATTAAAGTCTTTGTTATAAAATGATAATTAATTGCTACATGAGTACTTTTTTTTATATTAGCTAAAATCAAATTTGTGTATTTAAGACATCTTATAGTATTAGTAAAAGATTCATTCTTATTGAATAAATCTAAATTATAATTATAACATAAATTAGTTTTATTTAGTATAGAATATTTATTGTTTGTTAACAAAATTTTTGTTGTATGATTATACTTTTTTTGCATTTTTTTATCTAATAAATATATATTTTTTTGAGATAACCATTCTCCTACAAAATCTTGAAAAAAATTTTTTAAATTTAGTTGCATATTTTAAATAAGTTAAATTACTTAATTGTTAAATTAATTCTTCACTCTATTTTTTGCTTTAAGAAATATTAAATTATATTCTTTTGCTATATTATATTTTACTTAATAAATAATAGTTGATATTTGTATTATGAAATACTGGAATTTAAAAAAAATTAATCAATTAGCATTTGAAAAAACAGGAATTATTCCTCGTTCTATGAGCAAACTTTTTGAAAAATTTAAACAAGAATTAAACCCCAATGCAGAAGATGAAGCACTAGAAGAATTTAAAGTTGCCAGATATCAGACACTAGCTTCTATAAAATACGTTATAGTTTTACTTATTACACCTATTTTGATGAATCAAATATCTAAAACAATTATTTTAGATCCTTTAATTAATTATATTTGGAATAAAAACAGCCCCTACATTTTTATAAATCATTCTCAAGAAGAACGAGCTTTTGCAGAATTGCAGCGTTTTGAAGAAAAACTTCATTTTGAAATATTGATAGGAAAATCAAAAATATCAACAGAGGTTATAGAACAAAAAATGTCTGAAAAAGCTTTGGAAATTGCAGCTATTTATTCTAATGAAAGTGCTAATGCAATAAAAAATATTTTAGCTGATATAACGTCAATGGTTATCTTTATTTCCATCTTAATTATAAATAAAAGACAATTTTCTATTCTTCAATCATTTATTAATGAATCTATTTACGGTTTAAGCGATACAGCTAAAGCTTTTCTAATTATCTTATTTACAGATATATTTGTTGGTTTTCATTCACCTCATGGTTGGGAAATAATTATAGAAGCTATTTTAAGACATTTTGGTCTACCAGAAAGTAGAGATTTTATTTTTATTTTTATTTCAACGTTTCCTGTAATTTTAGATACAATTTTTAAGTATTGGATTTTTAGATATCTTAATAAAATTTCTCCTTCAGCAGTAGCCACTTATCATAATATGAATGAATAATTTATAACTTGCTTTTATTATAAATAATTATATATAATAAAGCCATAGAATTATTATTAAGCATCTGTGGCCGAGAGGCTGAAGGCAGCGGACTCATGTGTGATCTGTTTTTAGGTGTTAAAGGTTCAGAATATAAATATTCAAAATACTTTAGCTAACTAAAGACTAAATTTATTTAGTTAACTATATTTTTTATGTTAGTGAAATTCTAACTATTTTAAATCATGAATAAATTCTTTTGGTTAATTTAGAAATATGATAGCCTCATATAGTTTTAAATCAAGCAGACCAAATGAAAAATTGATAAGGCTAGGAAAACAAACCTTCGCAAGACGTATTAACTAAAAGTTATTAAATAACTTTCAGCCCAGAAGCTTGGTTATTATGAGTTAACTTAAGTATGATTTTTCAAAGAGGCAGTTAATATATAGAATGGAGCCTAAATCAAGTTAATTATAAAAAATATGGAACAGAGTAACTAAATAGCAATTTTGTTATTACATTATTATTAATGTAAATGATAAGAGTAAAGAGGCAATACAAGCTATTTAGTAAGAAACAGTAAAAAGCTTATATATTCATGAAGCTAACGTACTGTATTTATCGAAATATAGAAAAAAATAGTTTATAAAAATGATTTATGTAGTCTAAAATATATTTTTTTATTTAAAATTATAAGATTGAATACTTATTTTTTGACATCTTGCAGTAATTGGACAAATTTACCTTGGAAACATATTCGTCTTAGAATATCTATGATACAAAAACAAATTTATTTAGCATCTCAAAAATATAATTTAGTTCTTGTTCATAAATTGCAGAAATATTTATTAAATTGTAATGAAGCTAAAATAATATCGATCAATCAAGTATTAAAAGATATGTATCTGTATTATTTTTTTTATAATAAAGAACAATATTTATTTGAACATTCTTTTAAATTTTTTATTTGTGAGTATTTTTTTAATTATCAAAAAATAAAAAAAACAAAAAAAGTTTTGCAAAATATTCATCAACATTTATTCTCGTTATGTATTCAACCTGAATGGCAAGCTAAATGTCCAAAATATTTAATAACTTATTTTAATAATGATAATATTCATGTAAAATTATTTAAAGATGTAAATAAATATAACAAAAGTCAGATTAATAAAAACTTATTTTATAAAAGCTATATAATAAAAAAATTAAAATCTTTTAGATATATTAATGAATCTATCAAACAATGGTTACAACATGGTTTTTATTTCAGTTTAAATAATATTTTTAACTTAAAATCAAAAGAATTGTATAAACAAATAAGTTTTAGTTTTGACAGTTTTTATTATTTATTACTAAAAATTATAAATATAGATACTTTATGGTATTTTTTCTTTTTATTAAATACAGCAAATTTTTATCAATTTAACTACAATATTAAAAAAAAATTTTCTTTTAAAACATCTGATTTAAGTAAAATTAAGTTTTTTACAAATGCAATAAAAAATTTGCTCTATAGAAAAAATTATTTAGATCACTTAAAAATAAATACTAATATAAAAAAGCATGATTTATTATGTAAGATTAGTAAACGTATAAAAACCATTTATAATTATTGCTTCCAAATGATCAATTTAGTTTGGATTCAATCAATGTATAAATTAGTCAATATACTATTGTACTATTGGTTGAAAAAAATAGATTTCACTAGTTTTTATAAATTATACAAAATACAAATAAAACAAAAAATATATTTTATTAATTTTTACATATATTCTTGTAATATTAAAAAATATTATGTGTATTTATTTTGATAAATTGTTTTTATTCTATCTAGAGATAAGTAGTAGCCGTATGAAATGAAAGTTTCAAGTACGGTTTTGTATGAGGGATTTTAATAAAAATCTACTCTTCTAATCCGCCATCTTTTTAGGACAACGCTGGTTCGAATCCAGCCAGATGCATTTTACAAAAGTTTTATTATTAATTTTTCATTCAAGCGGGTAGCGGGAATCGAACCCGCATCATTAGCTTGGAAGGCTAAGGTTTTACCACTAAACTATACCCGCTTTTTTATTTAACAATAGTATAAAATAATAATATCATATATTTTATATATTGTGCTATTTATTTTATATTCCTTCTATATTAACATTAATGAATTTAGCTATTTCTTTTGCTTTCTTTTCAATTTCTTCTAAAGTGATAGGTTCTCCGATTTTAGTTAAAGGAATTTCTCTTTTATCTTTTGTTTTCAAATAAATTTCTCGCTTAGGGGATAAGCCTTCTTCTATGTGAATTTTTATAGAATTTATATCTTTGATATTGTATTCTAGTTTTAAAAACCTGTTTTTGCCAGGAAATCCTAATCTGAAAATAGTTACTCTTCCTTCATTATTATTAAATTCATTATATCCACTTCCAACATCTAAAAAAATTGTATACCATAAAAATAAACTAATTAATATGCCTGTAGTACCATAAAATGTCATTATTGCGCCTTGAGGCAAAAACAGTAAGTTGTTATCAGTAATAAAATTAATAAGTGCACGATGAAAATAGCTTGATATACCAACCAAGAAAAAACTAACACTACCTAGAAAAACAATCGTAGCCCACCAATAATTGCTGAATCTACGAGAACCTAAAATTTGATCTTTTTTTATATTTTCCATAACTTTTTCTATTTCATAAATATATTGATATGTATAATATTAAAAATTTAGTAGCAGTAAACAAAAAATATAATGTTTGTTATTTACTGCTATTTAATTTTATTTTAAATTAATTTTATAAATTGTAAACCAAAATATAAACTTACTGCTAAAGTAATAAATAAACAAACAAATATTAAGTAACTAATAATTATTGACATTTTATAATTCCCTTTCTTCTTTATATTACAGAATAGTTAACATTTTTATATATATTTTAAATCATTTGTTAGTATAAAATAGTATAACAATAAATAAATTATTCTTCTGGGAAAACAGATTTATGGCTAATTTTATCACTCCTTATAACAACGATCCATTTGTAGGAAATTTATCTACACCGGTAAGTACATCTAGTTTTACTAAAGGTTTACTTAGTAATTTACCGGCTTATAGGAGAGGATTATCTCCTTTATTAAGAGGGCTAGAAATTGGTATGGCTCATGGATATTTTTTAGTGGGCCCGTTTGATAAACTAGGTCCTTTGAGAAATACAGATGTCGCTTTACTATCAGGATTTTTATCAGCTGTTGGTTTAATTATTATTCTTACAACATGTTTGTCAATGTATGGTAGCGTATCTTTTAGTTCTAATAAAGAAGATTCAAAAGATGTTCTACAAACTTCTAGCGGTTGGAGTCAATTTACCGCTGGCTTTTTAGTTGGTGCCGTAGGAGGATCTGGATTTGCTTATTTATTATTAGCCAATATTCCAATTATTCAGAATTTAGGACTATCTTAATGTTTGGCTTTTGTAAATTTATTGATTTTTACTTAAATAAAAGCTAGTAAAGGGACTTGAACCCATAACCGGCTGATTACAAATCAGCTGCTCTACCAATTGAGCTACACTAGCTTAAATATATTATATTATATTATTCACTAAATATAGTCCTTAAATATTTTAAGGACAAAGTTTTTTTTAATTTATTTTTATATATATTATATATATTTAATTTTTATTATTTATATCTATACTTAAAATTTTACTATTACAATCTGTATAATAATCAATTGTTTCATCTAAGCATACAAATGACCATCCAGTAGGTATATCTACATCACAATCATATGTACTTAAACTGTCATTTGTACAATTATAATTCTCATATTGATTTTCATACATGTTTTTTAAATTAGATTTCATTTTGCAATAATCCTTATTTGAAATAATCCATTACTCTTTAAATCTTTAACAATTTTAGTCTTATAGATATTTTAGCATAAGTAATTCTTCTTGTCACTATAAAAATATTAAAAAATTTATAAATCAACTTTGTAAAATGATTTAATTGCTTTAGTAGAAATTTTTTTCCTTATCCAACAACCTTTTGCTCTAGACCAAATTTTTTTTCGTTGTAAGTTAATATTTTGTTTTTTCTTAGTTTTAACATGTGAATGCGAAACAGAGTAACCATTATTAGCCTTTTTACCAGATATTTGACAAACTCTAGACATATAATTAAATTTGAACTTCCTTGTATTTTAAAATTTTACTTCTTTCATTAAATATATTTCATCAAGGTATTTACTAAAGTGGACTTAGGAACAGCACCTATTACAGTATCTACTTTTATACCTTCTTTAAAAATCATTACTGTAGGTATACTTCTTATACCGTATTCAGTAGCTATCACAGGATTTTGATCAGTATTAAGTTTGACAACTTTTACTAAATGCTTATATTCGTGTGCTATTTCATCAATTACAGGTGCAATGAGTCTACAAGGTCCACACCAAGATGCCCAAAAATCAACTAAAACAGGGTATTTAGATTTTATAACTTCTTTTTCAAAAGAAGAATCTACGACTTGTAATACAGACAAAATATACTTCTCCAATATTTTTTCCTTGCTAAATAAATATTATCATAAAAATTAGACAAAGAAGTCTTTTATAAAAACTTTGGTATTGAAGTAAACTAAATATTAAAAAAAATTATCACTTTAATAAATAACATTGCAATTATTTGATTGATATATAATGATAAATTTATTTATAAAGCTAGCTTGTTACAGTTGTTGTAATATTGTTGTAAAATAATATCATTTTTTAATATAGCCTGCTTTATATATTGTATAAAATAATACTGCCTTAAATTCAAGGAGGAACAAATGTCTAATTCTGTTGAAGAACGGACAAGGATTAAAAACGAACGTTATGAATCTGGTGTAATACCATATGCAAAAATGGGATATTGGGATCCTAATTATGTAACAAAAGAAACAGATATATTAGCTTTGTTTCGAGTTAGTCCACAGCCAGGAGTAGATCCAGTGGAAGCTTCTGCTGCAGTAGCAGGAGAATCTTCTACCGCTACATGGACGGTTGTATGGACAGATTTATTAACAGCATGTGATTTATATCGTGCAAAAGCTTATAAAGTAGATGCTGTACCAAACACATCTGATCAGTATTTTGCATATATTGCATATGATATAGATTTATTTGAAGAAGGCTCTATTGCAAACCTAACAGCTTCTATTATTGGAAATGTATTTGGATTTAAGGCAGTTAAAGCTTTAAGACTTGAAGATATGCGAATACCAGTCGCTTATCTAAAAACTTTCCAGGGACCTGCAACAGGAATAATTGTAGAACGTGAGCGTATGGATAAATTTGGTCGTCCGTTTTTAGGTGCCACTGTTAAACCTAAATTAGGATTATCGGGTAAAAACTATGGTAGAGTAGTTTACGAAGGCTTAAAAGGTGGACTAGATTTTCTAAAAGATGATGAAAATATTAATTCTCAACCTTTTATGCGCTGGAAAGAAAGATTCCTATATTCAATGGAAGCTGTTAATCGTTCAATAGCTGCAACTGGAGAAGTTAAAGGTCACTATATGAATGTAACAGCTGCAACAATGGATGAGATGCTTGAAAGAGCTGAATTTGCTAAACAACTAGGTACAGTCATTATTATGATTGACTTAGTTATTGGATATACAGCTATTCAAACAATGGGAGTTTGGGCTCGTAAAAATGATATGATTTTACATTTACATCGTGCTGGTAACTCAACTTATTCTCGTCAAAAAATTCATGGAATGAACTTCCGCGTTATATGTAAATGGATGCGTATGGCAGGAGTTGATCATATTCATGCTGGTACTGTTGTGGGAAAACTAGAAGGTGATCCTTTAATGATTAGAGGCTTTTATAATACTTTATTAGAATCTCATCTAGATATTAATTTACCTCAAGGTATTTTCTTCAAACAAGATTGGGCATCTTTGCGTAAAGTAACTCCAGTTGCATCAGGTGGTATTCATTGTGGTCAAATGCATCAGTTATTAGACTATCTTGGTAACGATGTTGTACTTCAATTTGGAGGAGGTACTATCGGTCATCCTGATGGTATACAAGCAGGAGCAACAGCAAATAGAGTAGCTTTAGAAGCAATGGTTATAGCAAGAAATGAAGGTCGTGATTATGTTGCAGAAGGACCACAAATCTTACGTGATGCAGCAAAAACATGTGGGCCTTTACAAACAGCATTGGATCTATGGAAAGATATAACGTTTAACTATACTTCTACAGATACAGCAGACTTTGTAGAAACTCCAACAGCTAATGTTTAAATAAAAAATTTTCTTCACTAGTATTTTTTAATTATTTGTATGTATACAAATAATTTAAATCTTTTATATACAGATCAATTCTCATAAGGAGTGAATAGTGAGACTAACACAAGGAACTTTTTCCTTTTTACCAGACTTAACTGATGAACAAATCAAAAAACAAATTGACTACGCAATTTCTCAAAATTGGGCAGTAAATATTGAATATACAGAAGATCCGCATCCTAGAAATAGCTATTGGGAATTATGGGGATTACCATTATTTGATATTAGTGATGCAGCAACATTGATGTATGAAATTAATAGTTGCCGTCAACAACATTCAAATGTATATATTAAAGTAAATGCTTTTGATAATACAAGAGGTGTAGAAAGTTGTGTATTATCTTTTATTATCAATAGACCTTCTTACGAACCAGGTTTTGAATTAGTAAGATCTGAAGATATTAGTAGAAATCAAAAATACACTTTCCGTAGTTATGCAACAGAGAAACCTGAAGGCTCTAGATACTAAATCAATCTATCAACTTAGGTTTTAAGTTAATAATTACAATTATTTGTTATAAAGAATATAATATTAAATAATATTATATTCTATGACTAAGTTCTATTAGCTATAAATAAAATGCTCAATATTTATGAATAAAAATTACTCTGATGATACTCTTGTAAATTTACAAGAAGAATATGATAAAACGAAAATTCAGGAAGTGATAGATGAGTTAGACCAAGAATTAATAGGATTAAAACCTGTTAAAACTAGAATAAAAGAAATAGCTGCTTTATTATTAATTGATAGATTAAGAAACCAATTAGACTTAATTTCTGGCAGCCCTGGTTTACACATGTCTTTCACTGGTAGTCCTGGCACAGGTAAAACAACTGTAGCTATGAAAATGGCAGATATTTTACATAGACTAGGATACATAAAAAAAGGACACTTATTAACGGTTACTCGTGATGATTTAGTTGGTCAGTATATTGGTCATACAGCACCAAAAACTAAAGAGATTCTTAAGCAAGCAATGGGTGGTGTCTTATTTATTGATGAAGCTTATTATTTATATAAGCCAGATAATGAAAGAGATTACGGAGCAGAAGCAATTGAAATTTTATTACAAGTAATGGAAAATCAAAGAGATGATTTAGTCGTAATTTTTGCAGGATATAAAAATAAAATGGACAAATTTTATGAATCTAATCCTGGCTTGTCTTCTAGAGTTAGTAATCATGTAGATTTTCCTGATTATACGGCAGAAGAATTACTGAAAATAGCTAAATTAATGCTAGAAGAACAGCAATATAAATTTGCTCCTGAAGCTGATGAAGTATTATTAGAATATGCGGAAAGACGCATGAAGCAACCTCATTTTGCTAACGCAAGAAGCATTAGAAATGCTCTTGACAGAGCAAGAATGAGACAAGCTAATAGAATATTTATTAGTGGAGATAAAATATTAACAAAAAAAGACCTAGTTACTATTGAATCAGAAGATATTCTAAAAAGTCGATTGTTCACACAAGATGAATAATTACTCTATAAACTTCTTGACAAATAATATCAAAATTAGATAGATTACTTAAAAAGCATTAAAAAAACATAAGATTTAATTAAGGCGGTATAGCCAAGCGGTAAGGCCGAGGATTGCAAATTCTTTATCCCCAGTTCAAATCTGGGTACCGCCTGAGACATAAAATAATCCTTTTTTGTAAGTAGAGGGGATGTGGTGGAATGGTAGACACAACAGACTTAAAATCTGTTGATCTTTTATTGATCGTGAGGGTTCAAGTCCCTCCATCCCCATTGATTTCATCTAAAAATTAAAATATATTATAATAACTAATAATGGGATATAAAAATTTATTCTTTTAAATTATGTGTATATGTATAAATTGTCGTCATATTTACAATTGCAAAATTTATCATTTCATAGAAGAACAACATTGTAACATCTTTAAAAAAAAAACAGACTCTCTATTTATACCTCAAAAAACAATAATTAATATTAATTTACATAGACAAATTAATAATATTACGATAGATTGGGACTTAGTAGAATGCTTATCTTTTATAGAAAAACCTGGGCATTGGTTAAATTGATTTTGTATAACACGACAGCCAAATTAATTTTTTTAGCTATACAAATATGAATAATCATGGCTCAAGTTATTTTTTAAAAACTCTGTATTTACACTGGATTCTCTTACTAAAGATATTTTTCCTGTTCTAGCGATTTGAATAATTTCACTTTGTTTTAGCAATTGTTGGATAGCAAAAATTTTTCCTGGGTCACCAGTGACTTCTAGAATTAAAAATTTCTCAGAAATATCTACAACTTTTGCTCTGAAAATGTTAGCTATTTCCAAAATACTGGATCTATTGGACTTAACAGCTTGTATCTTTATCAATATTAATTCTCTTTCAACACAAGGTATAGTAGTAACATTTTGAACATGTAAAACACTAATTAACTTATACAATTGCTTAATAAGCTGTTCTATTGTACGATTATCACCTCTAACAACCATTGTAATTCTAGAAATCCCTATCTTTTCTGCAGGACCCACAGCTAAACTATCTATATTAAATCCTCGTCTAGCAAATAAATTAGATATTCTAGATAAAACGCCTGATTCATCTTGAACAAGAACAGAAAGTGTGTGCTTCATATATAATAGATAAAAAATATTTTAATGATATCATGTAATTTTAATGTTATAATAATTTACATGTATTTACCAATATTTTAGAATAAATTAGGATAATTACATAACATGATAATTGAGTAAAAAACTATAGCATTGAAAAAAAAATATAACGAACAAGAACATATTATTAACGATCAAATAAAATATCCTACAATACGTTTGATAGACGTATTAGGAGAACAATTAGGTATATTTTCTTCAAATGAAGCACTAGATATAGCTTTAAACAAAGGATTAGATTTAGTAGTTATTAGCGATAAATCAGAACCTCCTGTTTGTAAAATAGTAGATTACGGAAAATATAAATTTGCTCAAGAAAAAAAGGCTAAAGAAGCCAAAAAAAAACAACACAGTGCTTCGATAAAAGAGGTAAAAATGAGATATAAGATCGAAGAACACGATTATAAAGTAAGGCTGAATCAAGCATTAAGATTTTTACAAGCAGGTGATAAAGTAAAAACAACTATTGTTTTTAGAGGCAGAGAAATACAGCATTTTAATTTAGCTATTCAATTATTAACTAAAATGGCAAAAGATTTAAAACATTTATCTGAGATACAACAAGCTCCAATGAAAGATGGAAAAAACGTGACAATGATTTTATCTCCACAAAAAAAATCATAAATTTCTTTATCATAACTATATAAAATATACATATAAATTCACAAGGAAATATAATTATGTCTCGTTATAAAGGTCCAAAATTAAAAATATTAAGAAGATTAGGCGATTTACCTGGACTTACTCAAAAAAAATCAAAAAAAACGTTTCCACCTGGAGAACATGGTCAAGAATCACGGAAACCATCAGAATATGCATTAAGATTAGAAGAAAAACAAAAATTAAGATTTAATTATGGATTAAGTGAAAAACAATTATTAAAAAATATCAAATTAGCCAAAAAGGTTCCAGCATCAACAGGCATTGTTTTATTACAAATATTAGAAATGCGTTTAGATAATACTATATTTAGATTAGGTTTAGCGCCTACTATTCCAGCAGCTAGACAATTAGTTAATCATGGTCATATTTTAGTTAATGCAAAAATATTATCTGTATGTAGTTATCAATGTAAACCAGGAGATAACATAACCATAAAGCAAAAAAGTTCTTCTATATCATTAATTAAAAAGTACTTAGAGTTTCCAGCTTTGGCTAATATACCAAATCATCTAGAATTTAATAAAGAAACATTGACAGCCAAAATTAGCGGTATTGTTGAAAGAAATTGGGTTGCTCTACAATTAAATGAGCTACTAGTAGTTGAGTATTACTCTAGAAAATAATACTTGAACTACTAGTAAATTACATCAATTACAAAAAATCAGCAAATAATAGTATAACATTTATTTCAAGATTTTTCAATATATTGAAATCCTTTACAATATTTTTACCAGTTAATAGGTTGTCTACTTGTCAACGACCAAATGAATCTAAACAATAAAGTTTTTAAGTATGATGTTTGTTGCACAATTGATTTTATAAAATAAAAATTAGTTGTTGATGTTTTTTGTGAAAACTGTCGAATAAATTTATACGTTTGAAAAGAAGGTATAAATACCATTCGACTATGATTATTTTTATAATCAGATGTTTGTATAAAAGATTCAAGATTTGAAACATAAATCTGTGGCTTAGAAGGCAAGTTATAATAGTCATGTGTCTTTTTAAACTTATTCCAAGCATTTATAGCGGTTTGGTAATTCAAAAAAATAGGCTGATATTCAATAAAAGATTCTTTCTTGTTAACGTGATAAAAATAATCAACGGATTCATGTAGATTAGTGTTACGATTTTTAGCCTTGAATGATTTAATAATATAAATTGGTTGTCCTTGAAAATAGTTAAACCCATATTTTTGATTTTGATCAATTAAAATATGCTTATATTTACGATATCGATATATAAAGTTACTTAATTCTTTTAAATCAGGAACTAATCTAAATTCTGCATTATTAACAGATGAACTTAATAACTCATGGTATAAATCTAAATTACTAGAAACGAATTTAATTGAATTAACACGAGTGGATTTACTATATTGCGATTGTATATGATTTTTATATTCTACAGCATCTTCTGGATTAATAAAAAGAAGTCCAGTATATAACTTTTTACTTTCTTTAGGGGTTATAAAAAAAATACTTAAAAATTTTGTCGTTAAATTGACAAAATTTTTATTTCTCAATAACATTTCTGGAGATTCAGACATTACTATTTGAGAATTTTTGTTAATTAAAGTAAACAAAGGCAAAGTTTTTGACTCTTCAAGTATATAACTTGATCTGAATTTATTCTTAAAACCAAAAGATATCTGCTTGAATTTTAAAAATTTAAACCACCTATATTTAACATACATATTATTTTGATCAAAAATTAGAGGCACAAAAGAAGATGTTTTTTTATCTATAGATACTTGAATATTTCCATTCAATAAATCTTGACTAAAATTCATTAAAAAAGTTTTGTAATCACTGCTTTTATAAACAGATAAACCAGCTGCTTTTAATTTATTCATGTAATTCTCTGATGAAGAATTAGAATTAGAAATAAAAATAGTTTCTTGCCAATATTTATTAACTAATTTTTGCCAAAAGTTACGGGAAACAAAATGTTGTTTCGTTTTAATATCAAATAAATCATTTACATCTGTCATTTTACTAGGCTTTAAAACAACATTAAATAAAAACTTATTTAAATTACAACCAACCAGACTAACAGTTTTTTTATAATCTATTTGATTGTCATTAAATACTTTCATCAAATAATTATTGTTATTATAGTTTTTAAACAATAGATGAAATAAAATTAGATTAGATAAAATCATTAATAAAAATTAATTTATATAAAATTTAACATAGTATTTATTTTTTTATAATAAAAAAATAAAAGTTGGAGCTGGTGAGAATCGAACTCACGTCCATATTAATATAATACAAAAGGTTATTATAAATAAAGTATTTATTAATTGATTAAAACTATAAAATTTATACTAAAAAATTTGATACACTATTTTAAAACTTTACTTAATAATAACTATCTTATACTATATTTTCATTTTGCTATTTTGAATAACAATATAGAATATCAAGTACTTTAAGAGCATTCAACTATATATGTCAAATTGTATTTGTGAAAAATATAATTTAATTTCAAAAAAAACTAAGCTACTAATAATTTTTTTGAAAAAACTACAATATCATGTTTTGCATTTAATTAATTATTCAAAAATTATATTACTTTATTTTTACTTTATATAAAAATATATTTATAAAACTTAGTGCCAAATAGTAATATGTAGAAACCTTTTCAGCCCCTCACATACAATCTATTATAACATACAACAAGAAGAACTTATACTATGAGCAAGGAAGGATTTGAACCTTCGACCGCCAAAGTCGGAATTTGGTACTCTATCCACTGAGTTACATGCCCCAAGTAATAAAAATTTACTTACTATAAAAAAACAATCAACAAGCTAAATTAATAATAAAAATCTTAAATAATTCAATAATATATGCAACTAATTAAAATTAATACATATTTTGATTTTCAAAAACTTAGACGAATATTAATGGAAGATAAAACACTAATTATTCACTATATTATATTAAAAAAGTAATAAAACATGAAAAAATCTTACTTATTGTAAAAGAGATAAAACATTTGTAAACTTTGAAGCTATAGTTTATATTGTACTTGAAATTATTCAATTCTATTATTTTTTTGATTAATTTAAATTAAAACATAACTACTATTCATGCAAAAAAAATAAAAAATAATAAAATTGAATATATTATATAAAAAATATAATAAAACAAAATAAAATTTTATTGGAGAATAAAAATATGCAGGATGCTATAACAAACATATTAAATAAATATGATTTAACAGGAAAATATTTAGATTACAGTGCTATAAATGAAATAAATAATTATTTAAGCACAGCTACAGAAAGACTTAAAGCAACTGAAATAATAAATAGTCAAGCTTCAAAAATTGTTAAAGAAGCAGCTACAAGACTATACTCTGAACAACCTGAATTACTGAGACCTGGAGGAAACTCTTACACAACTAGAAGATATGCAACTTGTTTAAGAGACATTGATTATTATTTAAGATATGCTAGTTATGCATTAGTAGCTGGAAATTTTGATATTTTAAATGAAAGGCTTTTAGATGGCTTAAGAGAAACATATATTTCACTAAATGTACCTTTAGGACCTATTATTAGAAGTGTACAAATTCTTAAAGATATTGTTGTCAATGAATTAATGCAAAAGAATTTAAACAGCAATAACCTTTTTACTGAACCTTTTGAGCATATTACAATAAGCTTAAGCGAACAAAACATTTAAAATACACTTTTTTATAAAACTCTACTTAAATATTATTGTAATGTTAACAGAAAAAGTAAAAAACAACATTCATTTTAAATTTGTTTTTCTAAGTTTAAACATATTAAGCTTAATGACAGGTTTTTTTTTTGCCAATATTTTATTAACAATACCAGCACAAACAGGTGATTGGGGTCTAATGAGTGCGGCAATGATAGTAGCAATAAATGAAATACTAAGTCAAATTGTTTATCAAACTAACACTAGAACAAAATATTTTTGTATTAATTTCATTAATAATATTAAAATAGGTACTATATATGGCTTATTTGTCGATGCATTTAAATTAGGCAGTTAATTTTGTATATTAATCTCTAATTATCTCGTATTATAATCGAAATAATTAGAGATGTTATTAATATATTTAATAAAACTAATTATCTAATATTTCTAAACAAAGTAATTATTTTTAAAAAGCAATATCTTTTAACATACTTAAAAACAATACTGGATCACCAGCTTTAGGTTGTTGTTCTTGAGGTGTAAATGTACGAATAGATCCTGACCAAGCTATCTGAGGCATGACTTGCTTGCCTAACGAATCATAATCAATACGTGGAGTTTTTAAATTAAAAGGAATCTCACCTTTATTTCTTTGAAAAATTATCCGTCGTCTTTGATAAGGAACAATAGTATCACCAAAATTTTCTATATACTCATCACTATTTAATAATAAATCAATAAAAGCTTCTAAACCTTTTGATGCTACAACTATAGAAAAAGCTAATTTTTCTCTTTCATTATAAACATCTCTACCTAATAAACGTTGTACACAAATCTCTACAAAACGATAATTGTTATTCACATCATAATTTAACAAACGAAAATGGTCAGAGAGTAATAAACCTTTGACAAAATCTTTAACTGTTATTTGATTAAATCTTAGTTGAGACTCAAGAAATAATTGACGAGTACTCGATAAAGTTTGATGCTCACTAAAAATTTGTCGGTAAGAAGCCCAAATAATTTGATCCATATCCATAGACGTAGGCAAGTTATCTGTTGTATATATTTTAGGCTGCTCTTCTCCTGCTAAATATTCAAAACTATTCACTCTATGATTATGAGTAGATAAAGAATATTTTAAAATCGGAATAGACATAAATAGTCTCCAAATTAATCCTAAATTTTTAATTAATGAAAATAGAAAATAATAATTAATTTAATAATATAATAATTACTTTCTTTATAAATCATAAAACATATATCAATATTATACTAGAATTACAATAAATAAGATAAAATAATAAAATATTTTCTTGTAAAAACATTACAAGAAAATATCTCAAAAAAATTCATACTACAATAATTTAAGAACTTTAACAATGAGTAACTTAGATAAACTAACTATGGAGCAAGAATTTAAGCTAGCTGTTTATGAAAATAAAATTAATCAGCTGGATAAAAAAAATACAAAAAAGTATTTAATAAATATTTTAAAGCAAATGATGATAAAAGATAATATTATAAAATTTTATATTAAAAATTCTATTACATAGTAAAAAAGATATTAAATAATATTAATTTGTTATTAGTTTATTTTATGAATCTCTTATATTATTATTCGATACTAATACATCAGAGTGTAATAATTTAACACCTGACATATATTTGTTTTTTTCTCAGCGTAAAAAAATATTAAGGAGAACTCAATGCTTGATGCATTTTCTAGAGTTGTAGTAAATTCAGATTCAAAAGCTGCTTATGTAAGCGGAAGCGACTTACAAGCTCTTAAAACATTTATTAGTGATGGTAACAAACGTTTAGATGCAGTTAACTATATTGTATCTAATTCTAGTTGTATCGTGTCTGATGCTGTTTCTGGCATGATTTGTGAAAACCCAGGATTAATTGCTCCTGGAGGTAATTGTTATACTAATCGTCGTATGGCTGCTTGCTTAAGAGATGGTGAAATTATTTTACGCTATATCTCTTACGCTCTTTTATCAGGAGATGCATCTGTACTAGAAGACCGTTGTTTAAATGGCTTAAAAGAAACTTATATTGCTCTTGGAGTACCAAATAATTCAACTAGCAGAGCTGTAAGTATTATGAAAGCATCTGCTGTAGCATTTATTAATAATACAGCATCACAACGCAAAGTAGACGTAGCTCAAGGAGATTGCTCAGCATTAGCAGCAGAAGTATCTGGCTACTGTGATAGAGTTAATGAAGCTATCACTTAATCATAATTAAAACTAAGATATAAATTATAGTTAATTCGAGATAAAAAATATAATATTGAGGAAATTAAACCATGAAATCAGTAATAACTACAACAATCAGCGCTGCTGATGCAGCAGGCAGATTTCCTTCTAGTTCTGATCTTGAAGCAGTACAAGGAAATATTCAGCGAGCTTCAGCAAGATTAGAAGCAGCTGAAAAACTAGGAAGTAATCACGAAGACGTCGTAAGAGAAGCAGGTGATGCTTGTTTTGCTAAGTATCCTTACTTGAAAAATTCTGGAGAAGCAGGCGGTAGCCAAGAAAAAATTAATAAGTGCTATAGAGATATTGACCACTATATGCGTCTTATCAACTACTCTTTAGTAGTAGGTGGTACAGGTCCTGTTGATGAATGGGGTATTGCAGGAGCTCGTGAAGTATATAAAGCTTTAAATCTACCTAGTGCAGCTTATGTTGCAGCATTTGTGTTCACACGCGATAGATTATGTGTTCCTAGAGATATGAGTGCACAAGCAGGAGTTGAATTTACAGCAGCATTAGACTATGTAATTAATTCTTTATGCTAGTTTGTAATTTCATATTTTATATATAATTTTAAAAATAGAATATTTTATTCTATTTTTTCAATTTATCAATTTTTTAAATTGAAAATAAAAAATAGACATGAATTATAATTATACTAGTATTAATACATAAGCTAGATAAAAAAATTAATATAATATATGAATATAAACTGGAACCTATTTGAAAACTACTCAATCAATGCAGCATTTGCAATATCACTTCTAACGCTTATTATCTACTGGTCTAATGTTATTGTAAACAATAATCAAAAACTATACGATATATCAAAAATATTGACAAAATTTATTAATATTCTTTTAAGCATAGGCTTAACTATAAGATGGTTAAATAACAACTATTTTCCTCTAAGTAATTTATACGAATCTTTAATTTTTTTAACTTGGTGCTTAACATGTACTCAAATTTTTCTAGAAAGTAAAAATAAAAGTAAATTAATTGGAGCAATCATTACACCAACAACTTTACTATCAATAGCTTTTGCAAGTATTTGTTTACCTAATAATATGAAAACCGCAACACCACTTGTACCTGCTTTAAAATCTAATTGGCTAATGATGCACGTTACAGTAATGATTACTAGCTATGCTATACTAATAATAGGATCACTACTATCTATTCTATTTTTAATAATTTCAAAAGGTCAAGCAATTGATATTCAAGGCAATTCATATAATACTCAAAAAATTTTACTCAAATATAAATCTGATAAATTCAGCAATCTTTTAAATGAAGATTTAAAAAAAAGAAACAATATAATAACAGAATCAGATAGATTAAATCTTCTTCAAGGAATAGATAATTTAAGTTATAGAATTATAGGTTTAGGTTTCCCTTTATTGACAATAGGTATTATTTCAGGAGCAGTATGGGCAAATGAAGCTTGGGGAACATATTGGAGCTGGGATCCAAAAGAAACGTGGGCACTAATAACATGGATTATTTTTGCGATATATTTACATTCTAGATTAAATAAATCATTGCAAGGTAAACAACCAGCTATGATAGCATCTTTGGGATTTATCATTATATGGATTTGTTACCTAGGAGTAAACTTTTTAGGAAAAGGTTTACACAGTTATGGATGGCTTATTTCATCATAAAAATATTTTTATTTGCTCTCTTTTGATTATTAGAAAAAAGAGTTGAATTTAAGCTATAATTTTACTGAATCTAAAAAACATTAATTAAAATTAAAAGGAAAAGTTATATGAATATATTCGTAACATTATCTACCACTTCAATACAATCTATCTGGTCAATAAAAATTGCCTTAGTAATGATTACATGCAATATATTTTGCATTGGCATTGGAAGATATGCCATTAAAGTGAGAGGATTAAAACCTTCTATCGCTATTTTAGGATTAGAAGGACTAGGATTGCCTGAATTATTAGCTACTACTAGTTTAGGACACGTTTTAGGTGCAGGCGCAATTATTGGATTAAGAAATATAGGAATTGGAATATAAAATAACAATAACTAAAATTTAAATATTAATAATTGATTTATATTTCATAAAAAGTACCAATTTTACGAAATTTTTGATATCTCATTTTTTTTCTTTGATGACCAGAAATTTGTAATAATAGGTTTAATTCTAATACTAACTTAATTTTCAAAGCACAAGCAGCTTTATAAGGATCTGCTTGTGCACCACCTAACGGTTCTTCTATTACATCATCTATTATTCCTAAAATTTTTAACTCATTAGAAGTAATTTTTAATGCTTCTGCAGCAACTAAAGATTTAGAACTATCTTTCCACAAAATAGCTGCGCATGCTTCTGGAGTTGCAACTGTATAAACGGCATATTCAAGCATTAAAATTTTATCAGCTACACCTATACCTAAAGCACCCCCAGAACCACCTTCTCCGATAACTGTACAAATAATAGGAACTTGAAAAGAAAACATTTCTTTAAGATTAACAGCTATTGCTTCTCCTTGCCCAAGTTTTTCTGCTTCTATACCAGCCCAAGCTCCTGGAGTATCAATAAATGTAAAAATTGGAAAGTTAAATTTATTTGCGTGCTTCATAATTCTTAAAGCTTTACGGTAACCACCTGGCGAAGCCATACCAAAATTTCTAATAACATTATCTTTTGTATCTTTTCCTCTTTGATGACCAACAAAAATAACTGTTTTAGAATTTAAGCGCCCTAAACCAACAACTAGTGCTGGATCATCAGTTCCTCCTCTATCTCCATGTAATTCAAACCATTCATCCATTATTGCAGAAACATAATTAAGAGTTGTCGGTCTATCTGATTGCCTAACTAAGTTCAACCTTTGCAAAGGAGTTAACGATTTAAAAACATCTTGTTTAAGTTGAGACAAATTATCTTTTAAATTATTAAGCTGCTTTTTAAAAGGACTGGAAAAACTACTATAAAAATTTTTTTCTAGCTGATGAAGTCGCTGCTCAAACTCTACAATAGGTTTTAAAAAATGTAATGATAAAACTTTACGTGGAACCATAAATAATAAATAGATATATTTATAATAAAAATTATAATAATAGTTGAAACCATTCTACAAATAAGTATATAGCAAATGATAAATGATTAATAAAGAACAATAATTCTTCAGACAGATTAATACCATTACGCAAAAAAATATAAAATAACTTAAAAAAACGAGGATCATCAAATCTTTGAGAGATTCTTGTAGTAGCTCTAACTAAATCATCATAATTTAAACCTCTATATCCTCGTATATAAAAATTAGCACATAAAAATGGAGATTTTATACAATCTTTCGAAAAAGGATTCATCGATTTAAAGTTTGAATCACTAACTTGTTCTAAAGGACAAATATCAATTACAACATCGTTAAATAAACCAACTTGATTAGTTTCTATTATTGAGTTTTTAGGTATTAAAAAATGTGAAGAATTAATTTGTACAAGAATAACAATTGTATTTAATTGCATATTAACATTTTTAACAAATCCAATTTTCATACCTTTAAAATTAACCAAGGAACCTTGCTTTAAGCCATACGCATTATTAAATTCAATAAATAATTGATACCCTTTTTTTTTTTTATTAAAAGATAAGCCTAATAAAAAAATAAAAAATAGAAAAATGAAAAAACTTAAAATTTTTTGACGAAGTGTTTTCAAATATGAATATTTCAGTTTAATTTTTTTTTTCATAAACTTATAAAAATTAGAAAATACAATAATAATTTAAAAACTAGAATATAATTTGTTTTTTCTGATAACGTTTAAAACAAATCTTACAACTATTATACTTACCATCATTTCGTACTACAGATAATGATTTACGTATTTCTTTAATATAAAAAGACATATCATATAGACTTTGATATTGATTGATCGATGAACCAATACCTACACCAGAAGCGCCATAAGAAGTTGCAATAAAACTAGATACACTATTAATAGCAGAAGAAGTTATTATTGGTATTGTAACAGCTTTAGAAAGAGCATAGGTAGAAGATAAAGAAGAAGAAGATAAATTAACATAATTAAAAACATTATCTTGTGTTTTTCTAAATTTATTTAAATCATTTTTAAATAATTTTTTATCAGATCTTCCTTCAGTTTGCAATATATTTACACCAATTATCTCTAATTCTTTAGCTAATTGAATTTGTTCATGTAAATATAAATAACTAGGAATTGTAACACAAAGATCAATATTATTAATCAAAAGCCTTGTTTCTTTCGCTAATTGTATAATTTCTAATGGGGTTAAATAAATACTTTTTTTGTAAAAATAATCAAAATTACCAATTTCAACAATATCTGCTCCAGCAATAGCACAATTAAATAAATCTATTGGATTAATTGAAGAAACACAAATAGGTAATTTAGAATTAGCTTTCAATAACTTTACAGTATTTATATTAGCAATAACATCGATATAACTTGCTTGAGCGAATTCAGCTACTTTAACAAGTTTCAAAATTTTACAGATATTAGAATTACTTAAACCAGATATAACTTTAATAATTTGTTTAGACTCAAAAGATAAACGCAAGTGATCATTAAATAAATTCATGAGTATACAATAAAGCTTTATATTCTATTATTTATACAAAAGTACAAAGATTTTAGATAATACATTAACATATTTATAAAAAAAAACAAATGAATCACAAAAATACTTTATTTAAATGATTCATATAAATACTTTTAATTCATATTAATAAGTTAAACCCATGCTTCTAGTTGTTTCTGCGCCTAAATAAACTCGAATACTTAAAAAATCTGTTGGACATGCTGTTTCGCATCTTTTACAACCAATACAATCTTCCGTTCTTGGAGCAGATGCTATCTGACCTGCTTTACAACCGTCCCAAGGTACCATTTCTAGAACATCACAAGGACATGCACGAACACATTGAGTACACCCAATACATGTATCATAAACTTTAACACTATGAGCCATTTGGTTTTAACTATTCCTTAAAAATAAAAAATTTTAGAATTTTTAATAAGACTAATTATAATATAAAATTATATTAGATTAATCTATTGTTATAATATATTACAAAATTATAAATCAATTAAAATACATGAATCACTATTGCAAAATACTAGTATAAGAAGAATGTTTTACACTTGTTAAAGGAATATTTTCTTCAGAAGGAGGTACTATTTGATAAAAATAATTTAAATATTTTTTCCAGTGCTTAATTATATTTTTAGCCTTAATACTCTTTGTTTTTATTTCATACATTTCTATCAAGTTTTTAAGTTGCTCTTCAGCCTCTTTAGTACAAACTTTTTGTACACGAACAATTTCTAAATTAACTTTAGCTAAAATTGATTCTTCTTCATCTAAAAAATAAGCTAATCCACCTGTCATTCCAGCTCCTATATTACGACCAGCTGTGCCTAGGACAACAATCACACCTCCAGTCATATACTCACAAGCATGATCACCAACACCTTCTACAACAGCTTTAGCTGCAGAATTTCTGACAGCAAATCTTTCACCAGTCTGACCATTAGCAAACAAATAACCTCCTGTTGCACCATACAAACACGTATTTCCCATAATAACATACTCTGAAGATTTATTTCTGTTATTCATATGAGGAGCAACAATAATTTCTCCTCCATTCATTCCTTTACCTACATAATCATTAGCCGCACCGACAAGATGTAAATAAATACCGTCGCAAATAAAAGCACCAAAGCTTTGTCCAGCAATACCATGAAAATTAATTTGCAAATTGCCTTTAAAAGAACCTTTGACATATCTTGATGCTATAAAACCAGATATTCTTGCTCCTACACAACGATCTGTATTTGATATTTCACAAGAAATAATACTATCTAACTGAGACTCAATAGCACTAAAAAAATTATAGTCTTTCAATATTTTATCATCTAATACTGGCCCATTACTATGCACAAAATTATGGAAATCAAACTTCTTATAATTAGTTTTATTTAATAAAACATCTAAATTCAAATTTTTTGTTTTTGTTAACAAAATATTGCTATAAGTAAGTAAATTAGTTAAACCAATAATATCTCGCAAACTTTTATATCCCAATTGAGATAAAATTTGTCTTACTTCTTGTGCGACAAAAACAAAAAAGTTTACCAAGTCAGCTGGAATACCTGGATAACGGTTTCGCAAATCTTGTCTTTGAGTAGCTACACCAACTGGACAATTGTTTGTATGACAAATTCTTGCCATTACACAACCAGTAGCTATCATAGCAACAGTACCAAAACCAAATTCTTCAGCACCCATTAAGGCAGCTAAAACTATATCCTTCCCAGTTCTTAAGCCTCCATCAACTCTCAAAACAACTCTCTCTCTTAAAGCATTATCTAACAAAGTTTGATGGACTTCAGTTAAACCTAATTCCCAAGGAATTCCTGCATGCTTAATCGAACTTAATGGGGAAGCACCAGTACCTCCATCGTGGCCTGATACTTGAATAATATCTGCATTTCCTTTAGCAACTCCAGCAGCTATTGTACCAATACCTATCGATGAAACCAGCTTAACTGAAACCTTAGCTTTAGGATTAATTTGGTGCAAATCGAAAATTAACTGAGCTAAATCTTCAATAGAATAAATATCATGATGCGGCGGTGGAGAGATTAATGTAACACCAGGCTTACAATTCCTTAAAGTAGCAATATAAGAACTAACTTTTTTCCCAGGAAGTTGTCCTCCTTCACCTGGCTTAGCACCTTGAGCAATTTTTATTTCTAATTGCTGAGCATTAACTAAATATTCAGGCGTAACACCAAAACGTCCTGAAGCAATTTGTTTAATTGCAGAACTGGCAAGATCATCCTGTTTTAAACCTTTTAAATGAGAAAAAGTTTCAGAGATTCCTGCAGCATTTATATCCTTAATTGATTTAAACCTTCTTGAATCTTCTCCTCCTTCACCAGAATTAGACTTACCGCCTATTCTATTCATTGCTATAGCTAAAGTTTCATGAGTTTCACGAGATAAGGCACCTAATGACATACCACCAGTACAAAAACGCTGTAAGATAGATTCAACGGATTCTACCTGATCAATACTAATAGATTTCTTTTGACTAGAAAAACTCAATAAGTCTCTTAAATTTGCAGGAGATCTTTTCTCTAACAACATTTTATATTGATCATATAAAGTATTATCCAAATTTCGTACAGCTTTATGCAAAGTTTTAGACATTTCTGGATTATTAACATGATATTCAGCACCTGGTCTATATTGTATATAACCTAAGTTAGGTAACTTTTTAGGTAAATTCGGTTCAAAAGCTGACCTATATACTTTTAAAGAATGAATAAACAGCTCTTTAAAATTCATCCCTGATAACCTAGAAGTAGTACCACTAAAACAAGTGTCAACAATATCATTACCTAAACCTAAAATTTCAAAAATTTGAGCACCATGATAACTAGAAAGTAAACAAATACCCATCTTAGATAAAATCTTCAATAATCCTTTTTCTATAGCAGAACGATAATTACCTTGTGCTTCTTCTATTGTCAGATTAGGTAACTTACCATTGAACATAAATTTTTGAGTTTTCGGATGTTTCCACCATTGTCTAACAGTTAGAAAAGCTAAATATGGACAAATAGCACTAGCTCCATACCCTATTAAACAAGCAAAATGATGAGTATTCCAGCACTGCGCGGTTTCAACTACTAATGAAACTTTATGTCTTAATTTACTCTGAATTAAATGATGATGAAGTGCTCCAATAATTAATAAAGGAGGAATAAAAATTGAATTTTGACATAACACTTCTGAACGATCTGATAAAACAATAAGAGATACTCCTTCGTTGATATTACTTATTGAAAGTTGACAAATTTTTTCTATTGCATTCTCAAAAGTTTTAACCTCATCATTAACCTGAAAAAAAGTATTAATAACACATGATTTTAAATCACTATTTAAAATTAATTTTAATTCATTCTCATTAATTATTGGAGAATTTAAGTGAAAAGAAGTAGATATGCATTTAGAAGGTTCAAATAAATGGCCTTTAGACCCCAGATGAATATCTAAAGACATTACTAAACTTTCACGTAAAGGATCAATAGCAGGGTTTGTTACTTGAGCAAAACGCTGCTTAAAATAATCATATAGTAAATGAGGTTTATTTGATAAAATAGCTAGAGGTATGTCATCTCCCATACAAAATGTTGGCTCTTTGGCAGAACTAGCCATATGCTCTATAACTAATTCAACATCTTCATTAGAATAACCAAAAGCTGTATGCAAACGAGTAATATAAGGTAAATCAACACTAACTATATCCAAGTATGATTGAGAACTAATCTTTTTTTGAAATTTACTTAACCAGGAATTATAAGGGAATTTGTTAGCTATACTTTGCTTTATAAGCAAATTATCTCGGACTAAATTATTAACAAGATCCACACAAAACATCTGACCAGGTCCTAGTCTTCCATTCTTCAAAATAGAAGAAGAATCAATATCAAAAATACCTACTTCTGAAGACAAACTAATTAAACCATCGTTAGTAATAAAATATCTAGCTGGTCTTAATCCATTACGATCTAAAGTAGCACCGACCGTTTGACCATCCGTAAATACCACTAATGCAGGACCATCCCAAGGTTCTTGTAAATAGCTATAATATTCATAAAAATTCACAATATCAGGATAGGATTTTAAAGAAGGTTGATTTTTATAAGCTTCAGGGATTAAAATCATTAAAGATTCTTCAGGACTTTTACCGGAATGAATAAATAATTCTAAAATAGCATCTAAATTAGCTGAATCACTGTTATTAAAATTAGTGACTGGCATCAAAACATCTGCATATTTTGTCCAATACTCATGCTCAAAAGAAGACTCTCTAGATTTAGTCCAATTAAGATTACCTAATAAAGTATTTATTTCACCATTATGAGCCATGAAACGCATTGGTTGAGCTAGAGACCATTTAGGCAAAGTATTAGTACTAAATCTCCTGTGATAAACGGCAAAATTACTAATATACAAATCATTAACTAAATCCATGTAGTATAAAGGTAAGACCTCTGAACGTACCATACCTTTATAAACAATAATCCTTGAAGAAAAAGAACAAATATAAAAGTTTTTATAAATACTAGGTTTTGTACTACTGATCAATTTTTCAATTTTTCTTCTGACAATGTATAAAATTTTTTCTAATTCTGCTTCTGTTAAATGTTCAGAATGAACTAGACACTGCATAATATATGGTTGGTTTTCTAAAGCTTTTTTACCTAAAACTGAGGAATTGACTGGTACTTCTCGCCAATAAGTTAAATTTAAATTATACTCATTTAATGTCCAATCAAAAACACTTTTTATATAATCTAAATGCTCTGGTAAAACAAAAATCATCGCCACAGCTCTAGATTTTATATTCTTGGTGTCAGGCGGAACTTTTTTAAAAGAAGAAGTCAATAATCTCCATGGTATTTGAGTAGTAATTCCGGAACCATCTCCAGAATTACGATCTGAACCACAACCTCCGCGATGCTCCATACATTTTAAAGAATGAAGTGCTTTCAAAACAATATCATGAGAAGCTTTTTGATTAATTTTCGTAATAAAGCCAACACCACAAGCATCTCTTTCTTCAACAAGAGAAGGATAACCTTTAAACTGAACTAACTTGCTAGTAAAATTTTTTGATATCTGCATACACTTTTTTTAATTTTAATAAAATATAATATAAATTCATTGCCCAATAATACTTAAATTTATTCAAAAAAATTATAAAAATAAATAAAAGAGTCATAAAAAATTATATTTAAACATTATTTTTATAGTATTACATACATTTGAAGAAAACATACACTAACTAAATATACTAAAATTGTACTAAAGTAAAAAAAATCATCATGAATAAATATATAGAAAACCATCGAATAGATTTAAAATATATAACCTATAAAACAGAAGAATTACTCGAACTATCAAATAACAGATATAAAGTAACTATACAAGTAGCAAATAGAGCAAAAAGACTGAAATATGAAAACATCGACATAATTGATGACCCTATTAATAAACCTATCATTAAAGCTATTATTGAAATGGTTGATGAAATAACGGAGCCAGAAATTTTAAGTGATTAAACTTAAAAGTCACAGAAGGTAGTTTTTTAAATATTTCTTAATATATTGTTTGTACTTTATTATAATATTATATTTAATTAAAAGCGACAATAATAAAGAACTACAGTAGTTCAATTATAAGGAGATAAATATGTTAGATGCATTTGCAAAAGTGGTAGCACAAGCTGATTCACGAGGAGAATTTTTAAGCAATAAACAACTTGAAGCTTTAGAAAAAATTGTAACAGAAGGAGATAAAAGACTAGATACAGTTAACAAAATGAATTCTAATGCATCTGCTATCGTAACAAACGCTGCACGTGCGCTATTTGCTGAACAACCGCAACTAATTCAACCTGGAGGGAATGCATATACAAATCGACGTATGGCAGCTTGTTTAAGAGACATGGAAATAATTCTTAGATATGTAAGCTATGCAATGCTTGCAGGAGATTCTAGTGTTTTAGACGATCGATGCCTAAACGGTCTAAGAGAAACTTATCAAGCATTAGGTACACCTGGATCTTCTGTAGCTGTAGCTGTACAAAAAATGAAAGAAGCCTCTACGGCCTTAGTTACAGACTTAAGCGGAGTACCTTCTGGAGATTGCAGCTCACTTGTATCTGAACTTGGATTATATTTTGATAGAGCAGCAGCAGCAGTAGTTTAAAATTAAAATAAACTACAACACAAGCTCTCTAAATTATCACAAAACAAAATAAAATAATTAAGGACAACAATTATTATGAAAACACCTATTACAGAAGCTATTGCATCAGCTGATAGCCAAGGAAGATTCTTAAGCAATGCAGAACTACAATCAATTAACGGTCGTTATCAAAGAGCTAGCAAAAGTTTAGAAGCAGCAAAAGAGTTGACAACAAATGCTCAAAGATTAATAACTTCTGCTGCACAAGCTGTTTATACAAAATTTCCGTATGTAACACAAATGTCTGGACCAGCTTACGCTTCTAGTGCTATTGGCAAAGCAAAATGTGCACGTGATATAGGATATTACTTAAGAATGACAACATACTGTTTAGTAGTAGGAGCTACTGGACCTATGGATGAATACTTAGTAGCTGGACTAGAAGAAATTAATCGTAGTTTTGAACTTTCACCAAGCTGGTATATAGAAGCGTTAGAAAATATAAAAAATAATCATGGCCTTTCTGGACAAGCAGCAAATGAAGCTAATACTTATTTAGATTACGCTATAAATGTATTAAGTTAATATCATCGAATACAAATATAAAAAAACATGTCATTATGCTAAAATAAAATGACTAAGACAATAGAAATAATAATAATTCTTTTTACAATTATTATTTCTAGTTTATATAATTTTAGATACTTTTTTCCATTAATTCTTAAATATTTATCAATTCCTATTAAATTAAATAACAAAAATCACGATTTTTGCTTCAACTTTATATGTATAATCAACCTATTTTTCCTGTAGTATTAACTATTTTAGATGGCTGGGGACATTCAGAAAAATCTAAAGGAAATGCCATTAAATTAGCTAAAACACCAACTGTAGATAAAATTTTGCAAAATTATCCTAACTCACTATTAAGCGCTTCTGGCCAAGACGTAGGACTACCAAGCAATCAAATGGGGAACTCTGAAGTTGGGCATACTACAATAGGAGCAGGCAGAACTATAAACCAAGATTTAGTTAGAATTCACAAATCTATAGAAACAAAAGATTTTTTTGATAACCAAACTATCCACAATATTTGTAAAAAAATAACAACTAACAAATCTAAATTACACATTATTGGACTATGCTCAGATGGAGGTGTACACTCACATATTGACCACTTAAAAGCTCTTCTCAAAATAGTTGCAAAACATAACAATCAAACTTGCATACATGTTATTACTGACGGCAGAGATACAAAACCTAAAATAGCCAAAAAATTTATTAATCAAATTATCTTAGAAATAGAGAATAACAAAACAATAAATATTTGCACGATAAGCGGTAGATATTATAGCATGGATAGAGACTGCAGATGGTCTAGAACTGAAAAAATGTACAATGTACTTACAGAAAATAATAATTTAATACCTAAAATAAATATTAATCATATCATTGAAGAATACTATAAAAATGGCATCTCTGATGAATTCATACCACCTACTAGAATTTATCCAGGCCAAGTTTCAGATAACGATGGTATATTATTTTTTAATTTTAGACCAGATAGAATCAGACAACTATTGCAATGCTTAGCAAAACCTAACTTTAAAGGCTTTCCAATAAAAAAAATTAATAACCTTGCTTTTACTACTTTTACAGAATATGAATCTAGCTTAAAAATTCCTATAGTATTTCCTTCTGAAAAAAACAAAAACTTTCTAGGACAAATTATATCTAACAACCATTTAAAACAACTAAGATTAGCAGAAACAGAAAAATATGCTCATGTTACATACTTTTTTAACGGAGGAATAGAAGAACCTTTCCCTGGAGAAGATAGACAACTTATACCTAGTCCTAGAGTAGAAACTTATGACCTTAAACCTGAAATGTCTGCATATCAAGTAACAGAATGCGCTATTAAAGCTATCGATAAAAACATTTATAAATTTATTGTTATAAATTACGCAAATCCAGATATGATAGGACATACTGGGAATTTAGAAGCAACAATGAAAAGCATAGAAGTAACTGATGAATGCATAAATTACTTATATAAAAAAATACAGGAAGTGCAAGGTACACTGATTATTACAGCGGATCATGGAAACGCAGATTACATGATAGATGAAAACAATAAACCATGTAAATCTCACAGCACAAATTTAGTTCCTTTTATGTTAATTGAAAATAATAATTTACAACCATACACTCTAAAATCAAAAGGAACTTTAGCTGACATAGCACCTACTATACTAGATATATTAAAAATAAATATTCCAAAAGAAATGAATGGCCAATCTTTAATTAGTAAATGTAGTATAAAGAATTATAAACTAAATAATATCATATCATATTAAATAAAAAAGGCAAAAACCATATTATGAATTTCAATATATATGTATTTTATAAATTTAATACGATATGTGTTATAAAAAAAAATAGGATTAAAAATTTACAAAATAAACTTTCTATACAATGGCAAATTATTTTAATGAATGAAGGGTCATTTACCAAAACTTTACACTATCTAACAAATAATATTATCAAAACTAAAACATTGCAAAAACAATATAGTATACCGGAAATTATGAGTAGAAATATTAGATGTGCATGGTTAGAAACTGAAATTTATACACAACTAACATTTGCCAGATCGCTTTGGCGATTTTTACTTAACAATACTATATACAAAACAATAAGCAACAACAAAGCTATTGGACAACTCTTAATTGAAAACCAAATTGATATTTATAAGCACATACATGAAATATATTACGGTTACTGCAAAAACCTAGAACTACAATTTAAATCGATCAAACCTTTATGGGGAAGAAAATACACTTTATATTATAATAAAATTTTTTTTGTCACTATTCAAGAATTTTTTTCACCATCAATAGCGGATTTTTTTAATAATAATAATGGATAAAATAACATATGTTTAACTTTTTATTAAACAAACCTTTAGGCAAATATAAAAACGTTATCAAAAAAATTAATACATTTTACAAAATAATAGAAGAATACTCAGACGAAAAATTAAACAAACAAACAACAAAATTCAAACTAATTTTACAGAATGAAAAAAACATTAGTATAGAAAGCATTTTACCTGAAGTATTTGCTACAGCTAAAGAAGCTATTAAGCGAGCAACTGGATTAGTTCTATTTGATCTACAATTAATAGGAGGAATTATTTTACATCAAAATAATATAGCTGAAATGAAAACTGGAGAAGGAAAAACACTTGTAGCTATACTTCCAGCATATTTAAATTCATTAAATGGAAAATCTGTACATATTGTTACAGTCAATGATTACCTTGCAAAAAGAGACTCTTTACTAGCTCAAAAGATTTTGTCATATCTAAATGTAAAGGTTGGACTTATAACACAAGATGTAGAGTATCATTATCGAAAACAAGAATATAAATGCAATATTACTTATATTACCAATAGTGAACTAGGTTTTGACTATTTAAGAGATAATATGGCTATCCATCAAAACGAAATTGTTCAGAAAGATTTTTATTATGCGATAATTGATGAAGTAGATTCGATACTAATAGATGAAGCACGAACACCTTTAATCATTTCTGGAAAAACTGAGTTTAAACATAGCTTTTATGAAGAATCTAAAGACATAGCTAGCTCACTTATTAATCAAGAAGATTACGAAGTTGATGAAAAATCTAGAAATATAACACTAACAGAAAAAGGTATTACATTATGCGAAAAAAAATTAGAAATAAAGAATTTATATGATGCTAATAGTCCGTGGATTAAATATATTTTAAATGCGATCAAAGCAAAAGAATTATTTATTAAAAATAGAGATTACATTATAAAAAATAACGAAATAACAATCGTTGATGAATTTACAGGTAGAATTCTTGAAGGCAGACGCTGGAGTGAAGGATTACATCAAGCAATTGAAATAAAAGAAAATATACAAGTTACAGCAGAAAATAAAACTTTAGCTTCCATAACATATCAAAACCTGTTTTTACTATATAAAAAACTATGTGGGATGACAGGAACAGCCAAAACAGAAGAAAATGAGTTTTTTAAAATATACAAGTTAAATGTAATTGAAGTACCCACTAACAAACCATGTAAAAGAAAAGATTTAGCAGACTTAGTTTTTCAATCAGAATATTATAAATGGCAAGCCGTGGCGGATGAATGCTTAGATATGTACAAGATCGGTCGTCCTAGTTTGGTAGGAACAACTAATATTGAAAAATCTGAACTTTTAGCAAAAATGTTAGATAAACTAAACATTCCTTACAATTTACTTAATGCAAAACCAGAAAATTTATCTAGAGAAGCTGAAATTATAACACAAGCAGGAAGAAAACACTCTATAACAATATCAACAAATATGGCAGGTAGAGGCACTGACATAATTCTAGGAGGTAATCCTTATAAACTAGCTGAAATAATAATCAATAAATATATTAAACAACAATTAACTTCAGAAAATTCTACAATGAATAAAAGTATTAATGATGATTTCTTTCATATCAAACACATCTTAAAAAAAATCAATCTAAAAGGGCTAAAAATAGCAATACAAAGCAATACAAATAGAGAATCTATTGTCAGCACAATGCTTAGTGACAAAACACAAAAAAATTCTATAACTGACGTATACAATAATATCGTAGAAATATATAAAATATCTTGTGAAAAGGAAAAAAATGAAATTTTAAACTTAGGCGGATTATATGTAATCGGAACAGAAAGACATGAATCAAGAAGAATTGATAATCAATTAAGAGGAAGATCTGGAAGACAAGGAGACAAAGGAACTTCTCGTTTTTTTTTAAGTTTACAAGATAACTTATTCAGAATTTTTGGTGGAAGCACTATAGAAAACTTAATGAAAAAACTTAATATAAACGATAATACTCCTATAGAATCAACAATTCTAAGTCAGAGCTTAAATGCTGCACAAAAAAAAGTAGAATCATACTTTTATGATATTAGAAAAAAATTATTTGAATATGATGAAGTAATTAACAGTCAAAGGCAAGCAATATATACAGAAAGAAGAAAAATTTTAAAGTCTATATATACTAAAGACTGCATTATATCATATGGAGAAGAAACAATAAATGAAATGCTAACAATCTACGAAAAAAACAATAAAACAACAAAAATTCAAATATTAACTCAAATTTTACAACTTTTAAGTATCAACAATCATGTAAACCCACAAGAATTGAATAAAATGAACTATAAAGACATTAAATATTTTTTATATGAACAATTGAGAATAAGCTACGACTTAAAAGAAGCTTATTTAGAACAGCTGAGACCCGGACTAATTAGACAACTAGAAAAATATTACTTATTACAACAAATTGATAAAGCATGGCAAGAACATATTGAAAAAATGAATTTATTAAAAGAATATATTGGGTGGAGAAGTTATGGACAACAAGATCCAATTATAGAATATAAAAACGAAGCATTCACTCTATTTATTAATATGATTACATATATTCGACAAACTGTAATATATTTAATACTAAGATCAAGACTCATTATTAATACTTAAATTAATCTCTATTCTTATCTCAATTAAAAGGTTGACATAAATAAAAAAATTGTTTAGTGTTATATTAGTAAAATGAGAACAAAAAAAGTAATAATTAATAGCAGCCCCCATCGTCTAGAGGCCTAGGACATCTCCCTTTCACGGAGGTAACGGGGATTCGAATTCCCCTGGGGGTACTGAAAAAAAATTTCAACAAGAACTTTTAATATCTTTACAAAAAAAACCAACATCTTTGATTAACGATTTTTTAAGAATTTTATTATCACTTTTAATATAATGAGAAATTATACTAATTAATGCACTACCAATAACTATACCATCTATATTCCATTTTGATATTTCAGCTACTTGCTGTTTGTTAGAAATACCAAAACCGAGCATAATAAACTTATTGGTTTTAGACTTAATATAATCTAACAAAACACTAACGTCTCGGTTAATTGTATTTCTAACGCCTGTTACACCTGTATTATTTACAAGATATAAACAGCCTGGAGCTTTAGAAATAATCTTCATTATTCGATGATTAGAACTTGTAGGAGCAATAAAAAGTATTAGCTCAATTTGTAATTCAGAGCATAAATACAGTAAAAAATCTGTTTCTTCTACAGGCAAATCAGGAATAATTAAACCTTTAACACCTAATTTATTTATCTCAGAAAGAAATTTTTCTATACCTCTAGATAAAATAGGATTATAATAACTAAAAATAATTATAGGAGTAGATAAACTTAAATATACTTTTTTTAATATAAATAATACTTGATCGATATAAACACCTTGATTTAAAGCAATATTTGAAGAATGTTGTATCAAAGGACCATCGGCTAATGCATCAGCATAAGGTACACCTAATTCTATCAAATCAGCGCCTTCATTATCTAACGTATATAACAACTGAATTGTTGTATCAATATTTGGATAACCAGCCGTTATAAAAGGAATTAAAGCACACCTAGAGGTTTGACTTTTTTTTTGTAAAATTTGCGAAATAAAATTCATGATTAAATAAAATTTATAGTAATTATAAACTGGGCTGCCCGGGACTCGAACCCGGAACTAATCGGTTAAAAGCCGAGTACTCTACCATTGAGTTAGCAGCCCTTTTAATATAATAAATAGCATAAAAATATTATAATAACAACTTTTTATATATAAAAAAATAAAATAAAATATGTGTCTACATTTAAACATTGACAATATTAATAAAACCATACATAACATCATAAACAAAAACTATCATAATCACATATTAGTAGCTATTTCAGGAGGACAGGATTCTATGTGTTTGATAAAATTCATGCAAAATTTAAAAAAACAGTATAAATTAACTAAAAAATTAATTCACACAGAATATATTTATATAGACCATCAATGGAAAAGCAATAGTAAACAACAAATACAACATATAATTCACTATTTAGATTCTATTAAGGAGCCAATAAGTATATATCAAATTAAAGATATTACAACATCAGAAAATCAATGCAGAATATATAGATATCATATCATCATTGAACATGCTATAAAATTTAAAAAATCTATAATTATAACTGCACATACAAAAACAGATAAAATTGAAACATTTTTCATTAATCTTTTTAGAGGTACAGGCATAGAAGGAATAACTAGTCTCAATGTACAAAGAAAATTAAAGCAAGGTATTGACATTGTTCGTCCTTTAATAACAACAACTAGAGAAAATTCTTTATGGACATGTAAAGAATTTCATATGCCAGTTTGGTCAGATACAAGTAACTATAACTATCACATCGAAAGAAACCGTATGAGATATGAACTAATGCCTTATCTAAAAAATTATTTCAATAAAAAAATAGAATACAACATAAATTATCTATTAAAAGTCTCTTACTATGAAAACGAATATGTAAAACAAAGTGTAGTTAAACTATACTTAAACAGTATTCATAAAAAATATATTGGACTAAACCATCCTAAAATTATAAAACAAAGTTTTATAATACAAATAAAAATAATTAAATTTTTTTTATTTCATAATACACGCTACAATTTACAGACTCAAAAAATTATTAGAATTATAGAAACGATAAAAAATTACAAAATAAATTCATATATTAATTTCAAAAATTTAAAATTTTATATAACAAAAAATTGGATTTATGTTACGATAAAAACAAATACTAATTGAGAATTAATATATTGAGTTTATATATACACATATATTAATAATTATATTTGACTACATTAATAAAAGAATAGAAATATTATAATAATAATTATATATTTACATATTTGCGATTTATTGAAAGGACTAAATTCATGATTAACTGGCAAGTTATTGGACAATTAATATCCCTAGCTATAATAGTCTTAGTTGGACCTGCAGTAATTGTCTTATTATCTTTTAAAAAAAACAATTTATAATTTATATCATAATAAATCACATAGCTGGATCAATTAAATAGTTATAAATCGAATTAAATATAAATTATTTAATTTATTTTTTTCTATTTTGTTGATTCTTCCAAGAATTTTACATCAATATCTTGCTTATTACTCGCAAACTCATTGCTATTAGCTAAAAATAGCATACAATGACATTCTCGTCTTTCTCTCATTGGTACACAAGGACAATTCCAATAAGTACTAGAAACTTCTTTGGCTTTATCATCATAATGACGACAAGGACATAAAGGAGCTCCATACTTATCTTTATGGTTAGCCAAACCTTCTATTACTACAACAGTTACACTAATGTCCACGCAAAAAAATGTACCTGTTCTTTTAGCATATGCTTCGGAAAACTTCCGCATAGCTTCAAAACTTTCTGGCCTATTGCTAGAATTAATACTATTCATACATCAATAACAATTACAGGAAATAATTTAATAAACAAACAACAAAATGTTAACATTAAAACAATTATAGAATATTATCAAATATAATATTATACTATCAAATAATATTTTAAAATCTAACTTCGTATCATTATGACAGCATCATATTTACCGTCTATTTTAGTACCACTAACTGGAATTATTTTTCCTGGCTTAAGTATGGCATTATTATTTATATACATAGAACAAGATAATATATCTTAGTATATAATCTATAATTAACTAATTAATGAAAAAAATATAAACCAAGATCTATATAATAAGGTTTATATTATATTTTCTTTACAGTATAACAATTCTTTGAACTTTCATAAAGAATTAAGAACTCATAATATTTGTAACTATTATAAAGAAGATCCTATTCCTGAATAGGAACCATATATAAAAATTCCTAAAACTGTAATTACAGCTATACCACCAACAGTAGCTACTAACCACAAAGGGACTCTACCTGTACTTGCCATATTACTTATTTCTCCAATAATCATAAAATTAAATTAATTTATTAGCTACCGACAAAGAAAACTAAATTTAAATTAAATAAATAACAGTAATTTCAACTAAAATATCTATTCATAAAGAATATCTAGTTAAAAAAATAACTAGAAAACAAGACAGCCAAAACAAAAATCAATAGCAAACCCCAGTACAAAGATGTACGATTTAATTCAACGGGTTCTTTATTAGGATTAGGACTACTCATATTAATAATGTTCTCCTCTATCTTTGAATAAATTGCATAGACGTAATAGCACCTAAAAAAAATACTGTTGGAATAGCTAAGCCATGTATAGCTAACCATCGAAATGTAAAAATTGGGTACGAAATAGGTTGATTTGAGCTTTTTTTAGTCAAAATAATTCTCCTTTAAATACCTTTAGTTAAATCTTCAAGCTCTTGTTTCGCACTAAAACGATCATTTACTAGTGGTACTTGCTGGCGATCTTGAGTAAAATATTCATTAGGTCTAGGCGTGCCAAAAACATCATAAGCTAAACCAGTACTAACAAATAACCAACCGGCAACAAAAAGAGCTGGAATAGTTATACTATGAATAACCCAATAACGAATACTGGTAATAATATCAGAAAAAGGACGCTCACCTGTTGATCCTCCTGACATAAATAATTCCTCCTAAATAAAAATGCATAATATAGAATTAAATATGAAATATATATTCAAATAATATATATAATAATATTGTAATATATATAAAGTATATTTTATTACATAGTAAATATTCTTCGTAAATAAATAAAATAATTAAAAAATAATATTTTAACACATAAAGACTTGATTATATCTATTCTCACCAAGTATTAGATAAGCTTTATAAAAATATTTTTTAATCAAGTAAAATTATCTTTGTTCATGCTTAATTTCTTTTAATAAATTTGATATATTCAAATTTTAAATTTTATTTAGTATTTAGCAATTAATTGCCTTAAATTCAATATTTTTTTAATTTATTAGTGAAAAAGAAAAAACTAAGTTATTATTATACTGTAATTAGTACAACTACTTGCGTTAAGAAATTTGTATGAAATAAACTTAGCTAAACTAAATAATTATAAAACCTGCAATAAACTCTCCGAACTATCAAACATAAAAAAAGATAAAATAAAATCCAAAATAAAAACTAGCAGCAAAGATACTACAACAGATGCCGTAGTAGATTTACCAACTCCTTTAGAACCACCAGTTGTAGTTAATCCCCAAACACAACTAATAATCGAAATAAACCAACCAAAAACTACTGTTTTTAAACAAGACTTAAAAAGATCTAAATAAGAAAAGCTAGAATAAGCAGACATTAAAAAAGAATGCGGATGTATATTATATAAGATAAAACAAATAAAAGAACTACTGATAAGACTAGTAAGTATAGAAAAAAAATTAAGAAAAGGCAAAAGAAAAAGAACTGATATAACTCGAGGCATAATTAAATAATTTACTGGACTAATTCCCAATAAGTATAACGCATCTACTTGCTCAGTTACTACCATAGTAGCCAGTTCTGATGTAAAATAAGAACCAACTTTTCCTATTAAGATAATAGAAGTTAACACAGGGGATAATTCACGAATAAATGTCAAGGCTAATATAGAACCAACCAAATCAACAAAATTCAAATATAGAAATTCTTTAACAACTTGTATACTAAAAACTAAACTAATAAAAAAAGATGTGACAATAACAATAAATAAAGAACTCGGACCAACTATTTTAATTTGTTCAAGCAAACTTAAAAACTCAAGATTAATAAATACCGAAGAGTAATCAAACAAATAAAAGGATACTTTAATAAAAAATAAAAACCGTTTAAACAGCTTAAGCATAAAAACCAAATAAAAAATTTAATACAAGATAAAACTATATATGTATTGATTTTTAGTTTGAAACCAATTATATTTAGTTTTAGTAAGGCTAAGGGCGGTTAGCTCAGCGGTAGAGCGCCTGCCTTACAAGCAGGTGGTCACTGGTTCAAATCCAGTACCGCCCATTAATAAAGTTATAAAAAAACAAATTTTTCAAACCAATAAACAGAATCAATATATTAAGGGCTTATCGTCTAAGGGATTAGGACAGGGACCTTCTAAGTCTCTAATGTAGGTTCGAATCCTACTAAGCCTATTAAATGTCAACTTAAAATTTCATTTACAATTTGATTAACTTTTGTTCCGCAATCTATAGTATCCAGAGGATCTTTACGCAATCTATGACGCAAACAAAGAGTAATTACTTTTTTAATATCTTGAATCTCTACTTCACTTTTATTCTGATAAGCAACATAGGCTTTAGCTGCTCTATTTGTAACGATATCTCCACGCAACCCATCTACATTCAAAATACCACAAATTTGAGAAATTTTAACTTTTAAATCATAGTCCATTTTGACCATTGGTAATTTACGTTGAGCCAACACAATTGTTTCTTTAAGAAGATCTTGCTTTTCTTTAAATTCTTTAATACAAGAATACGGATCCTGATCAAATTTTGTTCTTTGTTCAACAATTTGCACACGAAGAGAAGGATCTTTAACAGTACGTATTTCAGCGTGCATACCAAAACGATCTAATAGCTGGGGTCTTAACTCCCCTTCTTCAGGATTTCCCGAACCAACTAAAACAAATCTAGAGGGATGCCGTATTGAAATTCCTTCACGTTCTACAGTATTCCATCCCGAAGCCGCTGAATCAAGCAAAATATCTACTAAATGATCATCCAATAAATTAACTTCATCAACATACAAAATACCTCTATTAGCTTTTGCCAATAAACCTGGTTCAAAAGTTTTTATACCTTCACTTAACGCTTTTTCAATGTCAATAGTACCACATAACCTATCTTCTGTAGCTCCTAATGGTAAATCAATCATTGGAACTTTAATAAATTGAGTAGACAAATCAGAACCTTCTTTAATCTGCTGCTTAACAAAATCTGACATTAAATCATAATCTGAAATATGGGAATTAAACATATCATCTGAGACTACTTCTATTTCAGGCAATAAATCTGCAATAGCTCTAATAGTCGTTGATTTACCAGTGCCACGATCTCCCATTATCATAACACCACCTATTTTAGGATCAACAACATTTAGAATTAAAGCCAATTTCATTTCTTCTTGGCCAATAATAGCAGTAAAAGGAAAAACAGGACGCGCTTGATTCTCTATCTTATTCACTATATTTACTTAAAATAAATTTAATATATTAATTACAATAATTTATAAACACATTTGTAATAGTTCTTTCATGTATAATAATGATTTAACTCAAAGATGTGTAAATTAATAATTAATTAAAAAACAACATCTTAATTTATACATAATAAAGACAAAATAGATTTATTCATTACTGATATAAATCTATACCTAATCTTATAGCTAAAATAGCAGAAACTAAGGCAAACAATAATGCAACAAAAATTTGACTATCAGTAATCACTTTAATACTCCTAGAGTAAATAATAAAATATAAAACAGCACAAAAAAATAGTAATACATAATAATAATATTAAGTAAAAAGCGCAAAAGTATAACTAGATATTAAATTAATTTAATAATTTAATAAATATTAAAAGCATTTTGTTCATCATATTTTATCGTTAAATATCGAATAATATTATCATTAAAACGCATAGACTTTTCCAATAATTTCAGTAAATTACCACTTGCCTGATAATTCATTTGCACATAAATACCATCATAATAATGCATAATATTATAACTTAAATGACGTCTACCTCGATGTTGGACAACAATATTATGCCCTCCTTTTTCTTTTAATAAACTTTTATAATAATTAACCAAAGACAAATTAATACTTTCAGTAACATCGGGTCTTAAAATATAAATGGTTTCGTAACTATTTAAAAATGACATTAAACTTTCCTATAAATAAATACTATTGAAATAATAAAACAATACTTTTAAAATTATGGACTGTCAATTTGTATTCTAACAGCTTGGGATATGACAGGTATTTTAGCATATTTACCTTCTATTGATTTAAAAATTGAATAAAGAATAGTTGATAAAACAAACCAAAATAAAGTATTACATAACATTAAGCCATATAAACTCATCCTGAATTCAATAGGTAAAGCTCGAAAAGCTGCACCAAGTAAAGAATTAATCAAAAACAATAAAATTGACTGTAAAACATTAAATCTTATAAAAGGACGATTTGATAACGGACTTTTTGTACGAACAAATAAATAATAAAGTACAAAAAAAATTATAAATGCTAAAGCTGGATGAGTAACATAAAAAATAACAAGAGGCATTAAAGTTTTTTTATAAATACTCATTAAACTAAAAGGATAATCCGGTAAAATTTGTTGACCAAAATTCTGCAAACCTTCTAATAAAGGCAATCCATATGGTAATATAGACCCTAACCTATCCACAATAGTAATATTATTATTTTTATATACATAAGCATTAAGAACAGACAAATAGATTTGATAAGAACAAAATACAAAAAACAAAACTAACAATATACTCACTATCCAATAAAGAAAATAATTAAACATAATCCAATTAAGTAATACAACTAAAAATATTAATTATTATTTAAATAAAACTATTATAATGTAATCATTAAAAAAACAAAAAGCAGGCAAACGAGAAATTAAAAGCCAATAAACAGAAAAAACAAGAGAGATGAAAAATAATCTATTAAATAATGAATTTACGATAAACAAACAAACATTTAAATCTAGATTAATGATAGGAACTGGTAAATATAAAACATTAAAAGAAGCACAAGAAAGTATCAAAATTAGCAAAGCTTCTATCGTAACAGTCGCTATTCGTAGAGCAAAATACTCTAAAATCCAAGGAAATAGTAATCTTATTGACGGACTAGATTGGTCTGACTTATGGCTACTACCAAATACTGCTGGAAGTGAAACTGTTGAAGAAGCTATCAGAATAGCTTGTATCGGAAGAGAAATAGTAAAAAAAATAGGGCAAGAAAACAACAACTTCATAAAACTAGAAGTTATTGCAGATTCACAGTATCTACTCCCAGATCCTATCGGGACTTTAAAAGCTGCAGAATATCTCATAAATAAAAACTTTACTGTATTACCTTATATATATCCTGATCCTATTTTAGCTAAACAATTAGAAGATATCGGATGCATGACTATTATGCCTTTAGGATCTCCTATTGGCTCAGGACAAGGCTTAAAAAATATAGAAAATTTAAAAATTATTATTGATAATGCTAAGGTACCGGTAATAATTGATGCAGGCATAGGAACAGCCAGTGAAGCTAGTCAAGCTATGGAAATTGGAGCATCAGCAGTACTACTAAATACTGCAATAGCTAAATCACTCAATCCACCTACAATGGCAGATGCTATGAGACTTGGCGTAATTTCTGGAAGAAAATGTTATTTAGCAGGTAGAATGCAAAAAAAACTATACGCTGAAGCTAGCTCACCTGAAAGCGGTATCTTAAAACTTATCTAAAAATAAAATAAAACTTTTGAAATTTAAATCAACTCATCTAAAATGATTCTTCTGATAGATAACTATGATAGTTTTACACAAAACTTAGCACAATCTGTAGGTCAACTAAACTTCAAGCCTATTATTACAAGAAACGACGAAATCTCTATACAAGAAATAATATATCTAGGGCCTACTCATATTATTTTATCTCCTGGACCTGGAAAACCAGAAAACTCAGGGATTTGCTTAGATATAATCAATGAATACGCAAACAAAATACCTATATTAGGAATTTGCTTAGGACACCAAGTAATAGGACATATATATGGAGGAAGAATAACAAAACTTGACAAACCAATGCATGGTAAAATAAGTTTCATATCACATGATCAAAAAGATATTTTTAATGAATTAGAAACTCCTTTTAAGGCTAGTAGATATCATAGCCTTATCATAGATGAAACAAGAATACCTCCTAGCTTAGAAATTACAGCTTGGACATTAGAAAGAAAAATTATGGCATGTAGACATAAAAAGCACAAAAAATTACGAGGTATTCAGTTTCACCCAGAAAGTTTTTGGACTAAAGAAGGACAAAAAATAATAAAAAATTTTTTATCATCTTAATACTTGATTAATTAGATTAAATAAAACTAAATCTTGTGTAAGAGTATATTTATTATAATTACGATTAATGAAAGAGATATCTTCTTCAAAAAATAAAATTGCTCTGTTAGTTGAGCCAATAAATTTACAGTTATTCAAATGCATTAAAACCCAAACCTGAGAATAAGATAAATAACTAATAAATGTGCTCAAAATAACCATAAAAAAACCTAAGTATACGAAAAAAATACCTGGATCTTTCTTTATTTGTAATCCTGTACTTGTCATAACATCTGTAACTGATACAGGGACATTATTTATATAAAAAGTCTCTCCAACAAATACACTATCAATGACTCCTCCATTTTCATTACACAGAACAATTGAATTATCTAAGCCAAAAACAATAAAAAAAACCTGACAATCATTGCCAACCCAGAAATTGCATAACCAACAATTACTATTATTAATATTGGCCTTAGTTAATTTTTTTTGTATTTTAAGACCTGAACCTAATTTAAAACGCAAAGCATTAATTTGCCAATCAGTTTGATAAAAAGTTATTCCATTAAACACTAAAGGAGAATTTACAAAAATTGACCTAGAACGAACAACTATTTTATTTTTAAACAATAAAGATAATTGGGAAAAGAATTGTTTAATAGAAGAATTCGGATAATAAGTAATATAAAATTTTTCGACTCGAGTTATCAAATCTAAAGAAAAATTACTGTAAAAGCCAGAACGTACTATATTTTTCATATGAAAAGTTTCACCAACTGGAACTATTTCTTGAGACACAAATCCAAATAGAAAACCTAAAACTGAACCCAAAATTATGATAATTATACCTAAATGAACAAAAATAGGAGCTATACGACCATACAATCCCTTATAGGAGTAAAGAAAATTTTTTTTATGAAAAACAAAAAAATTAGATAATACCAAAGAATAAATCATATTAGCTAAAGAATTTTCATGAATATTTTTATTTTGAGCAAAAGAATAGTTAGAATTTTTTGAATTTTGATGAACAAAAAATTTCCAACGGCGAGAATGTTTAAAAGCAGGCAATTGAGTAGAAAAAGTACATGATATTAAACTAAAAGTTAATAAAAATAAAACCAAAATAAACCACCAAGCTTGATAGATATTATCTAGTCCCCAAAAACAAATAAATTTCCAACTAAAAAAATTAGTACTTACAGGATAATGGACTTGATAATAAGATAAACTTTGATTCTGCTCAACTACAGAACCTATCATACTAAAAAAAGCTACTAAAAACAAAATAAATATAGCTAAATTTAAGTTAGAAAATATTTTTAAAATATTCCATAAGACATTTCTTTTATAGAAATATTTGATATTCATAGTTTAAAAATCGAATAAAAAAATACTTATTAAGATTAATTAAATCGCACAACAAGAAAATCTGCAATTAACAAATATAAAAAATATATTAGAGAAAAACATTTTTTAATAAAGACGACAAAGAATTAATAAACAAAAAAGAACCACTAATCGGCAATAAAATATTCCAAAACTTTGAAATCATCATAATACTTATATTACTACTTTGAATACTTGACAAAACTATTAAAACAACAAAATAACCTAAAGTATAAAAAATTAAATAAAAAATAAAATTAAGAAAAGTCATAGAATTAGTTAAACCGAAAGTAACTAAAAAGATAATAGAAGTATTACAAGGAACAAAACTAATTCCGAGTAAAAAGCCTGTTAAATAATTCTCAATATAAATACTACTCCTATTTAACATATATTTTTGTTGATATAACAAATTTGTAATAAAAGAAAAGTCTAATATTCCAAGAAAATTCAAGGAAAATAATAATAAAACAAAAGAAGAAAATATAGGTATTTTTTTTAGAAATGTATAATAACTTACAAGATGCGTTAAAAACATAATTAAAACAGAACTACTCACAAGACCTAAAAATAAAAAATTTTTATTAATCAAATGGTTTTGTCTAGCATTCAAATAAGCCAATACTAATGGGAATATTGATAAAAAACATGGAGTAAAGGTAGTTAAAACACCTAAAAAAAACATAACAAAAACCAAAGATATCTTCGAAGAGTTTATACTTAGAGACAAAAAACTATATAATTGTTGTTGAGCAGCAAATAAAGAAAATTGATAAGAATTGAAAACACTAAACATAAAAATACGAAAAAAAATTTACTGAAATACACTCCCCAGGAAGGATTTGAACCTACGACCAATCGGTTAACAGCCGATCGCTCTACCACTGAGCTACTGAGGAACAATCTTTCTATTTATATTAACATTTTTTTTAAAAACAAGCAAATTCATTAAGTCTTTTTTATCATCTTGTATTTTATTAATAAAAATGATATTTTAGTTAAATAAATATTATAAACAAAAATTGAAGCGGACGTGGTGAAATTGGCAGACACGCTAGATTTAGGTTCTAGTGAGTATATCTCGTGAGAGTTCAAGTCTCTCCGTCCGCATAAAAAGTTTAAAAACAATCAGGCCACCTACTAACTGTAACTTTAATAGAGCCATCAGTTGAAACTTTTTCGCTAATTTTTTGGAAACCAGTTGATAAACTTTTGTCAACAACAACATTATAAGCATACTGTTGAGATAATTTATCTATAAAATAATCAAAATCGACATTCAAGCTCCATAATTGCAAATCTACAACTAAATGATACTCAGAATTATCCCATATAAAACTAAATAAAGGTTTTATTTTTTTATAGTCTTCATAAACAACGAGATTTTGCATACAATGTAAATTAGACAAACTATCTTGTAAAGTAGAATATAAACCTAATTGGCCTACAGTTTTTTTCAAAAGATTTAGATTAGAAATATTTGTCTTTATTTTACTAAAGTGTGACATAAAAAATACATAAAATAAAATTAAATAAACAATTTATTATTTATATTATGACATCATCTGTACAATAATTATAAAAGATGACTTATTTCTTAATATATTTCAAGCTTAGTGAGTTAAAAAGTTTTTTTAGTGAAAACGTCAAATAATAAAAGAAATATTGTAATAATAAAATATAACAAGAATAAGTACTTGGGAAGTATCTTTGATTATCCTAAAAAAAATTAACTTTAATATGACTGCTACTTTAGAAAGACGCGAAAGCGCAAGCCTGTGGGAACGTTTTTGTACTTGGATTACTAGCACTGAAAACCGTCTTTATATCGGTTGGTTCGGCGTTGTTATGATTCCAACATTATTAACTGCTACATCTGTATTCATCATTGCATTCGTTGCTGCACCTCCTGTAGATATTGATGGTATTCGTGAACCAGTTGCTGGTTCTTTATTATATGGTAATAACATTATTTCTGGAGCTATCATTCCAAGCTCTGCAGCTATCGGTATTCACTTTTACCCTATTTGGGAAGCTGCATCTTTAGATGAATGGCTATACAATGGTGGCCCTTACCAATTAATCGTTCTTCATTTCTTATTAGGTGTATTATGCTACATAGGTCGTGAATGGGAACTAAGCTATCGTTTAGGTATGCGTCCTTGGATCTCAGTTGCTTTTACTGCACCTGTAGCAGCAGCAGCAGCAGTATTTCTTGTTTATCCAATCGGACAAGGAAGCTTCTCTGATGGTATGCCTCTTGGTATTTCTGGTACATTCAATTTCATGCTTGTATTCCAAGCTGAACATAATATCCTTATGCATCCATTCCACCAACTAGGTGTTGCTGGTGTATTTGGTGGCTCTTTATTTAGTGCAATGCATGGATCACTAGTTACTTCTAGTTTAATTCGTGAAACAACTGAAAATGAGTCAGCAAATAATGGATATAAATTTGGTCAAGAAGAAGAAACTTACAATATCGTTGCGGCTCATGGCTACTTCGGTCGTTTAATTTTCCAATATGCAAGTTTCAACAACTCAAGAGCATTACACTTCTTCTTAGCTTTATGGCCAGTAGTAGGTATCTGGTTTACAGCAATGTCTGTAAGTACAATGGCTTTCAATTTAAATGGGTTTAACTTTAACCAATCAGTTGTTGATAGTCAAGGTCGTGTAATCAACACTTGGGCAGATATCTTAAACAGAGCTAATTTAGGTATGGAAGTAATGCATGAACGCAATGCACACAATTTCCCATTAGATTTAGCATCTCAAGAATCTTTACCTTTAGCTTTAGTTGCACCATCTGTAAATGGATAAAACTACAAAAAATTGACATATCAATAAACTAAAAGATCAAAGCTATAATAATTTATTATTATAGCTTTTTATAATTTAATACAAAATAATAATACAAAAAGATGAAATAGCTAATAAAACTTCATTAACTTTGAATAAAAATCTATAGGAAGCAGATAATTAGCCTTAGGATTAAAAAAATGAACTGTATTAGTTTTGTCCCAATAAATAAAATACTTGTTATATAAAATGTTATTCGAATTTAAAAACTTATACTTTAATATTTTGTTTTTACTAAATTTTTTATTAAAAAACAAAGAACGTATACTTTTATACACCAATAACTGTCTTTCAAAAACTCTATCAGATGCATTAAAAAATAATTTACAGTATAATTGATTAGCAAAATATAAACCAATTCCTTTAAATTTTATAACGCTCGAAGAATAAAATATTTCTTTAAGACTTTGACCTCTACGTCTACGAGTTAATTCGACTAAACCTAATTCAGATAGTTGAATAATTTGAGGCTTAGCATCATCAAAACTTAAGAGCTTATTAAAATGACGAAGTAATTGAAATTGGTCTCTTTTAGAATGCATATCTATAAAGTCAATAATAATAACACCGTTAATATTTCTAATTCTTAATTGATACGCAATTTCAATAGCAGCATAACAATTCGTTCTTAAGATAGTTTCTTTAGAATTATCTGACTTATTGAATGAACCTGAATTTACATCAATTACTGTTAAAGCTTCATAACTCTCAATAACAAGATAAGCACCAGATAATAATCTAACTTTTGGTTTCAAAGCTTTTTTAATAACTTTTTTTATATGAAATTTTTCTAGTATACAATCAGCTTTATTATATAATTGTAATCTAGTCTCAATCACAGAAGAAAGACAATGCCACTTTTTCAAATAATAAGATATTAACTTCAAGCCATTTTCAGAATCAACTATGATTTTATTTATATCACTTGCAAAAAAATCTCTAACAATTTTTTTTACTAAATCTTCATCTTTATAAATTAAAGTAGGTAAAGAAGTTATAACAGCGACTTTTTGAATAAATAACCATTGCTTTATTAACAAATCTAAATCTTGTATTATAGCAAATTCTGTAACTCCTTGAGCTGAAGCTTTTATTAACATACCCATAAGATCAGGCTTCAACAAAACAGCTAAAGAATAAAGATATGCTCTTTCATTATTATCATAAATTTTATGAGAAACAAAAATACTATTACTAAAAGGCATCAGAACTATATATTTGCCATGTAAATGAACATTAGCTGTTAAACGAGGGCCTTTATTAAAAGTAGGCTCTTTAATAACTTGGACCAATATTAATTGATTTATTGATAGTAAATCGGCAATATGATTAATACTTCTACCTCTATTTAAAGGTTTCATATCACTAATATGAATAAAACCACTTTTACCATATTTATTTAATTTAATAAATGCAGCATTAATACTTGAAAAAATTTTTTGTACAGCACCTATATATATATCATTAACTTGATAAGCCTGATTTATAATAAGAATTTCTTCAATCCTATTGTTTTTCAAGACAGCTGCAATATTATTAAAATAAGAGACAATAATTTTCTTTACCATTAAACAAATCATTAAAATTTATAGTAATAAATTTACTTTACAAATAAAAATAATACTATTAAAAATTTTTATTCAAACAACTAACACAAATTCACATTGTGTAAACACTAACTTTACGTTTTTTCTTATCTAATAACTCAAACTTTACTACTCCGTTTATTAAAGAAAAAATAGTAAAATCTTTTCCTTGACCAACATTAATGCCTAATTTAAACTTATTACCTCTTTGACGAACAATAATACTACCTGGCTTAACAATTTGGTCTCCATACTTTTTGAGACCTAGTCTCTTAGAATTAGAATCACGACCATTTTTAGTGCTACCACTTCCTTTTTTATGAGCCATATAAATTTGTATAAAATAGATAAAATTATAAATATTATTATATAATTTCTTGCACTAACAATCTAGTTAATTTTTGGCGATGTCCTTTTTTAATACGCACATTTTTTTTTGGCTTCATTTTGAAAATAGCAAGCTTACGACCATTTAAATGCTTCAAAACTTTTGCTTTTACAACAATCGAATCTAAACACGGCATACCTACTTGAAAAACATTTGACCTACTTAAAAATAGAACTCTATTTAAACTAATTACATCACCAGGATTAGCTTGGATATAATTAACATCATAAAATTTACCCTGCTCAACCCAAATTTGACGACCACCTAAATCAACAATAGCATATGTCATAGATAAATTAATTAATAATAAATTTAAATATATTAAAAATATAAAATAAAATATTTATAGAATCAACAAAAAACTAAAAAAAAGACTATTTTCAAAATAATGTCTATAATAAAAAAAAGATTTAAAAATACTTAGTTGTTGACCCACTAAATTTTTTTGCGTAAGTTTAGTACCGTCTAGAACAAAACCATCTGAAAATAAAAAACTATGACCTTCTTTCAACTTTCCGTATAAAGGACCAGCATTTAAATAATTTTTTCTAGCAATATTAAAAAAAAAAGTACCATATTTTTCTAATTGCATAAAAACAAAAACGTAACTCCTTTTATAAAAAAAAGTATAGAAACGATAGCTACTACTATTGATAATTAAACCTGTTTTTAGAACATGAAAATAAACAACATAATTAAAATTAGTATGAGAATATTTTTTACCTAGATCTACATAATATTTTAAGTCACAGGGAATATAAATATGTAATGATTTGGTTCGACCTATTAAATTTAAACTTGATAACAGTCCTAACAAACCAGAAATATTATTTATATGTAAATCTGCAACAATAATTTTAGACAAATTATTAATTTTAAAACCTTGATTTAAAAGATTAATTTGACAACCTTCACTACAATTAAATATTAAAACATCTTTACAAAATGCTTGTTTAATAAGAAAACTGTGATTAGATTTTTTGAAAGAATAAATACCTGTACTTAAATAACGAAATATCATATATTGACAACTAAAAAAAAGTTGTTTTAATACAACTTTTATTATACGATGATAAATTATAAATAAAATAGTTTAGACAATTCTTGTTAACTTCAATTAACATCATTATTATTGGATTTATAATAAATGAAATTATTTGACTTAAGACTAACAACAGACTTAGCCAAAGATAAAGCCTTTTGACTTGCACCAACAGCTTTATTTAGCCAATGCGATTTACGAGATTTAGATTTTGATTTCGAAGTTCTTTTTTTAGGAACTGCCATATAATTTACTTATATACTAAGTTACAATAATATAATGCTTTGATAAATAATTACGCCTTGAAAAGATAAAAGTAGAAAAATTAATATTTATAAAATTTTCTACTTCACTTAAGATTTATATTATTATACTACATACTACGAAATTGTTGTAGAGCAACCCTACCTATATTATACAAAGCCCAAGAACCTGCTGCTATAATAGGTATAAAAACAATTAGCAATCTAATATCCATATACAAAATTCCTTTTGACTTAAAATAAATTTTTTTCTATTAAAGATAAACATCTTCATTCTTATATTATATTTTAATAACACTTATATATATAAAAATAAAAAAGATTTATTGTATAGATAAAAAACAATTCATATAAATATTATAAACTAAGTTTTGTGCAAAAGGCTATGAGAGATTTACCCTTCACTTTAGATCAACTAAGAATTTTGAAAGCTATTATTAAAGAAGGTAGCTTTAAAAAAGCTGCCGATAGCTTATATGTATCACAACCAGCAATCAGTTTACAAATTCAAAATTTAGAAAAACAACTAAATATTCCGTTATTCGAAAGAACTAGTAAAAGAGCAACATTAACTGAAGCAGGAAATTTACTATTAAGATATGGTGGTAGAATCTTGGCCTTATGTGAAGAAACGTGTAGAGCTTTAGAGGATATACAAAATCTACAAGGAGGATCTTTAGTTATAGGAGCTAGTCAAACGACTGGAACATATTTAATGCCAAGATTGATAGGTTTATTTAGACAAAGATACCCACAAGTTAACGTTCAATTACAAGTCCACTCTACTCGTTTAATATCATGGAGTGTCGCTAATGGACAAGTTGACTTAGCAGTTATTGGTGGGGAAGTACCAAATGAACTCAAAGATATATTACAAATTACATCTTACGCAGAAGATGAACTAGCATTAATTTTACCTATATCACATTCTTTTTCTAAAGTTACGAACATTCAAAAAGAAGATTTATATCGATTAAGATTTATAGCACTTGATACACAATCTACAATTAGAAAAGTCATAGATAAAATTTTACATCAACATGATATAGATAGCAGCAGATTTAAAATCGAAATGGAATTAAACTCTATAGAAGCTATAAAAAATGCGGTGCAATCAGGATTAGGTGCAGCATTTGTTTCTGTTTCAGCAATAGCAAAAGAATTAGAACTAGGCATAATACATTGGGCAAAAATAAAAAATGTAACTATAAAAAGGATGCTGTCTATTATCATTCATCCTAATCGCTATAAATCAAAAGCAGCTGAGACATTCAGTAAAGAAATTTTAACTTTATTCGTTACGCCTACTCAAAATAAATTTTCGATAGATTAAATAAATTATAATTTTGATGTTCCATTTGGCAAAAAAATTAACTGAGACTTAAAACTACCTGTATAAACAAAGCTTATTCTTAATTTTAACCACTGTATAAATTGTTGATCTAAAGAAATAATTGCAGCTAATGAATCAGACGTATAAAAGGAAGTTTTAGTTAAATCTAGAGCCTCAATAAAACTAGGATTAACAATAAACCAAAAATCAATTTCTTTACTATTAGCTTGGTAATAATGAGTTCTTTCACGTAAAATTTCTTCGACAGGTTCCTGATCAAGCAAAAAGTGTTTACTAGCAAGAGCAAAATAATAATTATACATGTAAAAATTAAATTAATGACATTAACTTTATATTTATATAATGTATTTTAATATATAAATTATAATCATCAAATACTTTTAGTCAAAAACTCACTCGTATAAAATATAAATGATAAAATACTGGCCTACCAAACAAAGTATTAAACTGAACAACGCTGTGGTAGATTTATTCATAGAAACAGAACATAAACTGATATATGATTTATCGAATAAGACTAATTATTATTTATATACTGATATTCTAAATAATATAGGCAAAAATAAACTATTCTATGTTATTTTAAATGAATTTAAACAATTAATTCTTGAACTAATAGAAGCAAATTTAAACGAAAGAGATTTAAAAAAGTTAAATAAAAATATTATGCATATTTTTACAGAAAAAATATATAAAAACTTTTTATCAAGCCTAAATAATAAATATCAAAAAGAACAAAAAATATATAAAAAAAAACTGAATTATATAGAAAACTATTACTTAATAGAAAGTTTAATTATTTACTTGGTATTAGGATCCTCTGCGATAGACCAAAATATATTTTTATTTGATAGATCATACACACCATACAAACACGTTCAAATTTTATTTGAAAATTTTTTAATTCAAATAAGTAATATTACCATATGCAGACTATTTAATAAACGGGTAATTATCTATAACGTGAATAATACACTAAGGTATATTTATAACAAAGCATATATTTCAAACCGATCAATAGCTTTATTAATAAATAATTTAGTATGGCAAAATTTTTTATATTCATATATTGACGAACCACAATATATATATAACGAACGCAATAGAATATGGTTAATTAGTTCAAGAGGTATAATAAATAAATATATATATACTAATCGAATCCAAGAAATAAAAAAATTCACTAAATTTAGAATTTTTTTTCTTCTTTTGCTAGAAATCAAGGATATACTTATACCTAAGATAGAAAAATTCTTAGTATTAATAGGACAATATATAATATATTTATCAATTAACTTATTGAGTAACATCATTATTATTTTTATCAAAATAATTATATTTTACTTACGAAAATAGTTATAAAACAGTACCGAAACATTAAATATCAACAATCAATAATTTCTATATTTTTTTTATGATATCAAATAAGAAATCCAAAGACAAAAAGATCAACGAAAATATTCATGCTATTTTTAAAAAAAAACAAGACATCATATCAAATGAAACAGAAAAAAATATACAGAAAATCATCAAGGACGAAGAAATATTACTACAAGAAATTATACAGAGAATAATAGTAGAAGAAATGGAAGCCGGTATAATAGATGGCTATATCTTTAGCATACTAATAGAAACTAACAATCCTGCTATACAAAAAAAATTGTTAGATGTTTTTCCTAATGGAGTTTTTAAATTAAAACCTAGCCTAAAACTTAACTACCAAACTTTACAAAATTTACTTATCAAAAAAAAGTTTCAAGAAGCAGATAAACTAACACACCAACACTTATGCGAACTTATAAAACTAGAAATTAAGCATGAAAGAATGTGGCTATATTTTACTGATATTCAGTTTTTACCAAAAGAAGATTTAATGACCATAGATTCTCTATGGAAAATTTATTCAAAAGGAAAATTTGGCTTTTCAACACAAAAAAAAATATGGATAAATAATGAGTATAAATGGAACAAACTATGGACAAAAATAGGATGGATAGAAAACCAAAAGAACAAAAGATATCCTCAAGAGTTTATATGGACACTAGAAGCACCAGAAGGACATTTACCACTATTAAACCAGATTAGAGGCAATCAAGCTTTAGCATCACTATTTGACAAAATATTATGATAAAATATTAGTTCGGATAGTTACAAAAAAAATCTATAAGCTGAATAAAAATTTTAAATAAATAATCCGTATCATGAGGACCAGGACTAGCCTCTGGATGAGACTGAACAGAAAAAATAGGTTTTTTATTATGTATTACTCCAGCAATAGTCAAATCATTAAGATTTAAATTATTTATTTTTAATATCTTTGAAAAAGTTTTTTGAGATAAAAATTGATTACTAACAGCAAAACCATGATTTTGACTAGTAATCTCTGAATAACTATTTAAACCCGATGGATGATTTAAGCCTCTATGACCAAATTTCAATTTAAAAGTTTTCAGACCTAGAGCTAAATTTAATACTTGATGACCCATACAAATACCAAAAATAGGTATATTAGAAAAATAGATTAGTTTTTTAACAGTCTCAATAGAGTAAGTAAGAATAGAAGGATCGCCCGGCCCATTAGATAAAAGTAACCCATCAGGCTTATATTTAATAATAGTATTATAACTAGAAAAAGCAGGTAATACAAAAATATTGCAACCAAAAGAAAGTAGTCGTCTAAGAATATTGAACTTAACCCCAAAATCAATTACAACAATAGTAAAATTTTTTCCTCGTTCTTTATTTTGATTGAAATTTAAATGAAAAGACGATGTAGAATCTATCGGCATAGATAAATTATAAGCAGATTTAGTGGTTACTTTTTTAACCAAATCCAAGGTATGCAATTTACAAACATTAGGATTAAAATTAGCAGGAACAACAGAATAAGAAGATTTCATAGCAACAATTTTAACATTCATTACACCAAGAGTTCTTAAATGCTTAGTTAGAGCACGAGTATCTATACCAAAAATATGAGGAATACGCTTTGAAAAAATATATTTTTCAAGAGAAATTTGAGATCGCCAGTTGCTGCAACAAGAAACTATATTTTTTGCAACTAATCCCTTAACATGAATAAAATTGGATTCATTATCTTCTTGGTTTAATCCTGTATTACCTATTTCAGGATAAGTAAATACAACAATTTGGCTAGAATAACTAGGATCTGTAATAATTTCTTGATAACCTGTCATACCAGTATTAAATACTATTTCTCCGAGAGAATCCTGAAAAGAAAATAAAGACCACCCTTTATAAAAAGTACCATCTTGCAAATATAAAACTGATGGAAAAAAATTATTTGACATAAATGACTCTCAAAAATTTTAATATAAATAGATGAAATTAAATTAATAGAAAATATTAATAAAAATTTTAAGCAAAAATAGTAAAAATGATACGAGTAAACAAATCATTTTATTTCAATACTCGTATCAATAAAAACGGAAACCATCTCAAGAATTACACTTTACCAACCAACATTAGCTTGATTCAATACAAAATTAGCAACATTTTGAATATCTTCTTCTGATAAACGTCCGCCAAAAGCAGGCATCCCTCCAACATTACCATTAGTAACCTGATAAGTAATAGCTTTTATACTATCCATACTATACAGTTTTAAAGCATCAATACTTAATGTCTTTTCTGGATTAATTACATTATTACCACCTGCGTGACAAGCAGCACAATTTTGAGAAAAAACTTGTTCTCCGGCATCTAAATCTATTTGGGTATCTTGAGCCCATACTAAATTTAAACTAGTAAACATGATAACAAAAAAAATAAAAAATAAATTCTTTAAAAACTTCATTAAAAAAAACCCTATAAATAAAAATAATCTCAAAATATTATATTTGCATACCAAGGCAAATTTAACAACAATATATTTTTTTATATATGTTAATCTATAAAAGATAAAAAATCCTCTTAATAATAAATTTTACCTCCTCCCCACTTTTCAGCGGAAATTTTAGGTTGAATTAAAACGTAACCAGCCATTGCAAGCAGATCTTCATCAGTTAAATTACGCATTTTAGGAAAAATCTCTGCACTTTTAATACTAGGATGTAACTCAGCTATAGAATTAGCTCCATCATAACTAGTTGGATTTTTCATATAATCAACTAAATTAATCACATTATCCCTCGGAGGAGTAGCTAAACTTAAAGATTCTGGTTCTAAACCTATATTAGGATTTGTTTTAGTTATACCACCATTATGGCACTGAGCACAAGAATTATTAAACAAGCGCTTACCTCTCTTAACTTGTTCAGCCGTTAAAGTAATTGTTTTACCTGAACCATCTAAAGAAACTGTTCTTGTTGATTCATCTAATTCTAACGAACTTACTTGTACTGGCAATAAAATCAAGCTAAAACACTGAGTAAAAATAATAAATGATAGTAAAAAAATATTCTTTTTAAGCATAATTAATCCATATTTATATTTATAATAAAAATTTTAACGTATTCTTGAACCAACCAAATTATTGACTCAACACAATATCTCTCATTTAAGCTAAAACGTTTGTACTAAGTCTTATACTTTAATTATTTTAGTAGGACTTTTATAATAAGTACCTTTATTAAAATTTTCTTAATATTAATATATATATATTACTACATCTATATAGATAGAAATAACAAATAAAATAGCAACTATAAATAAAACTACATTAAAGAGTCAGAATATAAAGATAATAGCTTATATAACTGATGACGTAGTTGTATTCTAGACACAATTAGATCAATAAAACCATGCTTGAATAAATATTCTGAAGTTTGAAAATTATCAGGCAAATCTTCTTTAATCGTTTGTTCAATAACTCTTCTTCCAGCAAAAGCTATTAATGCTTGTGGTTCAGCTATTATTATATCTCCTAGCATAGCAAAACTAGCTGTAACACCACCAGTAGTTGGTGAAGTTAAAATTGTAAAATAAGGTAAAGAAGATTCACTATGCTTATAGAGTGCAGAAGAAATTTTTGCCATTTGCATTAAACTAAGCATTCCTTCTTGCATTCTAGCACCACCCGAAGCACAAATAATTATTAAAGGTAAGCGTAAAGAAGTAGCTTTTTCAATTAACCTAGTTAACTTTTCACCAACAACTGAACCCATACTACCTCCCATAAATCTAAAATCCATAATACCCAAAGCCACAGGTATATCATAAATAGAAGCAAGACCTGTTTGAACAGCATCAGATAATCCAGTCTTTAGTTTCATATCTAATAATCTTTTAGAATACAACTTTTTATCAGAAAAACCTAAAGGATCTGTCGAAGATAAATTATTGTCTATCGCTTTCCAACTATCCTTATCACAAATATGTTTAATTCTATCTTGACTAGATAAAGAAAAATGATATAAGCATTCAGGACAAACACGAAAATTTTTTTCTAAAGTCTTAGAATACATTAAAAAATGACACTTTGTACATTTTATCCACAAGCTATCTAGTAATTTATTTTCATTTTGACTCAAGTTGATTTCATTACTTAACACAAAATTATTTCTTTTGTTAGCAAACCATTCATACAAAGACATATCTTAATTATATAAAAAAATAATCTACAAAGATAACAGACATAAAACTGTTATCTATATAGACCTCTAAATAAAATAGACTAAATCATAAAATACATTTTAATCACGCAAAGTCTTATCTTTTTGACTAACAAACAACAAGGCTAAAGTTATAGGTAACACAACAATTAAACCACCCAAAAGTAAACTATTAAAAAAACTTGATAAAGATGAAGTCATTACAAATTATCCTCATATAAAACAATATAAAAACGCTCTCAAGTAAACTATAAATATTTTTATATTGTAATATATATATCTAATATATACATAATTCGAATATTTATTATTCTCATAGTCACTTCCATTGGACCACTACAGTTCCCCAAGTTAAACCTGCGCCAAAACCAGATATCACTATAATATCATTATGAGCTATTTTATTTTGTTGTAAAGCTTCATCTAAAGCTAAAGGAATAGACGCAGCAGAAGTATTTCCATACTTACTTAAATTAGAAATAATTTTATCACTACTAATAGATAACTTTTCAGCTACAGCCATCAAAATTCTTTCATTTGCTTGATGAAGTAAAAGCCAATCAATATCATTTATAGAAAGATTTAAAGAATTAATACATTTTAATATACTTAAAGGAACTTGAGATACGGCAAACTTATAAACTTCTTTGCCATTCATTGCAATATACTTAAAAGAACCTTGATACAAATTTAAAATAGGATGAGGACGAATTTCTTCTTGATATGAAATAGATAAACAGCTTGAGTAATTGCCATCTGTATTTAATTGGAAATCAAGAATAGAATTATCTGCCTCAGAACATGCTTGAATAATTACAGCACCCGCAGCATCACCAAATAAAATACAAGTACTGCGATCTGACCAATCTATCCATTTCGATAAAGAATCAGCACCAACAACTAAAACATTACGATAACTACCATTTTGAATAAACTGAGATGCAGTAACTATACCTAAAACAAAACCCGAACAAGCTGCTGTAAGATCAAACGCTACAGCATTAATTGCACCTATTTTAGACTGAACTTGACTAGCACTACCAAAAAGATCATTAGGAGTAGAAGTTGCAAGAATAATTAAATCTATTTGTGATGCATCCATTGAAACTTTATTTAAAGCATTTATTGATGCTGTAACAGCAAGAGTAATAATAGATTTATCAATTCCTGTTAACAATCTTCTTTCTCTAATACCTGTACGAGTAACTATCCACTGATCTGAGGTTTGCACAATCTTACTAATATCATGATTATGAAAACAAGAGGTAGGAACAGCAGAGCCTGTAGCTAAAATTTTTGCTCCTTGCATAGAAAATGACTTCATATCAATTTTACAATAGACTTGAATTAAAAATGAATATTTTTAATATAATTAACTTTATTTAAATTACTAATAAATTACATATAAATTAAGTTACAGAAATAAAATATGTAAAACATAATAAAAACTCGAAAAATACCTAAATAATACAATATTATTGCTGCGACTTTTCAGTTCTGACAAAATTTATTGACTATTTCTGTACTATTTCGAGCCTAATATAGATTATAACATTAGATATGAAACGAATCAACTATCTCTATAAATTAATTAAATAGACATTGCTTGTATAATAAAATCAAAATAAGGAGCAACAAGCTGAGATTGTTGATCAGCTAGATATTCAATAGAAGCTTTTTTTAAGCATTCTATAGAATCTACCATTCCTATTACAGGAACACCTAAAGAATTATACATTTCTTTTACTCCAATTAAACCTATTTTTTCAATAGAATCTTTATCACCAGCTAAAATACTATAAGTAACTAACCTTAAGTACCAACCATAATCACGTAAACATAAAGATCGCTTACGAGCTCCTTCTGCATTTCCTCCAGGAGCTATATATTCAGGATGAATTTGAAAAATAGCTTTACCTGCAGATTGAATAATTTTTTGTTCCTTATCTCTCAAAACAGAACTAATAGCTATACGCTCTTCACTTGTTTTAAAATAGTCTTGAAGACTTTCTAATTCACCTATACTAGGATATCTCAATTCACTATCTGCATCAATTATTACCTTAGTCACTACACTCATATTAAAAATATTAATAAATTAATTGCAACAATTTAACAATATATTATATATTTTTTATATAATAAAAAATAAAGTTATAATACAAAAATATTCTTATAATATATACTTTTACAAAAAAAGTTAAGTTCAATCTAGTAAAAAACTATAAAAACTAAAAAGAAAAGAAAAGTATATCTGGAAAAAAACGATTAATTTCTATAACGAAACCAGCTGTAAAAATTATCCACAAAGCACTAACAACTGGGACAGTTGATAAATATTTTAAAAAGCTATTATTCATATAATTAATACTATCCTTAATTTAAAATTAACAAATTAATAGTTGATATTAACGAGGTGACACAGTAATATCATCTTTAGAAGCTAATAATGTACCACTAGTAAATTCTTGTAGAGCAGCTAAAGGCCAAACAAAACCTGATAAAGAAAACTTAAAAGCTAAAGGTACATCAATAATTATTTCTTTTTCAGCTGGCTTACTTGAAGAAGAAATAGCTTTTAGATAACCTCTACCAACCCATCCAATCCAACCTGTGATATATAAAAATAATAAACCAGGCAACATAAACTCACCAGCATGATTCCAGCGACCATCTGCAATTAAATGAGGTAAACCTTCTGGTCCACATAAAACTCCTGATTGACTATATTTATCAAATCTAACTTGTGTTTTTTTTATTTGTTTCTCAATAGCTAAAGCAGGCGGAGTAGATGGCTGATATTTAGATAAACGAACTTCAAGCTTTTTCACAGAATTTTTCAATCTTTTACTAAAAGCTGTAGAATCTTTACAAGGAACTAAACCAGATACATCTGCATACGAATTATCTGAAACAAATAGCAATACAACATAAGCAAACAATACGATAACTATTTTTTTCACAAATATTTCCTTAAAATAAGAAAGTAAAAACAATAAATACGATAACAAATAGTTACAACAAACAAAGCAAAAAAGCTTTAAAATAAATTATAATATTTAATAATAATACAAATTAAACAATAAATGTTAACAAAGTAACATTTGTTGAACATATAAAAAAATTAGAACAAGTTATAATAAATTAAATAGTGCTATTACATATATGATTTTTTGGAAACTTTTTTTTAATTCTAATAAAAAAACACGCTTAGAAAAAAACACCGATTCACAAAATATTTTATTAATTAGAAATTTAAATAATAAAAATAAAATATACAATATTTATTTAAGTACAACTAAAAATATTAATTTATACGAGCTCGAAAAACTTTGTGATTCAGTAGGATGGGTAAAAAGACCTTTGAAAAAAGTAAAAATTGCACTTGAAAATAGCTTTCTAACTATTTCTCTTTTTTACTACAATGAAAATAAAAAAAAATTAATTGGATTCGCAAGAGTAACTTCAGATAATTCTTTCAATGCAACAATTTGGGATGTAGTGATTCATCCAGATTTTCAGGGACAAGGGCTCGGAAAAGAACTTATGAAACAAGTAATAAAAAAATTGAGAATTTATGATATTAGTACAATTACTTTATTTGCAGATCCGCAAGTAATAAAATTTTACCGTCATCTAGGGTTTATTATAGATCCCGACGGAGTAAAAGGAATGTTCTGGTATCCTTTGTAAAAAGCATAACAAGTATCATCTTTTTTATAAATAATAGCTAGACATGAATAAAATCATTATGTATAATCAATAGACAGATATAAGATAACGGGATATAGCGCAGTTTGGTAGCGCGCCTGCTTTGGGAGCAGGATGCCGCAGGTTCAAATCCTGCTATCCCGAATAATTTACTATCAAAGAACTATAAAATTTCGGAATCAAATAATTCTTATCAAAATTATAAATCTGACGATATAAAGAAAGAGCTTTATCATTTAATTTCATTTCATCATACATACTAGCCAACGCACCTAACAAATAAACATCCTGAGAAGAAAGGGAAATAGCTTTTAAATAATAATATTCAGCTATGTTATAATAAGATAATTTTCTATAACAAAAAGCCAAATAACTAAAAATACTATTCTCAGACATTTTTTTACAAAAACTTGAAAATTCTAATAAACAAATAGCCAAAAACCACTGCTTACTTATTAAATAAAAATTAAACAAATCAATATCATTAAAACGATTCAAAAAAATTTTTTTCATGTCAAAACGAGATAAAAAAAAAAGCAAATTTATATAATAAAGTTGGAAGAAATCCAAAAACTGAACCGTTAAAATAGAAGCCAAAGGAATCAAAAAAAACAATGAAAAAACTATATAAAAACGAAATAAAAAAATATTGTTATTCATAAATAAATAAAACATTAAAAATTATGTACAAAAAATATAAATCAAGATATAATTAAGGATTATATTAGTAACTATAACTTAAATAAAATATAAAACAAATTAAATCATAAAAAATTAAATATTTATGAAGACAGGAAGTAAATTAAAAAGAATAAAAAAATCCGGTTTCTTATCTAGAATGAAAACAAGCAGTGGAAAAAAAATCATTCAAAATAAACGCAATAAAAAACGTAAAAAGTTAAATATAAAATAAAATAATTTATGAATTTTGAGAAACAAATAAAAGCTTTATTATTATCAAATAACTTTTTAATATATATTTTAACAGAAGAAGAAGAAAGATTAGAATATATATTAAATAATATTAGCAAAAAAATATTTGGTCACAATATACCAACTTGGAATTTTATTGATGGATATACGAATAATCCCAATTACTTAACACTTGCAAAAAAAAACCCATTAGAAGCACTAGAAATTATCCAAAAAAGAGAAACAGAAAAAACAAAAATATATTTTTTAAAAGATTTTAACTTATTTATAAATGACTTAAGTATAAATAGAAAAATAAAAAACTTGAGTATCTGGCTAAAAAAATATAACAAATATATAATTATTAGTGGAACAGAAAAAAAAATACCTGATATAATAAAAGAATACGTTAGTTACATCAAATTACCTTTACCTAGTAAAAAAGAAATAAATATCGAACTGAAAAGAATTTTTAAAATTTTAAAAATAGAAGAACAAAGTACAATTGATAGTTTATCTACAGCTTATCAAGGATTTTCTATAAATAAAATAAGACAATCTATATCAAGAATTATTACAAATAAAATACTACCAACTAACATACTAGAAGAAATTTTACAAGAGAAAAAACAATTAGTTAAACAAACAGAAATATTAGAATTTTACAACACAAATGAAAAACTACAAGACATAGGTGGATTAGAAAATTTAAAAAAGTGGTTAAAAATTAGATATGTAACTTTCAGCAATCAAGCTTCCAATTATGGAATAAAAACCCCTAAAGGTATTTTATTAGTAGGTATTCAAGGAACGGGAAAATCATTAAGCGCTAAAGCTATAGCTTTAGAATGGAATTTACCTCTTATTAAATTAAATATTAGCAAAATTTTTGGGGGAGTACTGGGAGAATCAGAAAAAAAGATACAACAAATGATAGATACTACCGAAAAAATAGCTCCATGTATTCTTTGGATAGACGAAATAGATAAAATTTTCAAAGAATATAGAAATAACAATGATAGTGGTACAGTTAACAGAGTTACCAATATTTTTTTAACTTGGCTATCTGAAAAAAAAGTAAACGTTTTCATTGTTGCAACAGCCAACGATGTTAATAATTTGCCGATAGAAATGTTAAGAAAAGGACGATTTGACGAAATCTTTTTTATAGACTTACCTTCTTTTAAAGAAAGAATAAATATATTTAAAATACACCTGCAAAAAGTTAGACCTTTGACTTGGCAGAAATATAATATATATTATTTAAGTAAAATCACAAAGAAGTTTTCTGGAGCAGAAATTGAGCAATCAATAATTGACGCTATGTATAATGCATTTTATGAAAAAAGAGAATTCGTAACAAAAGATATAATAAAATCAGCTCAAGATATTATTCCTTTAGCTAAAACAAACGAATCTAAAATATCTAAGCTTAGACAATGGGGATATTCAGGAAATATTAAAATAGCATAGAGTAATAAACAGAAGTCTTGATATTGAACTACTTTCCCAAAAAGTTTGCTTTTAAGTATCATCGTCGCAACAGAGTTTAACAGCCAAGTTCGGAATGGATTGGAGTGGTGCCACTGTGCTATGAATATCAAGACATAAATTTTTAAATATAAAAGTTAAATATTAAAACTATATATTTAAAAATTTCAACAATAAAGTTTTTCTAAAAACATATTAAATTTTAGATCTATTAGTACGTCTCAGCTCAATATATTACTATACTTATACTTAACGCCTATCAAACGGTTAATCTTACCGTGATCTTCAAAAGAGTATTAATCTTAAGGTAAGCTTCCCACTTAGATGCTTTCAGCGGTTATCTTTTCCATACTTAGCTACCCAGCGTTTACTGTTGGCACAATAACTGGTACACCAGCGGTATGTTTCTTCCGGTCCTCTCGTACTAAGAAGAAATCCTTTCAATACTCTAACGCCTACACCGGATATGGACCGAACTGTCTCACGACGTTCTGAACCCAGCTCGCGTACCGCTTTCATGGGCGAACAGCCCAACCCTTGGGACGTGCTACCGCCCCAGGATGCGATGAGCCGACATCGAGGTGCCAAACCTCCCCGTCGATGTGAACTCTTGGGGGAGATCAGCCTGTTATCCCTAGAGTAACTTTTATCCGTTGAGCGACAGCCTTTCCACTCAGTACTGCCGGATCACTAAGGCCGACTTTCGTCTCTGCTCGACTTGTAAGTCTTGCAGTCAAGCTTCTTTATGCCTTTGCACTCTACGACTGATTTCCGACCAGCCTGAAGAAACCTTTGCACGCCTCCGTTACCTTTTAGGAGGCGACCGCCCCAGTCAAACTGCCCACCTGAAAATGTTTCTTGGCCGGATAACGACATCAAGATTAGAATTTTAGTTTAATTAGAGTGGTATCTCACTGATGGCTCCTTTGTATCCGCAAATACAAAATCTTAGCCTCCCACCTATACTGCGCAAAATAAACCTAAACTCAACTCCAAGCTACAGTAAAGCTTCATAGGGTCTTTCTGTCCAGGTGCAGGTAGTCCGCATCTTCACAGACAATTCTATTTCGCCGAGTCTCTCTCCGAGACAGTGCCCAAATCGTTACGCCTTTCGTGCGGGTCGGAACTTACCCGACAAGGAATTTCGCTACCTTAGGACCGTTATAGTTACGGCCGCCGTTCACCGGGGCTTCAGTTATTAGCTTCATCATACGACTAACCAACTTCTTTAACCTTCCGGCACTGGGCAGGCGTCAGCCCCCATACATTGTCTTGCGACTTCGCGGAGACCTGTGTTTTTGGTAAACAGTCGCTTGGGCCTATTCATTGCAACCCTACAAGGGTACCCCTTCTTCCGAAGTTACGGGGTTATTTTGCCGAGTTCCTTAGAGAGAGTTATCTCGCGCCCCTTAGTATATTCTACCTACCTACCTGTGTCGGTTTAAGGTACAGGTGTTTATTATTTAAGATATGATAAGCTTTTCTTGGAAGCGTGACATCAATCACTTTAATACCTTAGTATTTTGTATTCACTTCTTGACTTAAAATGTTTTCACCATTTCTCTACGTCTTGAAAGTTTAAACCGGTAACCAACATCCGGCTGATCTAGCCTTCTCCGTCCCTCAATATCAATAATAAACAGTACAGGAATATTAACCTGTTATCCATCGACTACGTTTTTCAACCTCACCTTAGGTCCTGACTTACCCTTCGCGGACGAACCTTCCAAAGGAAACCTTAGGTTTTCGGGGCATTGGATTCTCACCAATGTTTTCGCTACTCAAGCCGACATTCTCACTTCTGCTTCGTCCATACCCACTTACGTTAGTACTTCAACCTAAAACAGAACGCTCCCCTACCGATGTAAAACATCCCACATCTTCGGCAAGTTACTTAGTCCCATTCATTTTCGGCGCAAGATCACTAGACCAGTGAGCTATTACGCACTCTTTAAAGGATTGCTGCTTCTAAGCAAACCTCCTGGTTGTATAAGCGCTCTTACTTCCTTTTCCACTTAGCAACTATTTAAGGGCCTTAGATGGTGGTCTGGGCTGTTTCCCTTTTGACAATGGAGCTTATCCCCCACTGTCTCACTGGTTGACTACACACTTAGTATTCAGAGTTTGCCTTGATTTGGTACCGCTTTCGCAGCCCGCACCGAAACAGTGCTTTACCCCTAAGTTTAAGCATCAACCGCTGCGCCAAAACGCATTTCGGGGAGAACCAGCTAGCTCCGAATTCGATTGGCATTTCACCCCTAACCACAACTCGTCCGCTGATTTTTCAAC